CTGCAGCGGTTGCCCCGCCCTTTTTGCATTCCTCGGCGACCGTTGATGAAATTATTAAAATTATCAAAGACCACTTATCGATGAGACTTAGAAGGCCGGGGACCCGGGACCAAAACAGCAAAGCCACTCTGCGCGGCACGAGGCCCGTAGGGCAGTTTACTTTTCCGTGCGTCGCATAAACCTACCGGGAGTGCAGATTCAGGTGCTTTAGCCACAACTAATATTTTTTTAGCTATTACCTCGTCTATTACTATGTTTTCGTACGCAGGAATACCCCCGTTAGCTGGATTTCGTAGCAAATTCTATTTGTTTCTTGCCGCTTCTTCGGGCCTACTTACTAGCCCTAATAGGAGTAGTTACTAGCGTTATCAGTTGTTTCTATTATATACGCTTTGTGAAAATAATGTATTTTAATACACCTAAAACCATGAAATATACCTCAATTTTAATGCGTATTTCATCGAACGGGGCGTCGTAGGCGGAATACGCCTTGAACACATTCACATTGATCAAGAGCCGCTTGCGATCGGGCAAATTGAGTCCTCTACAAATTATCCTGAACTGCTGACCTTAGTTTTGCGATCTTCCCAGGAACCTGGATCGCTACGCACTTAATTTCCCGACCAGCATTCAGATCATTCTCGCCCGAGACCCCCCGACAGGCCAGTGAGTATGTCGAGCGAACTCAGAGAACCCTTTGGCGTGGTTTTGAGAGGCTCGGAATGATCCGTATGATTGGTTGGATAAAAAATATGCTCCGAAAATAAAGATCTAGCTTATTAAACCGGTTCGAATTGACGGCCACTAACGTGATTTCGTCCAATTATGGTATTACCGCTTGACACGGGAGATAACCAACGAGTCATTGGGGATGAACCGGATAGACTGGATGTTCGAGTCGGATAGGGCCGCAGAAGCAGAGATACAAGTCTTCAAGGCCATAAATAAAAGCTGGAAGCAATTTGAAGCAGCCCATGTCAGGGACCTTCTCCGTATAATAGATCAACGGGTTGCCTGATGGTGTGTCTGGTTCGATATCGGGTTCAAAATCCTGTCACCCGTTACCTTCTGCTTGAGCTTTTTTTCAAAGCATGGAGAGGCCTCTCGTCACACTGTAGGGATAGTTGCTTTTTAAGCAAGGATGATAACTAGCTTGGAGCCAGTTATCAATCCAATATTGAACCCTCCAAAACCGAAGCTATCCCGTTGTCTGCTTCTAGTTTCGGGTGAACCACTCCGTAGCCTCGTTAACCACACGCTTCCCATAATACCGAGGCGAATATCCTAAACGGAATTTCTGTATACTCGCTCCCCAGTGGTCTTTTCTTGACGACGCCTTAACCTTTTTTCCATAGGTCGTAGGACTTTATTTTGTTTTTTACGATAATTCATCATTCTCATGAAGTTTCTAAGAGATGCGCATTATTGGACTTGAACCAATAACCAATAGGAACGGATTTTAAATCCGTCGTGTTTACCTCTTTCACCAAATGCGCGAAAGAGCGGAGACAAAAATAGATATATTGCTTTAGTCCTTTCTGTTTCTTTTGCCTCGCTGTGCGCTCGACAACATCTGTTAAAGCGTAGAGCCTCCTCCCTCCATGGCTAATACTGAGCCATATATTTCGCGTATCCCGAAGCATTATTCTCTCCTTCGTGATCCAACTGTAATTCGATAACGCGAAATCAAACCGTAATTCGAGTACGGGACATTAATTATTACGTAAATTTATTATTCAATTCTTATTCTTTAATATATGATTATACATGAAAACGAGATCATCTTATCGCGAAGCGATTCCCTTAGCAATGGGCTAAAAAATGGCAAAAAAAGGTGTATAGGCGATCGAAACCGACTAGACCGACCTTAGTAAATCGAGGTGGGAATCGAAAAACAGACATTATTGAAAATAAAAAGTTTAAGTTATCGGTACGGCTCTGGCAAACAGAAAACATATGTTTTCGGTTTTCGATTTTCCAAGCCGGAGTCCGCAACTATTTATCACATTAGTTAAAAGTGGATATACTAGTAATTCCATTCGAAATTTTACTGCTGGCCGGGCACCGTCAGACGGGTAAACCTTACACGGACCCAGAGAACACTGTTTTCATAGAATAGAGCAAAGATAATACTTAGTGCCTGAGTACGAAGCCAATGTGAGGGAAGCTTACGATGAGCGAGAGACTACAAGGGATAGAAGCAACTCCATGGGAACTCGCTATATTATAAACGTAGGTTATATGAACCCCGGCCGACCCCTGAGGTTGCCTGAATCTATTCCGCGGATTAGAGGTAGAGCCTACATAAATTGGATCCTTTTTCCATCGATAAATAAGAATGCCTTCCGGCAGGTCGAATTCGAGCAAAAAAAAAAATAGTACTTATGTATTTACTTATAGTCATTTTACCGTTGATTGGGAGTTTTGCGGCAGGGTTTTTTGGTCGTTTTCTTGGTTCAAGGGGAGTGGCTGTAGTCACAACCACGTGTGTTTCATTATCTTCTATTTTATCTTGTATTGCATTCTACGAAGTCGCGCTGTGTGCCAGTGCTTGCTATATAAGGATTGCTCCTTGGATTTTTTCGGAACTCTTTGACGCTGCTTGGGGCTTTTTATTTGACAGCCTTACAGTCATTTTATTATTGGTCGTCACAATTGTAAGTAGCTTAGTTCATATTTATTCAATTTCCTACATGTCTGGGGATCCGCATAGTCCACGTTTCTTTTGCTATTTGTCAATTTTTACTTTTTTTATGCCTATGTTGGTAACTGGAGATAATTTCATTCAGTTATTTTTAGGATGGGAGGGGGTTGGACTCGCGTCATATTTATTGATAAATTTTTGGTTTACGCGCATTCAGGCGAATAAAGCGGCTATTAAAGCTATGCTCATAAATCGCGTAGGTGATTTTGGATTAGCTCTCGGGATTATGGGTTGTTTTACTATTTTTCAAACAGTTGACTTTTCTACTATTTTTGCTTGTGCCAGTGCCTTTTCCGAACCCCATCATTATTTCCTTTTTTGTAACATGGAATTTCATGCCATAACTGTTATTCGTATTTTAGTGTTTATTGGCGCTGTTGGAAAATCCGCACAGATTGGATTGCATACTTGGTTACCCGATGCAATGGAGGGTTTTATAATATTTGTTTGAGGGCTCTCATGTGCCATTAGGTACATTCCAACAATCTCACTGTATGCTGGAATCGTCGACCAAATGAGAGTCCCTATCGCGGAAAAATATCTCATTTTGACCAATCAGCAGGAAACCTATCAGGGTCATCAAATCCACCCGGCGAAGTCAAGGCCGAAGGAGCTCTATAGGATCCCCAGAGACTGTACGTAAGACCTCTTGTTCGAAATGGAATCTCTCCCGAACCCGCTGGCCCAAAGGGCACGAAGACCAGAGGGAGAGGCCCGGAGGGCGGGGGACTTTTTCTGTCTGACAGGGTCCCCCCGGACTATTTCTGTCAGACAAGAAAGGGAAAAAAAACTGAAAAAAGGGCCCCAGGGGGACAGACGAGAAAAAGGAAAAAAACTGACGGACTTACGAAAAGAAATAGACGAAAAAGGGGCAGAAACTGATAAGTTTTTGTAAGAATCTATATTTTTGGCGTCGAGTCTATTCGTGTATGAAGGAAAAACCACATCTTAGTTTTTAAGGGCACAGCGGCCACCCGTAAGATTATTGGGAGAGCCCATATTTCATAAGTGGAAGATCCAGTCCCTACTCTTGCCGTAGGTAGACTCACCAACCAATTACCCAATGCTGTGGAGAAAATATATATTTTCCGGCCTTGTGAAATCGTAAACGGTTATGCAAGAGTAGCCCACTCCAGTATCCGCTTCGATTCACGCAGCTACTATGGTAACAGCAGGCGTTTTTATGATAGCAAGGTGCTCTCCTTTATTTGAATACTCGCCCAATGCTTTGATTGTTATTACTTTTGTAGGCGCTATGACGTCATTCTTCGCGGCAACCACCGGAGTATTACAAAACGATTTAAAAAGGGTTATAGCTTATTCAACTTGTAGTCAGTCAGGCTATATGATCTTTGCTTGCGGCATTTCCAACTATTCCGTTAGCGTATTTCATTTAATGAATCACGCCTGCTTCAAAGCACTTTTATTCCTGAGTGCAGGTTCAGTGATTCATGCCATGTCGGATGAGCAAGATATGCGTAAGATGGGAGGGCTTGCTTCCTTGTTACCTTTTACCTATGCTATGATGCTTATAGGTAGCTTATCCTTAATTGGTTTCCCTTTTTTAACGGGATTTTATTCAAAAGATGTTATTCCGGAACTTGCTTACACGAAATATACTATCAGTGGTAACTTCGCTTTCTGGTTAGGAAGTGTATCGGTCTTTTTTACTTCTTATTACTCTTTCCGTTTACTGTTTCTAACCTTTCTAGCACCAACTAATTCATTCAAGCGAGATTTAAGTAAATGTCATGATGCGCCCATTCTTATGGCAATACCTCTAATCCTTTTGGCTTTTGGGAGTATTTTTGTAGGATACTTGGCCAAAGATATGATGATTGGTTCAGGTACCCATTTTTGGGCTAATTCACTTTTCATACTACCCAGAAATGAAATTCTGGCCGAATCTGAGTTTGCTACTCCAACCATTATCAAACTAATTCCTATTTTGTTTAGTACTCTAGGTTCATTCGTGGCGTATAGTGTAAATTTTGTGGTGAATCCACTCATTCTCGCTTTGAAAACTAGTACTTTTGGTAATCGACTATATTGCTTTTTCAATAAGCGTTGGTTTTTCGATAAAGTTTTTAACGACTTCTTAGCTAGATCGTTTTTGCGTTTTGGATATGAAGTCTCGTTCAAAGCTTTAGACAAAGGTGCTATTGAAATCTTGGGTCCTTATGGAATTTCGTACACGATTCGAAAAATGGCCCAGCAAATAAGTAAAATTCAAAGTGGATTTGTTTATCATTATGCCTTTGTTATGTTGCTCGGATCAACAATATTCATTTCCGTTATAGGCCTGTGGGATTTCATCTCTTTCTGGGTAGATAATCGATTGTATTTCATTTACATAGTTAGCTTTTTATTTATTAATATCTAAGGAAACATTGGTACGAACTAAAGGCCCACACTTCATTGTATAATATATTAAATCTTTAAGGAACGCAATGATAGGGGCAAAGCTAGCTATGAAAGACCCGGGGGGCCCCCCCCCGGCCTCCCCGGGGAGAGCCCTTCGGCCTTCGGGCCTTTTCTCTGATATAAAATTACTCCCCCGCTGGTCGAGACCTTCGGACCTCAAGAACAAAAAAAAATAACCGAAGCGATAGTTGCCCATCACACGGCTCTCTGACCTGACTTTTTTCGGAGCTTCACGGCGTACCAGCTATTACACGGTCCTTGGAAGGTCGTTTAGACTTCTGTCCCTAGTGGTATAGGTAATCCGCGCTCCATCTTGAACTCTATCCTTCCACACGAGAGAGTAGGTAGGGGACAAACCATTTATGACCTGGTTGATATATACCATCAATAGGCATGGAGCGAGCAACGTACGTTCATGCGCTTCGCCATTTGCAGAGCTCAGGTGCCAATGGTTAATTGCTGGTTGACAAGGACCGAAAGAGTCTCCGATTCGCCGGTACAGAACCCCATCTTAAATACAAGAGAACCGGCTTGCTCCATACTTTTGGGTTACCCCCCGGCGGGGTAGGAGGTAAATGAAACCCCCTCAACAGAGCTTCTTGCACATGCTAAGGTCTCCGTGTTCGTTGCCGAACAAGAATGAGTGCAACGCCTTTGCACAGAAATGGACTTGTGCTTTTTATCGTGCGGGATCTGGACCGGTCGCCCTATGGAAATAATCAACCTAATTCGCCAAAAACAGACCGGGTCAACAGATTTTTAGTATCAAATGCTAATTTTTTGCTTTAGGCTATTATTGTACCGGCATTTTTCATAATAATTAGATTAGCGCATTCTGATTCCATTGTGAATAACTATCTATTATCAAAAAACTGAGAGAAAAGAAACAGACAAAAAAAGGGCGGCAAAAACTTGCCTAACAAGCGGAGGCCTCCGGCCCGTAGGGCAGCGCTACGGGCCTTTTCGCAGCATATACATTCTTCGCAGCAAAAATATATATATATTTTTTTCGGGATTTCTAGGAAAAAGAGTAAACGTATATGTTACAAGTTTTAGCTCCATTTTATTCCAATTTAAGTGGTCTCATTTTGCTTCCTTTGCTAGGAAGCCTTATTATTTTGGTGATCCCGAATTCGAGAGTACGTCTGATACGAGGTATCACAATTTGGACCTCTTTGATCACTTTTTTATATTCTCTTTTTTTCTGGATACGCTTCGAGAATGATACAGCAAAATTTCAGTTTGTGGAAACTATTCGATGGCTTCCGTATCCAAATATCAATTTCTATATAGGTATAGATGGTATCTCGTTATTCTTTGTGATCTTGACCACGTTTTTAACCCCTATTTGCATTCTTGTTGGCTTTTATAGCGTCAAGAGTTATAAAAAAGAGTATATGATAGCGTTTTTCATTTGTGAATCTTTCTCAATTGCTGTGTTTTGCTCACTCGATCTTTTAATATTTTACGTTTTTCTCGAAAGCGTGTTAATTCCCATGTTTATTATTATAGGTGTTTGGGGGTCCAGACAAAGGAAAATCAAAGCAGCATATCAGTTCTTCTTGTACACCTTGATGGGATCCTTGTTGTGCGCCACGTTGGTACTAGTGAGTCTCCGGACAACAATAAAATAAGCCGGCATGGGGTGTTCTATGTAAAGCGTCCCACTATCCTTGCGGGGAAAGCCCAAAGGGTATTGTAGCATGTGGGGAAAAGGGGAACACGGCGTGAAACCGATAGCGCTAAGGAGTTCCCCGAGCTAGAAGTTCTATGGCTCGTCTTGTGAGTCTACTGGAGGTATCCCACTCAGTCTGGCTGGGAAAAGGCCCAGCTATTATGTCGCCAGCGGGAACAGCGATCTTCTTCACAGCCACCGCCCTTGAACGGGGGGCTAGTAAAAAGAGTGGAACGCACTTGAAGACAGCTACCGTATAGATACGGGCAAGGACTCAGAACCTAAGGAACCGATTCGACACACTAGCATGAAACGTGGGATTGTCTAAGGTCACTCCGGGAACTGGCTTTTTAACCTCTCTGGGGGTGGGTGTCAGACCCGGCGGGAGAAGGGTAGGCAACGGGGGGCCCGTAATAACGGACATGATTCTGCTAAGGGGCCCAGAGAGAACAGGTGATGACATTATAAGTAAAACCCTTATACTGTTCATCTCGTATTGGGGGAGGCTGAACCCAAACAAGAAGGCTCGTCGGGGTCCGACCGCGGTTAGTTGGATTGGAATCCCCCGTGAGAGGAACACAGGGTATACTGGGAGCGAAGAGAGGCCAGATGGGGACCGACCGCCGAACCCTAAAAACTTCCAACCAATCTATAAGCTCAAGGATCACTCGGAGAGCCGTATGCGGGGAGACTTGCACGTACGGTTCGGAGGAAGGCCATTGATACCTAATGAAGATATCACCATGACTGAGGTATAAGCCACGCCTCGAAAGTGCAGAGGACTTGATTTTATTGGGTAGTTGAGGTTGGTGGCCCATCTCTTACCATGCTCCTAGCCATTTTATTTATTTCTTTCCAAACAGGAACCACTGATCTACAAATATTACCAACCACAGAATTTAGTGAGCGGCGCCAAATCTTGCTATGGATTGCTTTTTTCGCTTCTTTCTCCGTGAAAGTGCCTATGGTACCAGTTCATATTTGGTTACCTGAAGCTCATGTGGAGGCACCTACGGCTGGATCTGTAATCTTGGCAGGAATTCTTTTAAAATTGGGAACCTATGGTTTTTCAAGATTTTCTATACCCATGTTTCCTGAAGCGACACTTTATTTCACTCCTTTCATTTATGCTCTAAGTGTGATTGCTATTATATACACCTCCTTAACTACAATAAGACAAATCGATTTGAAGAAAATTATTGCTTACTCTTCAGTAGCCCATATGAATTTTGTGACTATTGGTATGTTCAGTCTGAACATACAGGGAATTGAAGGTAGCATTTTACTTATGTTAAGTCATGGACTGGTTTCTTCAGCCCTTTTTTTATGTGTTGGGGCTCTATACGACCGACACAAGACAAGAATTGTTAAATATTATGGAGGTTTAGTCAGCACCATGCCTATTTCCTCTACCATTTTCTTATTTTTTACCCTAGCCAATATGAGTTTACCCGGTACTAGCAGCTTTATCGGGGAATTTCTCATTTTAGTAGGGGCTTTCCAAAGAAATAGCTTAGTGGCCGCATTAGCAGCACTTGGGATGATTTTAGGCGCCGCTTACTCCCCTTGGCTATATAATCGTGTGGTTTTCGGTAATTTCAAACCCAATTTTCTCCTAAAATTCTCCGATTTAAATAGAAGAGAAGTTCTCATCTTTTTACCTTTTATTGCTGGAGTTATTTGGATGGGTGTTTACCCCGAAGTGTTCCTAGAGTGTATGCATACTTCCGTGAGTAACTTAGTGCAACATGGAAAATTTGATTAAAAAACATAAAAAAGAGGTTCGAAGAAACGTTTGAGCATGATTTTTTAGCGCTTTTCCCGGAGATCTTTCTCATTAACGCAACCATCATTTTGCTTATTTATGGAGTTGTATTTAGTACCTCTAAAAAATACGATTATCCACCGTTAGTGCGTAATGTGGGTTGGCTTGGTTTACTTAGTGTTCTAATAACCATCCTATTGGTCGCCGTTGGCTCACCTCTAGCTGTTGCCAATTTAGTATATAATAATTTAATAATAGACAATTTTACATATTTTTGCCAAATCTTTCTATTATTAAGTACGGCTAGTACCATGGTTATGTGTTTGGATTATTCCAAACAGGAGAGTTCGAATGCTTTCGAATCTATTGTATTAATTCTACTTTCTACTTGCAGTATGCTTTTTATGATCTCGGCTTATGATTTAATCGCCATGTATTTAGCTATTGAGCTTCAAAGTTTATGTTTTTATGTGATCGCAGCATCAAAAAGAGACTCTGAATTTTCCGCGGAAGCCGGCTTAAAATATTTTATTTTAGGTGCTTTCTCCTCCGGAATATTATTGTTTGGTTGTTCCATGATTTATGGGTTTACTGGAGTTACCAACTTTGAGGAATTAGCTAAGATTTTCACTGGATATGAAATCACTTTGTTCGGTGCTCAATCTAGTGGTATCTTTATGGGAATTTTATTTATCGCTGTAGGTTTTTTATTCAAGATCACTGCAGTTCCTTTTCGGGCGGCCGTTAGACGGCCTATGGGTACCGACAGATTGCGGCCAATCTCAAGACTTTCGGGGCGCCCTGTGCGCCGAGCGTGGAGAACTCATCACTACCTCGTGAGAGCGTTGAGACCATAGCATGTTACAAAAACGCGGTTGAGAGCGCCCTAAATAGTTTTTTGCTGCTCAATAGCACCGCGTGAGCTCTAATAGTGTCACACGAGATAAGCCCGCCTGGCGAATCGAAGTTATCTTCTTGTCAACTGGCTACCCAGTTCACCCGTCGAAGGGGAAACGCGCGAACGCACGCTGGTGTGCTTCCTGCCTGTCGAGGTGAAAAGGCGACAAGGTCTAGATTGGAGCTGTAAACTGCATGGAAGCTGATTACCCAACTCTTTGGGGACAATTAACAAAACGATATCTCAAAGCACCAAAAACCATAGGCTGTACCGGCGAGATCCAACGGTGAAATAAATCCCCGGCTGGAAGTCAGAGGACCTTTAGTACCCTAGCGCCCAAATATTTTTTTTTTATTCGGCCGCAACCAAGTGCGAAAGCGAGAGAAGAAAACAAGTTTTCTTCTCGGCCCAGTGAAGCGCTGGCAACAACAGAAGGGAAGGGGTCTATGCGGTACCTGCCTATACTTGGCGGGTTGAACTCTACAAAATCAACTGATATCATTCCAGGTGATCCAAGTGGATCCGGCTGCGTGTGGAGTGGAATGGCTGAAAGCAAGAAGAGTCCGAAGGCGCGAAGAGGGAGAGGCCCGGGGGGGCTCTCGACCTGCCGGTTTAAAAAAAAATATATACTTTTCGCTGTGCCCCCCTCTCCCTAACGGGGAGAGTGCTGCGCCCTTTGGATATATAATCCGAGAGTTAAGTAGAGTTAGAGAGCCGTATGATGGGCCACTATCTAGTACGGTTCGGAGAGCACTGTAGTAAGTCATTTGGGAATAATTTTCTCAACCGTTTGCTAAGCGAACAGCGAGTGAACGACAAATAGAAAATATATATATATATATATATTTCCAGAAACTTATCAGAATCATCCCTTTTTTTGTCTGTGCCCGGCCCTTTTTTTGTAAAACAGAAAAATTGCCCTACGGGCCTCTCCCGCTGGTATCGCCCGCCCCCCCCCCTCGGCCAAAAAATAAGTGCGCGGGAATCAATCTACGAGCCATTTCCGGCCTTCGACCTTTCGGACCCCGTGAAGCTAAGGAAGTCTCCCTCGGAACCACCCACAAAGTGGTGCGCACCTCTTCTTACTTACAGTCCCGCGCCTCTGGCGGCCATAGGCACGTAGTGCGCGGGGAGGGTGTTTCGGGAAGGAGAGGTGCATAGCACTCGACCATAGGGGGAGCGCTTTACGGTTGAAGGGCTTGAGCCCTCGAACCAATAGGGGATAGGAAAAATATAGATTTTTTCTTGATTTGTTGCGCGACTCGGTGAATGTATCTTTGACTCTATATATGTGGGCACCCGATGTATACGAGGGTTCACCTACTATAGTTACAGCATCCTTTTCAATTGCACCTAAAATCTCTATTCTTGCCAATATGTTACGTGTTTTTATTTATAGTTTCTATGATCCAACATGGCAACAACTATTCTTTTTTTGCAGCATTGCTTCTATGATCTTAGGAGCACTGGCCGCCATGGCCCAAAACAAAGTCAAAAGACTTTTAGCTTATAGTTCTATTGGACACGTAGGTTATCTTTTAATTGGTTTTTCATGCGGAACCATAGAAGGAATTCAATCACTACTAATTGGTACCTTTATTTATGTATTAATGACCGTTAATGCATTCGCCATGGTTTTAGCGTTACGTCAAAATCGTTTCAAATATATAGCAGATTTAGGTGCTTTAGCCAAAACTAATCCTATTTTAGCTATTACCCTGTCTATTACTATGTTTTCATACGCAGGAATACCCCCATTAGCTGGATTTTGTAGCAAATTCTATTTGTTTTTTGCCGCTTTAGGCTGTGGGGCCTACTTACTAGCCCTAATAGGAGTAGTTACTAGCGTTATCAGTCGTTTTTATTATATACGCTTTGTGAAAATAATGTATTTTGATACACCCGAAACATGGATTTTATATAAACCCATGGATCGTGAAAAATCGTTACTACTAGCAATCACTGTCTTTTTTATTACTTTTTTCTTTCCATATCCCTCTCCCTTGTTTTTAGTTACTCATCAAATGGCACTTTGCCTATGTTTATGAGCTTAATGATTTCTCGGGGGACGCAGCACAAAAAAAAAATCTTTGTTTTCGCGACTGATTATCTATCATATATAGAGAAATCCCCCCCTCAAGGCTTTAACTCTCCGCAGGCCCGTAGTGCATAAAAGGCTTTCTGATTTCGTGGCCCTCTGGTCTTACATCCAAAGGGCCACCCCACGGGGGAGAGCAAAAAAAAATATGTATATTTTTTTTTCGTGCGGCTCCGAGAGAAAACGAGGCTGTCGTCGGGCTCTTCGCTGCGGGACGATAGTGGCACCACCTTGACTCGGTCGGCTCCTTCGGCCCTTCCTACGCATTTTTTTAGCGGCCCTGGGAGTTGGGGGTTAAGCCAACGCCAAAGGAGCCCAGACGACTTCCCTTGGCTCGGGGTCGAACCATTAATTTAAATTCGTATGAAAAACATATGATTCGGGGCCAAGCTTTGGAAGGCCTTACCTTTCCGCCGTGAGATGGTCTTTATCAAAAAAGTTAAATGAAGTATGTAACATTTGGAAGCAAACAAGGTTTTTCGGTATAAAACCGTTGATTCTAGTTCGTTTTTCAATTATGATTTCTATCTCCCTAAAAGCTGGCAATTATCGGTAAAATCAAAAAGCTTTTTATTTTATCCAAGTCTATCAAAAAGAAACCGTAGCGCAAAACCCCCAATGCATTGTTTTGCTTGTCACGAAAAACGTATTGCATGCTACGGGCCGGCTTACTTTTGGCGTGCTTATTTAATCGTTGGATTGATTACGAAGGAGGGGGGGGGGTGTAGAGACCTGCCCCACACCCACGGGAAACCCTTCGAGTTAGGACTCGGCGGGGCCTCTTTGCTTGATTTTTTATTGCTCAATCTGGTATAAGGAAACCCGAAAAAACAATGTCCACTGTTTACTGTTTCTTCACAAATATTTTACTCTTTTACTTAGATATACGAAAATTATATCAGTCTTTGCGTAGTACTTTATTTCCTGATTGCCGTTACCACGCTAGACTTTTCGGATATTAACTACTATGTTGCTTTCTCCAATCCCCTTTTTCGTATATCATTTTATTCCATTTTTATCCTGGGACCGCAATCCAGCCATAAAAGAATGGCTTATTGACAATCGACCAATCAATTTCAATAAATGCTATCCTATCTATGCTTTTTCAAAGATTTTTGGTACAATCCCGCTTTTCTGTAAATACTTATTGGAAGCTTACGAGGTTTCAGATACATTATCTAAAACCTTGGAGGCAAAAGAGATAAAACCGAAAGAAGAAAAGGAGCACGTTTGCCGTATAATGGGAATCATTGATGGCGCTTTGAAAGATGGAGATTTGGTTAGAGTTTTTACATATATCACGAGTCTCTATTTTGTTTTCCAAATAGCCGTAAAAATCGAAGGGTCAACACAAGGTCTGGCCCGTCTAACCTAAGCAAAGAGACGGAAGTACCACCCACGCAGGAGCCAATCCAACCGGTTACTGAAGAGGTCTGTGAAGTCTTCCTCAACGGGCCACCATATTAGATGAATGGTTGAAAAATCCTGACGATTTTCAACCATTCATCTAATATGGTGGCCCGTTCATCCTACCCATTTCTCTAATATGGTGGCCCAGAACTCCCGGAGGATCTCTTACTTCGTGAACTCATATGATTAAATATTATTATTTGCTCCAAATTTCCGGATTTAACCCTTACCTCAATCTCTTGATTTATGGATTCGTCGTATATGCATATATAATGATTATAATTTCCTCCCCCCCCAAATTTATTGATTTCTGTATTATTAATTCTGTATACACGAAATGGAAGCCTTATGTTATCCGTCTTACAAGGCCAAGGATATCATCCATTGCGGCGGCTTCCCGGCCTAAGCGCTAGGTGGGAAAATCAACCTTTTCTAGATTATGGAATGGCATTTCCCGAGCAGATATCCCGTGTAATGAAACTCGCGTTCGCTGTTATATGGCCCTTAGTTTTTCGGTTGATTAAGATTAGATTAAGTTTCTTTGCTGCCTACTTTTATGCATATTTCAGGCCGTATTAGGTGATCCTCCACTCGACCCGAACCGGAAATATCAACGCCGCATATATGGTCTCTGGGCGGCTTCCGCCGGGACACAAATAGTTTCTTCGCACGCACAAAAAACTCCGGCTGATCACTCAAGTCCAAGAGAAAGAAATCACTTCCGAGCTCCATTACGCTTTCTTCTTCCATTATCTTTTTACCCCCCCCCCGGCTCGGTCTCCCGTTTCATATTATTTTTTCTCCCCAAATAGCATCTCATACGCGTTTGTGCCGCCGCTGTTGCGAAAATAATTTGCCGCGGGTCTGGTTCTTTATTGGACGATTTCATCGACTCGATATAATTGGCTGCACCCACCTCGTTCTTGATGGTTTGCCCCTAGTCGAGTCCTCCATCGAATAATATAACGCTTAAACCCGGTAGACATTCGCGGCTGCTGGATGATCGCCGATGTGAGCTGTCACATAACCCCGATCTACGAAGTGTTCCACAAATTGCTTTGTCATTAAAAACCTCGAAGGAACCGCAAAGGCTATAATTAAGCCTAGAACGTATCAACTGCAAACTGCGCAGACTATCCATGAATAAATGAAAGGCTCGGAAAGGTCCAGTACGCGCTGTCGTTCCGCGTACGAAGATAAAAACATAAAGGTGTACGATACGCGGCCTAACTCGGGCACTTCGAAGAAATGAGTAACTTTCAAACAAAATTTTGGGGGTAATCAATCACATAGGTATAATAAACGCGGATTAGCACATAAACGCCTCTGACTGCTGCAATTAGATAGTAACTTTGGCGGCTTCTTTCCATAAATTATTTCGACGTGCACCTCGACAACGAATGTGAAAAGCGATTATATAAACGAAACTTCAGTTTCTGCATATGTATATGCTATTTGAAGTTATATGTATATATATACGAAACTTCAGTTTCTGTATATGTATATGCTATTTCCAATTATTTATCTGTATACGAAACTCCAGTTTCGTGTATTCTATATGATATAACAAGTCCTACATGCTATGCGTTATGCCGCCGCACTCCGCGACACGCCCCGGGGCCGTCTTCTTCTGGGAACCAATAACACGTAAACTATGTGAAACTGGAGCGAATCAATATACAAAAAACACGAATTATAATTTCCTCCAGAATTGTTTTTAATACAAAATGCATTATATTTCGTCGTGTGTTGGACTTGATAAAAACCAGGAAAACGCAAAGCAAAAAAAAATATTTTTTGTTCGTTTTATTCCATCGGACCCTTTCTTTTTCAGCCTTCATTCGCGATGCGAATAAAGCGGGAGAGAAGAAAGAAGCAAGCTTCTCTGGAATTCACTCGTCTTTTGCGAAGTGGTTAGTAATGTGCCGCATTCTTAGCTCAGTTGGATAGAGCAACAACCTTCTAAGTTGAAGGTCACAGGTTCAAATCCTGTAGAATGCGTAAAGTGCGCAATGAATAATATATACCAACGGTACGTCCTTCTACTTGTTTGATTAGTCTATAGGAACAACGCTACACGCGTGGATTGACCTATTTTTCATCAGAGTCCCGTGGCACCGGAAAATAGAAGCTTACTTCTCATAGGGAGAGTGGCCGAGTGGTTAAAAGCGACAGACTGTAAATCTGCTGAAGGTTTTCTACGTAGGTTCGAATCCTGCCTCTCCCAAGTATACTTCGTATTTGAAAAATAGAGGCTGGGATCCAAGCCCCAAAAACCACGATATCTCCGGGGGCACGTAGTGCTTGTCGGATTATTTCTACGTTTTTTGCATCGAGTTGATGTTCGCTTCCCATTTATCTTTTACCGATTGTTCCCGATTTAGCCGCCGGAAAGAAAGGATCTAATGAAAATAAAAGCAAGGTGGCCGGGATCCGTAGAGTGGAGATACAACCGCAATTTCATGTTTCTGTCTTGGTCACCGCAAGAGCCTATGTCGTATATATAATGAAACCAGGGCAAATTGTAGCTGTTGACCCAAAGAGAAGCACTGGGGGGTTACAAGGCGATGACTGCAGCGGAGCCAGCAATAATCACAGGGGCAAGTTATTAGCTATACAAAGAGAGATCACGTTCTAGATGTCGGCCTGAGAGAAGCATCTAGTAGCCCGAAATCTCTGAAGAGAAAGAATACGCGTCCTTTATCGACTATTTCCTAGTAATTCCATACGTGACACGCGCTCCCGAGAAAGCTTTCGATAAGCCATCTTAAAACCTGTTTGTAAGGGATGGGCCAATTTTATCTCCGGATTGCTGCCAAATTCTGTTCAGATCTGCTTGCGTCCCCTGAAAGTCTGGGGCCTTTTGCGTGTGATTAGAGATTTCCCTTGCATAAGTTTCCACCCGCCAGTCATTAACTAGGTCGTCGATCGTCCGACCGGCACAATATGCAGCTCTACTTAAGCCGTGCCTCCCGATAGCCGAAAACGGCGCGTTTCCCGCCCTTCCCTTTTTTTTTTAGCTGGGTAGCGCTAAATTATCGCTCGGGCCATTTATAGAATGCCGGTGAAACATGCAATCCCGAAGGTCATCCCATTAAGGAACAGATACATTGCACTTAACAAAGGAACTTCAACTCCGAAAGCCGCATACATAAAAAAAGGGCAAAAACATTATCGGACCAAACGTCGAATGCGAAAACACATAATAGATCCTCTCCCTTTGGTCGAGCACCACCTCGGATAAATATGCAAATAGAACTTATGGACCCATAATCTCCATAAAGAAAAAATTTCCAGAAGGAACTCATAAAAACTTCGGCCCCTGGGCCGAAGTTTTTATGAAAAAATTACCTCGGTACTTGAACCCTTTTCTTTCATCCACTGCAGGGTAGGCTACGCCTATTCGACTCCCGAGCCTGGCTCGGTCAAGTCCCTAACTTTCGGGGGGGCGGGCTCCGCCCTCCAAGGACTAGGGCCTTCTAGGACAGGGCGGATCAGTGCTTAAGTTACACAAATGGCGTCTTCTTCGAACCTCGATAGCTGGAAATTCCTCAAAAGTATTAAAAGCCTCTTGGGCGAGTGCCTTTTGGGCCATAGGGTTCGGGTTGAGGCCTGGGGGGCTCGGGGAGGCCCGAAGGTGCGTAAGCACTTTTTTCGTCAAAAGGATAAAAAATTTTTTCATTTCGTTTTCCATCCCCTCTAAACGAAAATAGCAAGAAAACTTCAACGAGAGCTAGTCTTTGATTGATTGCGAATTGATAAACAATCGCTTGATGCTTGATTACTAGCGTGTTATACTGACTGTACGAGGCCAGACTGCGGGACTGCGACCAAGATGTTGACTGACACAGTACTTGGCGAGAAACTGTAACGAAAAAAATATATATAGATTTTTCTGCCCGTAGGGCGTAGCACCCGAGGTAGGTTTTATTTGAGTGAGATCTAGAGACGTTAGGGGGGGGGGGCAGAAAAAAGGGCAGTTTTCTGGCACGAACGCCTAATAACGCAATACGCTAGTCATGCGGCTATTTACGATGCTTTATACCGCAGCTTGAGCTAATAGGATGAAGCATAAATATATATATATATATATATTTTTTATATTTATTTTGCAGCGATCAAGCGTATACGACACGTAGTGCTTAAGACTAGCCAACTAGTGCTTGTAGCTCAATTGGATAGAGCACCAAACTACGGATTTGGGGGTTGAGAGTTCGAATCTTTCCAAGCATGGGCCTATCCATCGGATTGTACTAAGAGAATACGTCAGATAAGTAGAGAGTAACTAGTTCCAATCAGACGTTCTCTAGCTCCGCCCCTGCGGAAAAGGCTACGAAAAAAAATATATATATACCTACCCCCCCCCCCGACTAATGGCTTAAGCACACCGTGCTCTTGTATTGTCCGACTATTCCAGATTTTCAATGGACTCGTGGCGCCAAGAGAAACATGGGTTTCCAAATCGTAAATGTTCCCTGGGGCCGTGTGAACTATCGCCAGTTTGGTAATTTTCCCACACATGTGGCGGACTGCTCGCAGGTACCACTAGAGCCTGGTGGCTTTACCCCAAAATTCGGTATAGGACTAGATATGAGTGTTGAATCACTCGGCCTCCCCCAGTCTCTGGCTCCAGGGGAGGGGGGGGCGGAGATCCAAGGCCTGACTGGTCCGCCGTGAAGCGGACGGAGCCATACCCTGGGCCAATTCATGTATATATATCTTAATTTATGGCGGAAATAGCTCAATGGTAGAGTATAGCCTTGCCAAGGCTAAGGTTGAGGGTTCAAGTCCCTTTTTCCGCTTGGAGGGTTATTTACCGGGTCTTTCGTTTAACAGGGACGAAATGTTCGTGATCATCGGCGGAGCAAGCAGAAGGCGCGATAAGCTTCTCTTCCCTTTGTTCGTCTCTCATATTTTGTGTTTCTTGGATTTGATTCTTTCCCCCCCCCCCTTCCTGTGTCGGGGATAGAGCTGAAGCCGAGACAAAAGGCCCATAGCGCGGGGTACTGTCAGACGGAGGAAAGGAAAAAAACTGAAAAAAAGGGGGAAGAAATAAAAAAAACTGACAGGAAAAAACTGACGAGAAACTAACGAGGAGATAAAAAAATTGACAAAAAAAGGGAAACCCAAAGGTTTCTGGGAGAGGACCAGAGGCTATCTCCCCGATAGGGTATAATAGGGCTGAAGCTCTCCCGGGCCGTAGGGATATCTATTTTTTCGCTTCGCGTTTCCCGGATGGTTCTATAAGCGTTATATGGAGGCGCATTCCATTTTGTTTTTTCGCCGCGCGACAAGAAAACAAAACTTTTTTGGACGTCGAAGACACGGGTTCAAATCCCGTAAGGGGCGAAGCACCTACCGTTAGGTTGCTCCAAAAGCAGAGCGGAAAGGCTTTCTGTTTCGGCAAAATAAAAAAATATTTTACAATCATAAATAAGAATACTATTATGCAAAAAGAAAACTTGTTGTTTTATGAACCGTCAATCCTAAGTTTGGAGTACCTATTAGGATTTTTCGAAACCGATAGTAGCTTACAGATTTTATTCGAAAAAGATGCTCGTATGATTTTTGGTTATTACATTCGGCCAGTTGTCGTTTTTTCACAACGGCATCATTTACTTCTGAAGTGTGTTGCTCTTCCATAATATTCCGTTCTCTTCGAAAACAAGACCGGTAAACTAAGAGCATCTAGAGTCGGGATTGAGGTTATAGAGCCCGCGCGATAATTGATTGCTCTAGTAGAAAGTGCTTCGTGCAAAATGTATGGGTTGAATTTATCGGATCTTTGCTGGATGAGGCCCCTTTCTTCAATTGTGGGCGGGAATACGCACAATACGCCGTAAGGTCGACATAGCATCATCGATCTAAAATTTAGTCTCCATACATCTGATAAAGACGAAGAATCCGAAGCAAATAATTTGAGGTTATCTCGATAGGAAAATAGTCATTCGTTTGCGACGGCTCCAGGTGCTGCTCAAGATCCTCCTATTCGTCGTGCGCACTCCCTTTGTGAACAACATCAGAGAGAAACTCGGCTTTTGATAGAGAATCGAACATTGAAGCGTTATGTAGACTATTCATCCGGCGGTATAATCGAAGGGGGGGGGCATCTCTTCCAATATTGGAACCCGTAAAGGTTTGGCCCCCTTTGCGAATTCAGCGTCACTGTTGAACGAGGGGGGCGCTATTCTCCTATAAGTCGTTGCGTACGGGGATCTTGAACCTGTAATTCGTCATCTCGAGTACGCAAAAGTATCTCCTCCCGCAGGTCTCGACCTTCGGACCTCGAAATATACAACAGGCAATTCCATTCTACTTGAGAACCTTTCTAAACACTTCAAGCGCAATACAATGCTTGGCTCGCAGCCTCAAACGGATATGCTGAGTATACTGCTGAGTGGGAATAAAAAGACGCTACAAGAAGTCCTTTATGACTTCGATATCTATTTCCATCGATGAAGCGGCTGACCCAATTTTGCCTCCGGGCCCCCGTAATGCTTCGGGCTTCGCCCCCTAGCGGATAATAAGCCTTCTGGTGAATACGGACCGATAAAAAAACCAAAATATTTTTGTTTTTATGCTTTCACTCCGGGACAAAATAGTAGACTTGGGGCACCGTTAGGCACACCTTTTTTTGAAGTGATTTCGTCCCTTTCGTCTAGGGGTATAGGACATCGTCTTTTCATGTCGAAGACACGGGTTCAAATCCCGTAAGGGATAATCTTCCTTACCTTCACTGAGGTTGCTCCAAAAGCAAAGCGAAAAAGACTTTCTGGCGGGGTAGGTTTCGACAAAAAAAAAGAATAAACTTCAATGCTTTTAATTATCCCGGCTTCCGTTCGGTACAAAATTCTTCACTTTTTTAATATTGAATCAAGTTTGAAGATATCTGTTTCGAATTCATTAGCTATTTTTTTACTTGCATGGTTTTTTGGCATTTTTTTTGGACAGAGCTTTCACGAATCTTATTGGTTTCAAAAGTGTCTTTTTTAATGTCTCAATTTCGAAATTTATTATTGTCAATCCCAACCACTTCCATTACTTGTAATTGCATTATTTGCACATTTGAGCGGTCTATTCGCTATCAGACATTTATGATTACGTTTTCGTGTCTTCCTCACCATTATCGCAACTGCAACTTTACTGTATCTTCGTATGAGGCTTTGGCTCCACTTACACTACATTGAAACGGAATCCGCACCGAAGGGGAAGTGCTAAATAGTTCACTAGTGCGCCCTGGGAACGTATCAGTGGCGCCTATGGACCATGAATTTACCGATATTCGTCGAATTAGGGGGGTGGCGCCGCCAGGGATGCGCTGCGCACTGCAAGTGAAAATTGGAAACCTATCGCAGGTTGAGCATCTGCCCTGCGGGAAGGGGTCGCTTCGTAGAATATAGGTGCATATTTTAAGCATAAAGAAGACGAGATCGAGTTATCACGATCAAAAAAACGTATGGAGGGGATACGTGCAAACGAACGTATTAAGCAAACAGAGTTGGGTTTTAAGCAACAGGAACGAGATTTCAATCTATTTGATTCGTTAAGACAGCACGAAAATACAAGGGATGCCCAGGAATACCCAAAACTCTTGGAAGAGAGCTACGCCGACATGAAGAAAGGTGGTCCTGTAAAGCCGAAGAAGTCGTCTCCCTCGCTAAGACTACCGGTGAAGGCATGATGCTGAGCGAATCGTTGCGCTTTGGAAGAAAAACTTATAATCAAACAAATGAGTTTTTGATTTCATAACTCCTCGACTACGTTACTACTTGGGTACCCACCACTGCGTTCCTCTGGCAAATCGGTAAATTTACTCGTTCTTTTCGAAATAAAAATAAATAAAAAATATGTCCATCCATTTAATCTTCTTCATCTTCCAATGTGCGATACATACTAATAACGCTATCATACTAATAACGCTATCTCGTGCGGAGAAGCGAGAGGTTCATGGCCGCCGTCTCCGGTGGTCCCCTTCCCTTGTACTAGCATCGTACCTTCTAAAACCACTCCGGTTGGTTACCACATTGGCTGGCCCGAAAAATATGCTAGCCCGGCTACCAAGAAGAGTATCCCGAGTTCGCCATCAATGTAATGTGCCATTCATTCCGCACAATATGCAGTTGCTAAAGCAGGATAAAAAGCTTGTCTGCCGGCGGGGGTTGGATGAGATCCGTGTTCGTGGACGAGCATCCTCCATTAAGTACGTCCAGACTTAGCTAATCTTCTTCTTTGCGCGAGACTTGGGAGGAGTCGGGGATGACGATCTGTTCCGACGCTAACCTCCTATTCTTCAGTGCGAAATGCTTCCGACCTTCGAGCGGCGATGGAGGAGATACTTTTTCACTCGCCTATCGGCGTCGTATGTTCAAAAGACGGCCTCAGTGTGACTTGAAAGAGAAGTGGCGAGCCGGCTGGTGTTTAACGGGAAGGACTTCGAAACAACAAAGGCAAAGAAGTCGGACCCACTTTATCGGGCACCTCCGGCCCCCCGGTCGAGCACCACTCGCGTAACATATTTATTTTTTTCGTCAACTTTATTAGCATAATGAAACTGATGCTAGCAAATAAGAAGTTTACTTCGAGGCCCCGCGGCGGCCTCTTACCCCAGGGGATGGGGAGGAGGATAATGCCGCCGCCCGCGGAAGACTAGTAATTGTAGGCCTACGCAGGCCACTCAAATCCCTGTTCCGTAACGTTCCCGTAGAAGCTTTATGATGCGAAACGAGTACGTACGGTTCGGTGACGTAAAATAAGTTCTCCCTATTATGGATGAATCGTAACAGAGCCCCCCGGCTGAGCGATATGCGAGAGGGCCGAAGGCGGCGCGAGGAGCAGAAACAAAATGAAAAATTTTTGAAGTCTCCCCGACAAAACAAAGGAAGGAGAGTACGGGGCCGAAGGGCTTGAAAATATTTAGAAATTCATATTTCTCGTTTGGGGATTAATCAAACGATTTTGAGCCAAATTTTGGGTCCGAAGGACTGAAAAATTAATGGAAAAAAACAAAGTAAGCAAAATATGCCAACAATGAATCAGCTTGTTCGTAAAGGCAGAGAGTCGAAACGACGCACAAAGCGTACTCGAGCTTTAAATAAATGTCCTCAAAAGCAGGGGGTTTGCCTGCGTGTTTCGACAAGATCGCCGAAAAAACCTAATTCAGCTTTACGCAAGATAGCTAAGGTACGTTTAACCAATCGAAATGAAATAATTGCTTACATTCCCGGCGAAGGTCATAATTTGCAGGAGCATTCTGTGGTTATGGTTCGAGGAGGTAGAGTGCAAGATTTGCCAGGCGTAAAATACCATTGTATTCGAGGAGTTAAAGATCTTCAAGGAATACCGGGTCGACGTCGAGGCAGATCTAAATATGGTGCGAAAAAACCCAAAGATTATATATGAATTTATTCGAAAAATCGAATTTCAACTGTGTTTTTAGTTCATCTCTTGATTGGTTTCACTCATCAGGACTTTCAGAGAGGGTGGGAACGAAAAGAAATAGATTTTGTCGCGAAACAGAAAGCTTTTATGCGCTTTGCTTATCCCACCGTAGATATTTATGCTATGCCCTGGAAGGGCTTTTGCCAGCAAGACCTAGGGGCCGTAGGGCAAGCACATACAATTGCTCAGACAATTTGGGCTATATCCGGGGCTTGAATGGTAAACAAAAACAATTAATAAAAAAATTGGTTCACATTTGCATGATTGATGGGAAAAAAACGAGATCTCGTGCTATTGTTTATAAAACGTTTCATCGTCTAGCTCCTCATGGCGATGTAATAAAACTTTTGGTTAACGCCATAGAAAATGTCAAGCCTATTTGTGGAGTGAAAAAAGTAAGAATCTCAGGCATTACTCGATTAGTACCGTCTATTACAGCAACAAATCGTCAAGAAACCTTAGCTATTCGTTGGATGCTTGAATCAGCAGCCAAACGACGTATGGGCAAAAAGAGCATAAGCTTGGATCAATGTTTATACGCTGAGATACTGGAGGCTTCCCAAAAGATGGGGATTGCCCGTAAAAAAAGGGATGATCTTCATAAACTTGCTGAAGCCAATCGTAGTTTCTCCCATTATAGATGGTGGTAAACTATCTACTTTATCGATTATAAAAAAGCTCACCCGCGAGCAACTGAAAACATTTTTTTATTTCGATTTGGCAGGGTGATCTTTTGCTATACTTAGGCAGATGCACCATCCTAAACTTCGTTCCTAATTCCGACTTGGCAATGAAATATCTGACTATGCGCCAAATTTTATCTCACTTTGATTGTTTCGCCATATTCTGTCAATTCGATAGGGAAGCCCGCAGCGATTGTGACGCTTTCAGTACTAGATGGTATGATACAAAAAAGGGATAAACTACTAGACTATTGGTTATTAGAATATTGATATGGTACAAGATAATTTACTTATTTCATATAGAGATTACTCGGATTACCTTTTCAATTAATTCCATCGCCCCGGGGATGAAGAAAAAAATTTTACCCGGGTCTAAGACGCGCGACCAACGGGTATCGGCCTCTCCCCTATCGGGTCTTCATGCCGAACCCTTCGGCCCTTCTTTCGTAGTTCTTCGGACCCAATGGGTCCGAAGAACACTCCTTTGCGGGCACTACGTGCTTCTTTGGCTTTACGGACCCCCCTGGCTCTAGACTCGAGAATTTTCGCAAACTTCTTCGCCCCATGAAATCAGATTTGTTTTACTGTTAGAAAGGTTAATTAGTATCAAATTGTTGGAATTTTTATACGTATCCCTTTTTGTTTCTAAAAAATATGTAGATAAGGATTCATTCTTATGTAATATTTCCATTTTCGTAGGGGCCGGTTCGAATTTGTTTATAGGTGTTTATTACCTCAGTTTGGTTATTTTCCGGATTCGACATTGGAAAAAATTCATAATGAGAAACTCTCCGGTTCAAACCGCTTCTTTGGTATACACCTCATCAAAAGCTATGGGAAGTAGCTAAATTCTGTGTGTTATGCGTCGGGACTTCCCGTATAGTAGAACGAGGCTTATCACAGAACCTTTTCTGATTCCCGCCGCCCAGCAATGCTTAGGCCGGGTAATGGCATTTCCCACCGGTTATCCGAAAAAATAATAGGACTTTTCTGCCCAAACTCAATTTTTTATCTCTTATTATGGTGGGTCGCTATCAGCGGCCTCCTTTTCTAAAAAAAATAGAATCAATTATGGCGTGCAGCCCGCTAGAACAATTTGCAATTATTCAATTGATTCCTATTCATATAGGAAACTTGCATTTCCCATTTACCAACTCCTCTTTGTTCATGCTACTAACTATCGGTTTAGTATTGCTTCTGGTTCATTTTGTCACCCTGAATGGAGGACACTTAGTACCAAATGCTTGGCAATCCTTTGTGGAAATGATTTATGATTTTGTGCTTAACTTGGTGAACGAACAAATAAGTGGTGCTTCTTCGGTGAAACAACGGTTTTTCCCCTTAATCTATGTCACCTTTACTTTTTCATTATTTCGTAATCTTATCGGTATGATACCATATAGTTTTACAGTAACGAGTCATTCTATAATTACCCTAGGTCTTTCATTCTCTCTTTTTATTGGAATAACTATAGTTGGATTTCAAACACATGGGCTCCATTTTTTTAGTTTCTTATTACCGCAAGGAGTACCCCTGTCGTTAGCACCTTTCTTAGTACTTCTTGAGCTAATCCCTTATTGTTTTCGCGCATTAAGCTTAGGAATACGTTTATTTGCCAATATGATGGCTGGTCATAGTTTAGTCAAGATTTTAAGCGGGTTCGCTTGGACCATGCTATCCATGGGGGGTATTCTGTATCTGGCGCAGCTTGCTCCCTTTTTTATAGTATTCGCATCAACTGGTTTAGAATTAGGTGTTGCCATTCCACAGGCTTATGTTTTCACAATTTTGCTATGTATTTACCCAAATGATGCTATAAACCTTCATTAAAGGGCCTCACTTCCTTCGCGCGTCAGAATCAACCGGAATAAAAGAACCGGGTTTGCTGTTGATGACGCGAAGCACTGCACACCAATGGTCCCTTTCGCCCCTAATTCTTAGGGGTTGTGCGGGTACTCATGCGCTACCCGCAAGGGTGCACAAAACAAAACTACACGAGTATTACTCAGCATGTGGAAATCATAAACTTCAGACAATAAAACGCCAAGCAAAAAAAATATATATTTTTAGCCTCTTCCCTCTGCCCTTACGGGGATAGAGCTAAGCCCAGCAGGCCATAGCAGCTCAAGGTTAAAATGCTTCGAAACATCGCCAAAGAATTTTTTTTATTCGCTCTATGGACTCCGTCAATGCGGGCTTGAGGTGGCGTTATAGAACGAAAAAAAAATCTATATTTATTTTTCTCAACCCGACGAGGCCTTGTATTGATGGGTCAATCCTGCCCATTATGCGTGACGTCAATCATGAAGAACACAAAGTTTCCATGATACGCAAAAAAAGGCACGAAATTTATGGCGAGACGACTATCGATTCTTAAACAACCTATATTTCCTACACTTAACAATCATTTGATGGATTATCCAACTCCTAGCAATATAAGTTATTGGTGGGGTTCTGGTTCGTTGGCTGGTCCTTGTTTGGTTATCTAAATACTTACAGGTGTTTCCTTAGCTATGCATTATACACCTCATGTGGATTTAGCTTTCTCAGACGTAGAACGCATCATAAGAGATGTGAAAGGCGGCGGGTTGCTTCGTTATATGCATGCTAATGGAGCCAGTATGTTTTTATCGTGGTTCATTCCTTTCGTGGTTTATATTATGGAAGTTATGCGAGTCCTAGCAAATTAGTTCGGTGTCTTGGAGTGGTCACGCTATTCTCAATTATGGTAACAGCTTCTATGGGATACGTATTATCTCGGGGTCCTCTTCATGGAGCCACAGCTGGCGCAATACCTGTCGTAGGAAACACTATAGTAACTTGGCTTTGGGGTGGCTAGACAATGCGACCTTAAATCGTTTTTTTAGCCTTCATTACTTACTTCCTTTTATAATAGTAGGTGCTAGTATCCTTCATCCGGCTGCATCACATCAATATGGTTCCAATAATCCATTGGGTATCAATTCTTCCGTAGATAAAATAGCTTTTATCCCTATTTTTATGTAAAAGATAAGGGACGAGCCGTGTCGGAAACAACGGTGGGGTCCTAGGGGTTACTTTTATCCCTAGGAAGAGAGGCCTACCCACCTAACCGAAAGGTACCTAGCAATAAAAAGCGCTTGATAACAAACAGTAGGGAAGGAGCCTATGTACTTACTAAATGGTTCCCGTTTGTCAAGTTTTTGACTTTGACGAGTCTATCAGGCCATCTTCAAAGGACCGTGTAAGGGGTGTGCCCTTCCGGATTTGAAGAAGCTCCGGAGGGAGAAAGTCATGTTAGAGAGCCGTGTGCTGGGCAACTATCTCGTACGGTTCGGAGAGCAGTAGCCCGGATCGGTGAACAGGGTAACCCTACGGCCGTATAGGGTGGACTCTCGATTCTATCCCGCAAATCCCATCTCAACCCCGGCTCATATAGTGCTGGAATGGTCTTTTTTACCAGTCTATGCAATTTCTCGAAGTATACCTAACGAATTAGGGAGTGTACCATAGGACTAGTTTTTGCGTCAGGCTCTACCTTTCACTAACACTTCATATGTACGTAGTTCGATTTTTTCGACCAATTCACCAAAAATTGTTTCGGTTGCTTGTAGCAGATCGCTTGCCTTTAGGTTGGATTGGATGTCAACCCGTAGAAGCACCATATGTTACTATTGGACAAATTGCTCCATTTTTCTCCTACTTCGCTGTAACGATCACTCCTTGCGAATGTAAAGCCAAATTATTCGTAAAAAGGTATAATGCTTGAAAGGGCGCAGATTACGCGCACTTTTTACAATACATCTGCCTTCCTCTTTTGGTTTTACTCATGATCGCTTCAGCTTTGGAGTTGGCCTACACAACAGCACCCTTCGTTGAATCCGTACCTAGCCCGCTGCAGCGGGCTAGGTACGGATTCTGGTTTTTATTTTCGCGATTTAATCGGATCTTCGGGCTTCCGACCGCGATTATTTCGCTGGCCGATTGAGGCGCTCGTATCAAGGCTCTACTTCCTCGACGGTAGAGGACTTGGAAAGGGGGGGGGGCTCTATCACAATTACCGAATGTAATTTCCGGGCCAGGCGGGGACAGCGAAATGGGGGGGATTGCGTCGCGTTTCCTCTGTCCCGAATGTCTAAGAGCTCCAAAATTTGCGGCAGCTCGCACTACTACACGAGTTTGGTTCGTGGAGTGCTTCCGTGAATGAGATCCTAGATAGAGTCTCAGGACCGGTCTCTGAGCTTTATCAACGGACCGAATCTGCCACAGTCTCAGATATTGCCTCTGGGGGGGGGCCTGTCTCGGAGCTGTATCAACGGACCAGATCGGTTACTGTCTCCGCCGAGTCAGTTTCAGTATCTGCGATCTCTGGGTCCGAAGCCCAAAGCCGGACTTTTTTTGCCTGACAGGGCCCCCCCTCGCACTATGTCTGTCAGACGGAGAAGGAAAAAAAACTGAAAAAAAAGGGCCGGTACTGTCAGACGGAGAAAGAAAAAACACTGACGGGGAAAAAACAAACTCACAAGAAGAGAAAGAAACTGACAGGACACAGGACCTTAGGGAGAGGCTCTTTCTCAGTACGAGTTCTTAATACTCTAGTTTCGAACAGGTATTCCGGCCCCGGTGCCGTCGATTCGGCGACTCAAGCAACAATATCGGGTCGAATAGAAGTGGAGGTCCCTCTGGGACCAGTAAAAATCACCGCAGGAACGGAAAATCTACAAAAACCCCTCCCGAGGAAGATTTCGCCAATTGCCTGGGGGCGGATACCGCGGAATTATTCGGCGCAAGCTATGGGCTTGCGCATTTAGTCATCAAAGTCACTTCGGAGACGATGAAAAGACCATCTAATTCCAGAGCTTTCTTGGCGCTTGCAGGCGCCGGGGTACCTTGCGGCGGTATGAAGATGATCGGTCAACATTTCGATGTTGGCGCCGGAACAACCTGGTGTAGGTTCAAAACCGACCCCTCGGGCGCGGGGTGAGTTCATCTCGTAGCGAGTGCTACAAGCAACTGGACTCTGACGAGGGTGATTGCGGTGGCCTCAGCGCTAATTAACCCGCGGAGCCGTGGGACTTGTGGCCCAGTGGGATACTTCAATCAATCCAACATCCATGGATCCACAAACGGCTGTTGTTATATATCGCCAATTATTGGTAATGCTTTTAATCTGTTATATTTCTGGCATTTCTAGAAAATTGGTACTAATTCATTCTCTGGAAGAAATGCGAACCTTAACCATTGTAAAACAGAAACCTTGTATTAATCAATTAATACTGTGGTTTATTGGGAGGACTTTCCGTAGATTGTCCTTTCAGCGGAAAATCATAGCTATTATTATTATTCATAGCGATCCCTCTCTGTTCAATATTTTTGCTAGAATCCTTAAGCACATGACTATGTTTTTGGCTTAGTCGTTTTTCAATTCTTTCGGGTGCTGGTTTCGAGACCTTAGGTCTTAGTTTACCAGATCACAAAAGAAGGATTTCTTTTTCTCCGTTCATTACTGTATCCTCGCCCGGGTACACCCGGAATTGTGGGCCTGGTGGAAGGCCCCCCGGGGACGAAGGAAAGACAAGGTCTAAACCCGCGGCCGGGTTCGAATCCTAACAGTTCCTATTACGCGGGATAGGGCCGAATTAACCGGCGACCCAAAGGCCACGATACTATAGGCACGGAGTGCGCAACCGCCCACGAAGTGCGTAGCACCTCTCCCTATAGTCCCGGGCCAAAGGGTTCGGGTCGAACCTCCGGGCCTCTACCCGTTAGGTTAGAGGCCCGGGGGCTTTGTCTGAATAAACGAAAAAGAGATTAGCGATACTAAGCTCGCGAGCAAATGATAGAGCTGCTCGCCAACTCTTCTTGTTGATTTGCAGAAATAACAAGGTGCGTGCGGCTGCTACGTCGGGCCCCTCCTCTCTTTAATAGGTTCGTAGAAGCTATTTTGTGGAAGTTTTAAGAGGCGCGATGTGTGTAATCTCCCGTTATTGAAGTTGGGACTCATAATCGGCGTGCCAAATGCCGTAACGGAAAGATCCCAGACATATATATGTACGTCGTTGGAAAATTTCGGGCTGCCGACGCGGTTCGCAGCAAAAATATAGATTTTTTGTTCACAGCTAATAAAATAAAAGGGGAAAATTTCACCACGATACTTTTTTATGTTTTTGTGGTCCTCGCTTCAGTGTCAGGCGCTATGGTGATACGTGCCAAAAATCCAGTTCATTCTGTTTTATTTTTAATCTCAGTTTTTCGCAATACTTCCGGTTTACTCGTTTTGTTAGGTCCTGACTTCTTTGCTATGATTTTCCTAGTGGTTTATGTAGGAGCTATTGCCGTTTCATTCTCGTTTGTCGTTATGATGTTACATACAAGGATAGAAGAAATTCACGAGAATGTATTGCGCTATTTACCTGTAGGTGGTATTATTGGACTTATTTTTTTGTTGGAAATCTTTCTAATGGTAGATAATGATTACATCCCAATATTACCAACGAAATCGGGTGCGACCTATCTAACATATACAGTTTATGCTGGAAAGATACATAGTTGGACTAATTCGGAGACATTAGGCAATTTACTTTATACAACCTATTTTTTCTTGTTTCTGGTTTCTAGTCTAATTTCATTAGTAGCACTTATTGGGGCAATAGTACTTACGATGCATAAAACGACTAGGGTCAAACGTCAGGATGTTTTCATACAAAATGCTATAGATTTTCGGAATACTATCAGAAAAGTTCGTTGAAAATGCTGTCAATTCGTTTTTTGGTAAAACATAATGGTATCGATTAGAATTTCAAATGAGGTTGTCTGGAACTCGGGTCTATCTTTCTCTTTATCCCCGAGTAAAGCCCTACGGGCTTCTCCTTTCAAGACTTGGGCTTGAAATCCATCAGGCCACGAAGCGGCTTGATGGTTTCGCCTTGCTAAGGATCGGAAAAAATAAAATTAATCATATGGCTTGCAGTCCGCTAAAACAATTTGCAATTATTAAATTGATTCCTATTCATATAGGGAACTTGCATTTTCCATCTACCAATTCATCTTTGTTTATGCGACTAACTATCAGTGGGCGTATCGCTTCGGCGTTCATTTCGTCACTATATATATGAGCCTCGGGCGTACCAAATGCTTGGAAATCCGGGGCCTGCCCTGCGGCGGGACCTATACCAAAAGTGGATAAGTTCGGGATCTCCCTAATAAATTACCCCCTTGCACATGCGCCCAGTTAAGAAACAACCCGGCAGCTCGGGCTTGGTGTAAACGCCAGTGTAGCCCCTCACCAATAAGTTATTTATTGTTTAATTTTCGCTATTTGTGTATAAATTGGTTAACCTGAAGCCTTTAGCCAACTTCAAGTTGGCGCTAGCTGCTCTAGGTCCCGCCGCAGGGGGCGCGACTTTGCTCGTATATAAACTCGAAGCGGAAGCAAAATATTATTACAAGAAGTATAGATCTGATAAGCACGTGGCCAGTAAATCTCTGAATAATTATGAAAATAGTTATGACGGCTAAACTAACTAATCCCCTCACAAGGCCTACGGCTCTTTACTTTCAGAACCTGCTGATGAGTCGTGGAGAGCCCGTAGGGCTCTGGGGGAAAAACTGCGCAGCAACAACAACAAGGCCTACGGCCCTGTATTTTAAACGGCAGGTCGAGTGCCCGCCCATGACCATCGGTGGCATGGATAACTGACCGGGTTATTGCAGTGTGTACGACCTCGGCGGTGTCGAGCACCGGGATACAAAGGTCCGTGGGGCAGGGAATAAAAGAAATAGAAATTGGCTTTAGCCGGGACCCTAGAGAGAGGCACTACGTGCTCGGGAAGAGTGAAAAATCTTTTTTTTGACACTCGATCAACAGAAACTTTTAGGAATGGCTGATAAAGAAGCACTACGTGCCTCCGGTTACGTGGGTAGCCTCGGCTTACGCAACATTGGGGGCTTGGAGTGGTTTATCCCCCGTCTCGAATTTTTCAGAAATTCTAAGTCCTAATTCGTCGGGGAACGCCATTAAGGTAACCGCCCGCAGGGGGACCGCGACTGGATTGACTCCTATTTCGAAGTTTCGAATATAGAAATATATAGATATATCTATAACAACGGGAGAGGCCCGGAGGGCGGATACTGTGAAGTTTCTGGGGCCGAAGGGGACGAGATGGGATCCCGACTTTTTTTGTCTGACGGGGAGCTCGCGGAAAAACCGCAAAAAAGAAACAGACGAAAAAAGGGCAAATATAAGGAAAAATCTATATTTTCCATTTCCCCCCGCTACGGCATTTTGGAATATGTCAATAATGTGTCAAACCCTATAGACCGCAAAAAGTTTTACTCGGATTTATTCAGTTCCTTCAACAAAACACGCGTAGTGCAATCCGCTGGATTTCTATACGAACCTGAATAGGTTCGCGACTCTTTTATCGTTTCCGGGCCGTTGGGCCCGGCGGCGGCCCCACCTTCGTCCAGTTGAAAGAGGCGCGGACTAAAATGGACGTTTGTATAAAGGCTCCAGAATTTCTTTTTGTTTTTTTCCGATTCGTTCCTTCGCTGCTTATTCTCTAGTAGCTCAGCGGTTAGAGCAAATGGCTGTTAACTATTGGGTCGTTGGTTCGAATCCAACCTAGAGAGACCGAATCAGCGGGAAAGAGTAAGACCGAAGAAATGTTATGTAGGACGTTCTACACCTTTGGCCTCAACTGGATCAATTGAAGTATTTCACGCAATTTTTTTTATTTCTTCATCGTGTTAACCCACTCGAAACCGGCCGTATTGAAACCCGATTCTCCGACCCGGGGATTGCCAGACCGGTCAACGCCCTTTGCCGAACCTCTTTTGGCAAAGGCCAAACAGCCCAGAAGAACCTATGGTCCATCGAGCACGGGGCATAGGCGGGGGCGCGTAGTGCGCGGGGAGCGTATTCGGGTATCGTGCACGGTAAAGCCATTTCTGGCCGGAGGACCCGTAAAGACAAAGAAGTGCCCTTTGGCAAGAGGTTTGATTCGGCGATTCGGCATCGCTAGTTCGGTTCGGTCGTTTGTTCGATTCCGTTTCGCCTCCTTCGGACCCTACGGGCCTGTGTTTTACGTAATATGATTCGGGCCCCCCGGCCTTGTGCTTTTTCTTTACCCGATACAATGCTCTAAATATACGAAGAAAAAAAAACTGCATAATCTTTTGGTTTTAAGAGCTGAATCAGAAGATGATGCAACGTATACGACGAAGGAGGGGTTTTTAAAGTTGATGGAGAACAAGGCCCGGAGGGATTTAGGCATTTTGACGGAAAATAAAAACCCCTCTGGGCCTTATTGCAGAACCCAGATAAGTGCGCCAGCCTCGGTACATCGTGGACTTGTACTTTTTCTCGCGCAGGACCTATACCGGTTATCGGTCGTCCAGGCGCGCATATCATGCCGGCGGCGTCGGGTTTATTTATGCCGTCCTCGCCGACCCGAGGCGCTGTTTGAGCTTCTTACTTGGGCAGATTGGCCCCCCCTCGGTACGGTTCGTAAGAGACGGGACTGGTCCCAAATATTTTTTATTTCCCAATTAAATAGTTGTTTCAAATTCTTGCGCTCCATATGTTTGGTTGGGGCATGCATTGACCTGGCGCTCGAGGCGGCTTACGTAGTTGTCAACGGTCCGAACAATCTAATATGCCTTGGGGAAATGGATCATATTTGCGAGAGATCCATCAGGTTTGCGGTGGAACCTGATTTCGTTTGATATACCCCCTTTTTCGTCAGTTTTTTTATTTTTTCGCGAATTTGTTTTCCGTCAGTTTTTCTCCTTTCTTCGTCCGACAGTCCCCCTGCTGGGGCCCTGTCTGACAGTCCACCCTCCCAGGGGCCCTGTCAGCCAGTCCCCCCCGGTCCCCGGCCCTTCGGACCCACAAAGTTTCTCGTGTTCTTTGGTCCGTTGGTCGAGAGCTTCGCACCTCCAGCCCCTCAAAGAACCGGGTTTCGTCCAAAAATAATGGCGAAGCGTTAGACCGGGTGTTACGCTCTTCTCAAAGTTTCCGCCCTTCTACCTACCCATGGCAACCCTTGTTCCTCCCCGCTCCTTTGTTGGCTCTTTAGCACTCGGCGCCGCGGTTGTATGTGAGCCTTTCGTTATCCGTCTTACAAGGCCAAGGATATCATCCATTGCGGCGGCTTCCCGGCCTAAGCGCTAGGTGGGAAAATCAACCTTTTCTAGATTATGGAATGGCAAATGTTATCCAAGCAGATATCCCGTGTGATGAGGCTCACGTCCGCTTTTATATGGCCCTTAGTGCTCAGGTCGATTAATATAAGATTAAGTTTCTTTGCTGCCTACTTGCACGCATATTTCAGGCTGTATTATGTTATCCTCCCTTTGGTCGACTGACTCTTTCCCCTTTCTTTATTCGTTTCTCTATTCGCGGCTGACGAGTACCTAGTATTTAGCCTCATATGTTGATACATTTTTATGAACAGAGCAACCTTTTTCCCGTTATGTCGCCCCCGAGTGGTTGAAAAGTGGGGGGGCCGAAAGGCTCACAGTGGCGCCCTTTTTTATCGGCAAGCGCCACGGGGAAGCAACCGATAATTTTCGAAGATCGATTATATTGGCTTTGTTCCACCACCGCAATTTAAAAGATTAGAACATTATATATATATACATGGCAATTCATATAGAATAGTTGCTTACGGGCCAGATAGAGATATATATATATATATTTCTTTATTTTATTTATTTATTCATCTATCTCTCTCTATATGGGCCAGGAACTTCGATCCCCTCTCTTTTATACGTAAGATGAAATTATTATTATTATTAGACAAGATATTAGGGATAGTAATAATTGTTAGGTTCAGAATGAGAACTTATACCAAATACTGATAATTTTCGAATGACTAATTCGGTTTTTCAAGTCGGGAAACTCGACTCCAACTTTTTATAAATAAAACTAAGAAGGGACCTTGATATTCTAGTAAATAATACGGTTGGAAACCTTTGTAATTACGATGGGATAGGCTCATTCCTCCTATATGACCTTATATAGTGAACCTTGAATAAGATAAGAGCGGTCTGTCCATACTCGAAGCCGAGATAATCAGCTTCCTTGGATTTTCGTGACTACTACACTCCGCGAACCGAACACGAATGCCTTTGAGCCAACAAGCCTAGTTGTAGAATTGCTTGTCCCTATATCTGACGTCGAAGTTTATCAAGGGGACATGGTAGTTCCAAAGCAGATAATAGGAGGTGATCGTATCATGAATAGGATCAAGGGTCTACCTTCCCCGTCGCCCACTTGCTTATGTCGCCGACCGGGGCATATCACCATAATCCCGTACCCCTGGCGGGGCCTCTTGCCACGGAGCTAAGTGATTTGATCCGGGCTATCGATTCCTTCGAAGCGGAGCGTATAATACAATTTACCGAACTGATTTGCGCGGCCCCTGACATAGCTCAGCGAAAGGCCCCCCCGGCCTCTGAAGAGCTGGTAGACGGAGAAGGGGCATATGTTGGAGTCCACACGGATAGATAAAGGGCCGGTGAAACCAAAGAAGTCTACTTCGGATCCTTAAAAGTCGGATTACCAAAAGGATAACAAACAACTATTAGGAGCCCTTTTATTACAAACCGGATCATTCCCGTAAGCAGGACTCCTTTAATTCTGTCAAGCGCGCTGTTAGGGAAAAGAGGGGGGGGGCGTTGGTAGTGGTGGGTTCCGCCGGATCATAGATGTTGATCTGGCGTCGTGCTACACGACTATTATAGCCGGCCCATAACCTAGTGAAATCCCGCAGGCCACCCCGGAATCTTTGGGATTACTTTGGGAATGAATCCGTCCAACGGAGGTTGGAAGGAAGAGATCAGTCTCATCATTGTTCCGGGGAACAATGCCATGCTCCAGCAGGGGATCCTGGAATCGGAAAGGAAGTCCGTTGGACTTACTACGAATGGATTCAAGGGCCCCAAAGCCGACCGGGGACTGTCAGATGGAAAAGGGAAAAAAAAACTGACGGAAAAAACAAAAATAGGACACGAGCTGAAATGGCTGAGAAGGAAGGCACGTAGTACTTCAATCTACAGGCCCGAACACGCTCCCCGCGCACTCCGTGCCTATGGGTCCGGAGGTGCGTAAGCACTTTCAGACAGGATACTTCTTTACGGAAGAAGGACCTGAAGGGCACGAGACTCTAAGGAGAGGTGCTACGCACGGCCCAAAGGGCCGAAGGTTTCGGGTTTTACTTCTTCATCGGTCCCTTATCGCCTCTTATTACCACCATATTTATCTATGAGGATTCATCGGATTCAGCCTTTATTTATCCATGCCTCTCTATTCATCTATAATGATTCCTCATTCCTCTATGCTTATTCGAGGCTGGGGACGGAAACGAGCTATTCATCATGGAATTACATAGTTAATGGCATAACTGGAAAATTCATCGTATATTCCGATGAATGATACTTTAATAATGCGATTACAACGATACTTGAAAATGCAATTACATAATAAATCGCATTTTTAAGCAAATCAATGAGGCGGACAATGACCGACTCGGACTCTTACGGACTTGAGCGAACGTATAAAGGCTGAAGAACTAATACACGTCCGTGAGGCCAAAAATCTCTTTCTTTTTTCTTAGCCTTTCCCATTAATGCTGATCAATCAAATCCTAAGCATTAATATAATATTCTTTGGGGGAGCCAAGGTGTAGCGCAATCTGGTAGCGCGTCTGCCTTGGGCGCAGAAAGTTACAGGTTCAAATCCTGTCACCTTGAATCAAAATCGGAGTCAACTAAAAAGATGAAAATAAATCGACCGTTATCACCTCACCTTACCATCTATAAGCCACAGCTTACTTCGACGTTTTCTATTTTCCATAGAATATCCGGGGCGTTCTTGGCCACTATGGTTTTGTTTAGTATTTTTTCTTTCAAAATAGGTGATCTCAGCCTCACGTTTTATCATTTTTACCAGTATTTCTTCTTTCTCACTTTCTATTTGAATTGGGTCATTATAAGCTTAGTCAATTTCACTTTATTAGCGTTGTGCTATCATATGAGTAATGGAGTTCGTCATTTATTGTGGGATTCGGGTCTTTTCCTAGAATTATCCAAAGTGTATACTTCCGGAATTATTATGTTATTCTGTGCAGCTTTATTAGCTTTATTGAATATTATCCGACAGCACTGGTCAAATGGCCAAATACCTTATCGAATTAGACAAAAAAAAAGGAAATATTCTGAAATAATCACTATCAGCACTGGCCGGAATGGCCAAATACCACATTAGCCGACTTATTCTTGTTACCTATTCTCAGTATTCCGTTTTATATTTCGAAACTTATGCTAGCCCAAGAACGGTCTCAATCTTAGCCACCATTATAACTCTTTTGATATACCTCGGACTTGGAGTCAGTCACAAACTGCAAACCCATTTCTAATTTCGTATAATATATCCGCCAAATTCCACAGTGTTCCAGTTCATTTTGTTCAAAATTCTATGCTTCGAGCGAACGTTTCGTCCTTCTGGGGTTTTATAATTTTTGACTTTTTCTCAACTTATTTCTGCTATCTCCATATTTCCTTCCAGTAATGAACTCGTAAGTGTTTTAGCAAAAATAGTAACTGTGTTTATAATAATCTACTATCGATTAAGACGCAATTTTTTGGTGTTTCAAATCACCGAAAATTCACAAAAAATAATAACGTGGGATTTTATATTGAGTCAGCTCCGGGGGGGTGCTCGTCAGCAACAGTCGGCCGGCTACAAGGATAATATTGAAGAGTTTATAGGGCCTTTTTTTGTAAATAAACTATCAAACAAATCCTCAGTCAGTGACCTTACCGTTTTTTACAAGGCCTTATTATGCTTCAGTTGCAAGAGAAGCACCCGGTAATTCTGACGCTGGGGCCGCCGGTAAATCCGCGGGACAATGAGCAACTGATTGGGTCTATTAAGATTCTGGGGAAACCCGTCTATTGCTGTCATTGTAGGCGGGGTTTTTCGGTTATAAAATATATGGCAATGAGCGTGGAAACGCTCGAAAAGACCAAGCCCTGGACCAGAAAGATGAAGAGCTCGCCCAAAATGATAAGAAGTATGAGCTGGAGAAAGAAAAGTATGAGCTGGATAAGGAAAAGTTCGAGTACGAAAAGTTGAAAAAAAAGGGAGGCCATGTAAGTAAGATCTTAACGCCCCGACTCCGGAGGATCCACAGTCGGAATTTATTCAAAAGCATGGAGGGCTTTCAGGGGAGCTCGTAACAAAGGCCTTTTTGAGCCTACGTTTAATATCTTCGATTTCTTTTTTTCACTTTCCCAAGAGCAGCGCTACGCGCCCGGCTTTGTTGTTTTAGCCAAAACTAATCCTATTTTAGCTATTACCCTGTCTATTACTATGTTTTCATACGCAGGAATACCCCCATTAGCTGGATTTTGTAGCAAATTCTATTTGTTTTTTGCCGCTTTAGGCTGTGGGGCCTACTTACTAGCCCTAATAGGAGTAGTTACTAGCGTTATCAGTCGTTTTTATTATATACGCTTTGTGAAAATAATGTATTTTGATACACCCGAAACATGGATTTTATATAAACCCATGGATCGTGAAAAATCGTTACTACTAGCAATCACTGTCTTTTTTATTACTTTTTTCTTTCCATATCCCTCTCCCTTGTTTTTAGTTACTCATCAAATGGCACTTTGCCTATGTTTATGAGCTTAATGATTTCTCGGGGGACGCAGCACAAAAAAAAAATCTTTGTTTTCGCGACTGATTATCTATCATATATAGAGAAATCCCCCCCTCAAGGCTTTAACTCTCCGCAGGCCCGTAGTGCATAAAAGGCTTTCTGATTTCGTGGCCCCCCTTAGATCCAAGAGGCCACCCTTTATCGTGAAGTAGCCGCTTTTGCTCAATTTGGTTCAGATCTCGATGCTGCGACTCAGTATTTATTTAATTGTGAGGCTAGGTTAACTAAGATACTTAAACAACCACAATATAGCCCAATTCCTATTGAAAAACAAATCGTGGTTATTTATGCAGCTGTCAAAGGTTACTTAGACCAAATACCCGTCGTTCCCATAACACACTATGAGCAAGAGCTATTGAAATCTATCGACCCAGGTATACTTTCTGCTATTGTACAACAAAGAAACATCATTGAGCAAATTAGTAGTCAACTGGCTACCTCTTGCCAAAAATTTACGCGGAGCTTCTTAGCGACTCATCAATCATAAAAAAAGAAGAGGGGCGAAGCTATTTGCTTCACCCCTCCCCCCCTCCGGGTACCGGGTAGCCATGGCTTATGAAAAAGGTAGGGCATGGGCAGTTTGTCTTTGGGAGTTCGTAAAGTCTCTCATTTTTTAGTTATAATCGTAACCGCGCCCCCTCCGCAACGACGCTTCCTTTCCGGAATTAGGGATGGGATAAACAAGCGCTTAGCGCCTCGGGTTTCCGCATTCGTTGTTAAATCAGGAGAAAAGGGATTCGAACCCTTAACCTTTGGTTTTGGAGACCATTGTTCTACCATTGGAACTATTCTCCTTCCAAAAAAGTGGTTCTTGGTTCATGGAATTTGCACCTATTTTTGTCTATTTAGTAATCAGTTTGCTACTTTCTTTGATCTTAATTGGTGTTTCTTTTCTATTCGCTTCTTCTTCCAGTTTGGCTTACCCAGAGAAATTGTCAGCTTACGAATGTGGTTTTGAGGGCGGCCGTTAGGTTACCTACAGTCATAAACGTGTGTGGCCGAACTTCACACGAGGGGTATATGGCTTACTGGAAGCTGGTAACGGCGGAGGAACCGAAGCATGCCATAAAAGCATCACTGAGGGCCGGAGGCACGATAGGGGAGAGGGCCAACCAAAGCGATACACCCGGCCAAAGGGTCCGAAGGATACTTATTTGGCAGGGTCAATAGGTCGGAAATGGCTTGACGATTTCAGCACACGAAGACCCGGCGGGCCCAAAGGGCACGAGACTTGCCGTGAGAGGTGCTACGCACTTTGGGCCAAAAAAGAGTTCGGGTCGAAGGCGCTTTGGCCCTACGGACCTCGCTTTCTGCCCGAGACCGTGATGCGAGCCTCCCGGCACTAACGAGATGAGGTGCTGTTATGGCGAATCGGAGTCGTTTTCGGGAAAGCATACCCTGCCTGCAGCTAACTCCGTGCCTTGCGCACGCGGGAACGCACGCGAAAGGACGCAGTCATGCCCTCTGCCTGCAGATGATCAGAATCGGCCAGGCCACAGGTCGGAGTGGAAATATGGGGGCGGATTACCCAACACATTGGGGACAGACGACTAAACGACATCTCGAAGTGCTACAGCCTGTAGGCGATACCGGCGAGGTCCAGCCGGATGAGCGCCGGCCGAGGCGGGTTGGAAGTCAGAAGGCCCGCAGTACCCGCCTAAACCTTCGCTTCGGGAAAGGGAAGGCACTGGAAACACCAGTAATCGGGAAGGGGCCTAGGTATCTGCTTGGTCTAAGCGGATCTAACTCTACACAGCTTATCGAAGCAACTCCGACGGATCTCAGATTGGATGTGACCGACACGGTACGGTATGCGGTTTGCTCCCTGTTAGGCCTTTGGATCTCTAGCTATGAAAAAAAGCGAACAGGCGGACAAAGCGGCGTTGAAAGTCCTCTAGCTTCTCTATCAAGCTATAGGGGACGGCGCAGCACAAAATAGTTTTAATTCACTTGGTCCACCTGCCCCGGCTCCCCTGGCGGAACTTGCCAAGGATGCTCGAACTCTGCAAGGCGATAAGTATAAACTCTGGAATCGTTAAAAAAGCAGAGCAACCCGACAAATACGAGAGATCATTCTATGCCCTGTCTTGCGTGGCTCCACTCAAGGGGCTGTTCAGCACTACAAAGGCTCCCCGCTCTCTGCGCATCGACGGAGAGCGCGGAATGGAATCATGCTTTTGATACGACGAAGAAACCTATTCCGTTTATTCGGAGATACCACCCGGAGGCCCATGAGGAAACCCTAGAGGAGATAATCGGTTTTCGAAAACCGGAAAGAAATATATAAATATATATATTAACATATATATATATATATATATATATGCTGCGCCCGTAGTGAAAGAGGGACCAAAGTAAGTAGAGTTAGTGAGCCGTGTAATGGGCAACTATTTCGCACGGTTCGGAGGGCACTTCAGTAAGCCCTACATGGGCTGAAGTCTTGACCCCTATTCCTTTTGATGATGCCAGAAGTCGTTTCGATATACGATTTTATCTTGTTTCTATTTTATTTATTATATCCGATTCGGAAGTCACCTTTTTATTTCCTTGGGCAGTTTCTCTTAACAAGATTGGTTCGTTTGGATTCTGGTCTATGATGGTATTTTTATTTATTTCGACGATTGGATTTGTATATGAATGGAAAAAGGGCGCTTTAGATTGGGAGTAACTCTTCATTCGCTTTCGCGAATGGAGTGGAAAGAAAAAATATAGGCCCGTAGGGCTGAAGCTCTCATCGCTCTCTTTCTCCCTCTCCGGACACTTTTTTGGTCCAAAGGACACGAGACCTTAGGGTATCGTGTGCGTCGTCAAGCCATATCCGGCCCCCCCTTCGAACCCTGTAAAGCCGAGGAGGAAGTCTCCTTCGGATCGAGACCTTAGGGACGTAGTGCTCGACCCCAAACCTTCAGGTCTTTCTTTCGTAAAGCCGTCTCCTGTCTGAAAGTGCTTACGCACCTTCGGACCCAGGCACGTAGTGCGCGGGGAGCATGTTCGGGTATCGTGTGCGGATTCCAGCCAAAAATAATTTTGGCTTTTCCGTGCGTTCCCCCGACCCGCTCGGCGGTTTAATCCCTTAAACCCTCCGGATTGGAAGTATATAAAGCGCTTCGCGGGACTCTATGTCCCGCACAGTGAATGCTCTCTCCCGCAGTACTATGTGCCTGAAATAATAGATCTTTCTTGCTATGGGAAAGCAACGAACACCATCGCAAAAACAAACCACTCGTTGTGTCTGCTCTTTAATAGTTGATTATTGGACACATTGGGGTAATTAGCTCAGTTGGTAGAGTGCCTCGTTTACACCGAGAGAGTCAGCGGTTCAAGTCCGTTATTACCCAAGGGTTTTCCATTATATGTAATTATGAATTGAATCTAGCGTCTGAATACATGTACTAATTCGATTGATGTTGGTTACGAGAATATGAAAAAGGGGGGACAAAGTGGATTCTATGGTATCGGTAACCCGAGCTATAGAGATTACGGTAGAGGGGATAAACGGCCCATAAAGGATAATAAAAGAATTCTATTACTCAAATTCGAGTAACGTGAACGAGAGATCCCATTAATAGACAGATCACGTGAGGGGTGGAGGAGGGGTCGGGATAGCCTGCCCTGGGGAAAGGACCAAATGAGAGGATTACGAGATGGAACCCCCCCCCGTAAATGTGATCCAATTGTGAAAATCAATCCGCCGCGAACGTGACGATGTGACAGATAGATTGATATATAGAAAAATAAAATGAGCGGCCGGGGAGGCTAGTTACCGGGCGGGGACCGAAATGCGCAACGGTGACGAATTATCGCGAATGTGACGGAGATATTAGGAAGTAATAATAATAACAATTGTTTCATATTATTACTATTACTACCAATAATGGATAAGGCTTATCCATACAATATGCCCTTATTGGAACTAATAGGGCCCGGCTTCCTAAACGGTGCCGTCTATCAAAATATCTCGGCGGGACCACAAGCCGTCCCCGCCGGTCGACTAAAAACCCCAGTATAAGGATTTGGAACCAGAAAAAGCCATTGAAGTCCTTGGACGGGCCCATGTATCTTACGGAGTGTTGGTCAAATCAAAAACAATTTTTGATTTGACCATGAATTTGGCCATGAAAAAAAGACAAAGGGATAATATGCTAATACCTCGAAGAAAAGGGATAATATTCTCATACCTCTATTGACGGGCACGGGGTGCTGTCCAATTCCAATGTGGCGTGGTGCTGAGCACCATTCCCCGAGGAACCATTCTCGGCGGCGGGCACCCGACACGAAATGGGCCGTAGGGGTCCAGATTATTAAAGGCTCCGGTGTATAGATAATCAAATATATACAATATTTATCCCGGTCGGGAGTGACTGGACAGCGCTTTACAGCTCCTCCGTGTACCATACGGGGGGTGATGATACAGCCCCATAATTGCGCGTAGCGCACCGATTCAATTATTTCTATCAACATCGAAGATTTTGTATTTGTCGCCCGAGGACGATTCATCTTTTTTTTAGTAGTTCATTCATATATCTTTTTTTTCGGTGGTTCATCCATATAGAAATAGATGATATTTATTCCTACGATGGTTTAGCGACGACCCACTCTTAGATGCCCTTATATATCAATGATAAGAAATATATAAGGGCATCTAACTGTCATATTGGCCCGAAGAGCGTAAATGCTAGTCGCTATAAAGCGACGAAGCAAATACGCTTCGCGTATCCTTAGTTCGGGGGCCGACGGTATAACGTGTCATTTCATAAAGGCAAGAGTACCCCCCGTCCTGGCATCTGGCAAGTAGATGGATCGAACCGCCGCCGGTCGAGCCCTCAGAGATCGAGAATGATTTCCTCTCACCCGGGTACCGAGTGAAAAGATAATAAAAATAAAATAGATATCGGCCATCATCCCGTCCCTGTTAGTAATGGAGACGCTACGCTTCTCAAGTACTAGGTTCCCGCCGCCGGCACCACGTCTACGACGGCGGCCGACGCATCGCGGAAGGCGAAGGTATCGTTTCCCGTCTGTCCGTCGTAGACGGCTAATTGTTTACGACGCTTAGCCGTCCACGACGCTTAGCTCTTCGCCCATTTCCCTATCTATAGCTACAGCTCGGTCCTTCTCCTTTTTATATGTCTTTCAATAGAAATTGCTATTTCATATTGTATTACCGTACCGTAATACTTCATATACGATGCATCATTTTTTATTTTTTTCAATAAAAATTGTTATTCCATACTTTATTATCGTAATTTAATACCTCATATACGATACATAATCAAACCGTTTCAGTTCTAAAGATCTTTAAAAATGCGTTTGAAAATTTTTAAACTGCATGGAAATTTGTTTAAAAAGATCCGATTCTACTAATGGTTTCAAATTGACTGAATTAGTAGTATCCATCAATAAAGCCCAAAATTATGCAGGCACGGGTAATGAAAACGAAGTGTAATGTCTTTCACGGAATAATTCAGAATATAACTGCCCGAGTAGTGATACCAATTCCCGAAATAAACTATAGACAGATCCCAGGCATATTTTCTAAATATAGTTCGAGAGGATTTGCTATAGGTGTAACTTCGGATATCTCGCCTGTGTTACTGGTAGAGGCGACGGATTTATCTCTATTTCTTTCTTGTGGAAATACTGAGACCGTATCTTCATGGCGGCTGCGGTCGACTTTTTCGAATTTGCCGCCAATAATTCCTTTTTAGAGTATTAATTACCCTGGGACGGTTTAGTTCTCTGTAACGGGAGGGCCGCGGCGGCCCCCAATTTGATATCAACATCATCTTTTAAAAGCGACTGCATTCGGGCATCATCCTGCTGAAGCTTGAGCTGTTTATCCTCCCTATTATCTTTATAGTTATGAATTTTCCCTCGTAATTCATCATTGGCTTTATAATTAGCTAAATAAGCGAGACCCGCACCACCAACATACCAGCCACAAGTTTGCCTCCTCCCACGATCGTATCAACATAAGGAATTTTATATTTTCAAGCTGCTCCAAGCATTGCCCCGTGTTTCGTTTAGGTATAAACCTAAAACTGTGTTGAAAATCCAATTTATTATCTATAAAACCTGCTACGTGCTGTTTGATGAAGTACTAATTCAAACCACCTATCACGGATTTCCACTCGAAGTGATCCTGGTCAGGGCCAGAAAACTCCAGTTGATCGTCGTTTACCACATGATGACGCAAGCGTATATAATAAATGGTGGCCATATAGACACCCAAGTGTGGAATATGAAATTGGGCACGTGGGTTAAAAAATAAGCTCATTATTGAATGCGAAATAACGAACAAGATGAAACAGCCACTCCAGTAATCCTTCCTATAACGCTTTTCTAAACGAGGCCCAAATGAAACAAACAGTTGGAAGAGATCCGAATGGAACGAATAAAACAAAGCGGCAAATTTGGTTTTTTCGAATAGATATATAATTATAGAGACAGTTGAAGAACCAAGTAAAACATGTGAAAGCGTCAAACGATGGAATTTGTGGAACCAGAAAGGCAAAAATATAAAAAGATGAAAGTTCATAGTAAGTCCAGTCTTTGGGGGATCATATTAATTCCATTCCTTTTTTAGGGCGATGAGAGGGGACGACCCCGTCATCGCCAGTCAGAAAATATAGCATCGAGATATTGGCTCCCATGATCCCAAACGAATGAGAAGACAGGTTTAAAGCCTAAACGCCTAGTCAAGGCTTTTCAAGGCATGTCGGTATCGGAAGATGGATTCGAACCCCCGTGTACGGATGGTGATCTCGCTGTTCTACCCTACTAAACTATTCCGAATTTTTTAAAAAGCGATGTCTGAACCCCTGGGTGTGGTAGAAATGGTCAGTCGAGCAAGACTCGCGCCTGAAAGGCCGTGGGAAAAGCCATAGGCACTATGTGCGCCGCGATCCGAGTGGGCCCGTAGTGCGTAGGGGTTAAGAGATGGGTCACCAACCAAGTGACTGCTGAACTCACGTTCTCGTTTTATCAACGGCCTTCTTACGAACCGTAGGTGCGAGCTTTCCTTGCATATGCCTCTCCAATTCGACTTTGCGCGCTAGCGCTGACAAGACCTTAGTCCCAATTTCGTGTCTAACCCGCCGTTTTTTTGGAAGTATTCAAGTTTAGATTTCGCGTTCGATTTCGTATCCGAACCTCGCAATAAATTGGCTTGTTGAAGGGACCTAATCGATAAGTACATCGAGTTGTTGTTATCGGAAAAACCCTCCAAAGAGAAGAAGGGGGTGTTCCAACCCTTTCGTTCTGCAAGACAGTATTTGGGATGCGGAAAAGTCTTTAGAACTTGAGGTAGGGCCCACCCAACTTCTATGGTCACCCTAACCAGTATTAGGATTTGAACCTTTCAAAGCTATAGAAGCCCCTAGTCCAGACCTACGTATTTTTACTGGTTTAGGTCAAATCAAAAATATTTTTGATTTGACCATGAAAAAAAAGGATAATATTCTAATACCTATATTTGCGGGCGCGGGGTGCCTTCCAATGACGTGGTGCTGGGCACATCCCCCCCCCCCAAGACACCATTGGCCCCGGCATCTTGGGGGGTTTAGAACCAACCACTAGGACGCCGCCGGGCTCCTGACCCGTTACAGGGTTCGCGCCAGATGCTTGTTTTTTCTGGTAAGCCTCCCAGGTCCCTGTGTCTTTGGATCTACTAGGGCGCCGGTGCTTGACCCTTCATTTCTTCCAGAAGTTTCCCACATACCTCGATAATATTTGGTTGTAGTATTCGATTCCAATGCAGCTTTATCGAAAGCTTCCGAAATGTTATGTCCGGGTTTTTCCCTAGCCAATAGGCAATCTCTCCCTTTAATTTAGCGATATAATTTTAAGCCGTTGGGCCAACGGCCACTGTGTCCGTGAACTCCCGTTTATCGAAATTATTTTTACATAATAGGAAGTCTACAGCGTAACTAATAGTGTTCAGGCGAAATTCGGAAAGGGTTAGGGTGTCAGGTAATGATGCATCATTACCCTTTTCTTGTTTGGTGTGTGAATTGGATCCGGGGAACCTTGCGCGGCAGTAACTCCGGGCTCAGAACCTTTCTTATTTAGGCCACGACGCTGGACTCTCTATGTCATCTAGCTCCATAACGATAACCCGTTTGAAATTTTATTGTGCCATATGACAGATGTAGGAAACGAAGCTCGGTATAAGTCCCGGATTCAGAAGCAAACAGACCTTGGCTCCCTTCCTTTTTTTCAGCACAAGTAAGTTGCATGTTCCGCTTGATGTTTCGCTGGACGGAACCTATGAGATCCTGTATTGAAACGGCTTCGGCCTCCTCCACGGTTTTACAGAACCAGAAAGCTGGAGCCGGTTTGAAGGAAGCCATGTTAATTATGATGAAGTTGCGTTCTGGCATGTTAAGGCCTGTCCCAACAACGCCAGCCGCGATATGCCACAGGTCGCCGGGCCTCACCGAGAGTCATTTCATTACTACTCCCGATAAGCCCCAACCTGACAAATGGGTTTTTGCGAGTTACATACATAATTGTCAAACGCGCGGGCTGACGGGAACCCCATGGTATAGAACGCGGCTCCGGGAGCATGTTCTTATAACGCTATCCCAAAAAGCCTTATCCATTATATTGAACCAGTTGGAGCGGGTTAGGATAACCTGGTAATCCAACAATTGATTTTATTCTCTTTCTATAAAAAATTCGTGTTTTTGCTGGCAGCAAGCCTCCACAAATTCCATATGGAATTTGTGTAGGTTTGCTGACGCAAGGAAATACACTTTTATTCAAGTTATAAGGTAGATCGGCCACACGTTCGAACATGTAACCGCAGAAGTTAATGGAACCGCGCCGCGTGCAACGCATGGCGCCTTCTCGTCGCCGTCGGGTTGCGTTTCCGCAGCCTTCTTCGAGAACGATAATTTGCGTATTCGTTGAGTTCCATTACCTTACCGCGCGCTTCGTCGAAAAGTCTGTGGAACACGACACAGGGCCTGTAACCAGGACCAAGAATATTTGCTATTCAATCCGTCGCGGGTAGATTCGGCATTTGGATTCGGGAATCATCTTGACTTGGCTGATTCAATACACGTTCGAAGATTTTGTGCCACCGGACTCACAGGCATTGTACGGGGTTTGCACTGGGCAGCCAAGTAGTGCTTGGCTTTGATTAACTAAAATTCGCTTGACATATGATGTCGAGCTGAGCTCGACTTTGCTATCTTCAAGCTTCAATTTGTACGTGCACTTCGAATACCCCGCGTGTAGCATTTGAACAGGTTTTTGGTAGTGAGAGATGAAGACCTCACCCTCGGTTTTCCGAAACGCCTTTCGGAGAAATCACATCAGCGAGTGAGCGCGCTTGTTTGATGCCCTCCCGCATGCTCCAGCAGCAATCCCTCGCCACGCGCACGATCCGATTAGTTGATGTACTTCATCGACGTATATGAAAAAGCTCTCGCCGTATTTTGAGAAAACAGCCGCAAAAGCTTGAGGCGCATGCCCGCCGCGGGGCGGTTGGAAGCAGCCACGAATGCCGGCAGAACTGCCGCCGAAGGCCACATGCAGTGGTTTTACGAGCATTCGGGATTTGCTGCCGGTGGGCTGCATCACAAATTCCTACGGCCGCTCCTGATAAACCAGATTTTGATGACTGGGGTTCGGCGCTTCATAGGCTGTTCATGGAGGGTAATCGTTTTTAATAATTACGGTTTCTTACTAATGTTTATAATCGAGATATATTAATGGCTTAAGCATCCGTTAATACCATAAATAATTAGGAGATGGCTTTGGGCCAGGCAGGGTCCGAAGGAGACTTCTTCGGCTTTACAGGGGTTTTTTCTCCTTCACTCGCTTAGTTATTGCCAGGTCATGCCGGTTAATGCTTTCATTACCTTATCCGCTTGAATAACGAATAGGCATGTATGAATACGGCCACTATTGGAATAAGCACTGCTTATCATCCCCCTCCTCTCCCACCCTACGTATCAGGTGGGGGGCTACGATAAAGCCTGGGCCTTATGGTTGCTTTTTATTACTAGTTTTCCAGTCTCTCGAATTCAACGGAGTTGCAGTTAACTCGGGATTTGGTTCTGGCATTTCTCCTTTCGTTACTCGTACGGGGGGGCGAGTCCCCACGTTCTGTCCGATGCGTATACCTTCTCGCTTTTCCGCTCAAATGCACCTAATGAAAGGTGTATTTCACTTGAGAAGACACGGAACTTGCTCCAATTGATTCTAAAATTTACGAGTTTTCTTCTGTTACGCGGCTTGGATTTTTACTCCGCAATTCGAACCAATCCCAATTTACTTTAAAGGGCCCTTTATGCTTCGTTATAATACAAACCTCCGCAGTTATGTATGCTACGACTCTGGGTGCCAGAAAAAAAGCTTTCACTATTCTGCTTTCCAATTTCCTTTTACCTGATGCAGGTGACTGAGACTCTGGCGGAGGCCTTTATGTCACTGCAGAATCCGTATCAGTATAATAGCAGGACTCTGTTCGAATAAACGGATACATATGAATCCGTGCGTGAGCGGTGACCGCCGCGTAAATTTGAACTGTAACGCTTAAAACCACTTTTTTATTTATAAAACCCGCCTCTACCACAGCTGCATGTCTCGGTACATCCGGAGACGGATTGCCTATCACCTGCATTTCATCAAGATAGGTTATTAAAAAACGTTCCATATCCAATTCGTGGAAACTAAAAATGCGGTAACACTAATATTTCCCATTTTCCCTAAAACCCTGTCAGTTTTTTTGCTTTTCCCGTCGGTTTTTTTCTTTTTTTCGTCTGACAGTCCCCTCCCCCTGGGGCCCTGTCAGACAGTCTCCGGTCCCCCGCCCTTCAAACTCCACCACACACTGTACAATTCCTCCGAGATGTACAATTATATGTATTATACCCGAAATCATCAACAACCAAAAAATATAATGTCTTTTTTTTGTAATAAATCATCGTAGATAATTCATTATTTTTGGGGAAATAGCTTAGTGGTTTATAGCGCTGGTCTGTCAAGCCAGAAGTCGCGGGTTCAAATCCCGTTTTTCCCGGTGAAACTGGAATCCGATTATAAAAAAAAACCAGTTCATCAAGATATATATATATTTTTTTTTCGGAAAAAACCCAGCTTAGATAAGCTTTTTTTTAAGCTTCGGCATACTGGCGAAGCTCTTACACCCCGCATCCCCCGCGCATATGCCGAAGCCAGGGTAAGCAAAAATATTTTTCTGTTTTTCTTTGGAGGTATGGCTGAGTGGTTGAAAGCATTGGTTTGCTAAATCAGTGCGACAAGAAACTGTGCAATGTAATGTGGTTCAATTCCACAGGACGTAACCCCCGTCCTACCCAACCTGGACATGCGTCGGGAGTAATCTCGAGGTGTGAAGCTCTAGGGACAATGTAATGATGCTTGGGATTCCGTACCAAGCTAATGCTAGGGTGAAGAGACCCGGCGGCGGGTCTTCGCGTGCGGAAATCGTCAAGCCGGCCAGAAGACCCGTAAAGCCAAAGGAGCACGTAGTGCCTGTAAAGGCAAAGAAGTATCCTTTCGGGCCCTCAATAGATGAACAGTTCGAACGAACTAATACGGAGACCTCGTAAGAAACAATTCAAGGCGGAACCGAAATATCTTCTGGATGAAATTAGGTGAAAAATTGGAATGGTAGGCATCCCGAGCAGGAAGCCAGCCGTGGAAGGGGGTGGTATCTTCGATTTTGATATCACCGTGGGTTCAGATCTCCATCGGGGTTTTTTTAGGTTCTTCCTGTTGAGAGAAATGGTACATTGCGCGGAACTTGGTAAACCCGTATCGCTCCTTTCAGGAGGCTCTGTGGTAATGCGGAGTAACGCAATGCGGGTAGAGGACAGCTCAAAAAGCAAAAGCCCGTCTGTAATTGATGGGATAGGATCTTGTGATCTACACCGAAAGGTGGCAGACTTGAGCATGGGTGACTTGTACTATATCTTTCTCGAGACTTTGATAAAAAGGATATAAAATTCATTTTTTTTTATTGGCACAAGGGACAGGGGCTTAGAGCTGCGGGTTCACCCGTAACACTTAACTTGCCGCAAGAGTTTTACACATGGAACAAGTTCTAGTAGCCAATGATTCAAGCATGACTCTTGCGGGTTTACATTTCGGACAGGTTGCTTGAGCCGTATGCGGGGAAACTCGCACGTACGGTTCTTAGGGGGGAAAGCTTGAGAGGGCCGACCTATCCCGACAAATACAACGATATTGTATCATGGGTTCAAATCCCATTTCCTCCGTAGGGGACGTAGCTCAATTGGTAGAGCGTATGTTTTGCAAGCATGAAGCTGTCGGTTCAAATCCGATCGTCTCCATATGAGTAATCTACTGGGAAAAAAATAGAATAAATGCTTGTAAGAATGCAACTTTATAAGAGGAGATCTCGTTATGCTTCGCACCTTAATTTGGTTTCGGGGAGGGGGGGGCCGCCGCCTTCCATCGCTCCCCGCGCGCTACGTGCCTTTAGCCTTTCAGGTTCGGGTCGAGCACTACGTGCCTATCGGGTCTTGTGTCGTCCAGACCCACAAAGTTCAGCGCGGGCCGGAGGAAGTTATAGTTGAATGGGACGCCAAAATAGCGAAGTCGGAAGGTAAGGTCGCCCGGCGTGCTTACGAAAAGGCCCGGGATTCGGCCGGGAAGGGCTACATCAGGCTCGCAGGGTCCGTATAGAGAAAAATGATTGAGGGGGAGCATCTTAGACAACGAGAGAATCCGTTATATCCCGACGCGCTTAAAGGCGCGCGCAACTCCTAGCGTACCTTCGATTTACGGGGAGTAGTACGACCGCTTAAGTTTGCTTCTTCGGCAGTTAGTTGATTTTATACAATTCTTGGAACGGCTTTATGGTTGGGAGATATATTTTGTCACGAAACAGAAAGCTTTTATGCGTTTCGCTTATCCCACCGTAGATATTTATGCTATGGTTTGAATGGTAAACGAAAACAATTAATAACAAATACGAATTATTAGATATGGCTAGCACTAAACAAATCAAGAATTTGACTTTGAATTTTGGACCTCCCCTGCTGCTCATGGTGTTTTACGATCAGTATTGGAAATGGATGGAGAAGTGGTAGAACGCGCGGAACCGCATATTGGATGGATTACTGAGGCACAGAAAAATTATAAAACCAACGTATCTTCGAGCTTCACCTTATTTTGATCGTTTAGATTATGTTTCTATGATGGCCCAGGAACATGCTTATTCTTTAGCTGTAGAGAGACTTTGTAATTGTGAGGTATCTTCACGAGCTCAGTATATACGAGTGTTATTTCGTGGAATAACTCGGATCTCAAATGTGCGCCGTAGCAATGTGTTCTTGGCGATAGGCCGATTAATGATGCCTAATATAAAGCATCACACTATCCTTGAAGGGAAAGCCGGGGTAGCATGTGGGGAAAAGGGGAAACAAACCGGCGTGAAACCGATAGCGTTATGATGTTATCCGAGCTATAACTCCATGGATCTTAGTAGTTCCTCTGGAGTGATCCGGCTCGGGCTGGTTGACTTAACAAGCACACGTGGTTGTGATTGAGGCCAGAACCATTATGTCGCCAGCATTGCGACAAGCCACCGCCTCTGATTTAAGGGTTCGTAGAAAGAGTGGAACATGCTGGAGCCAGCTACCGTATAAATACGGGCATGGAACTTAAGAACCTACGGAACAACTAGTGACACGTCGAAACGAAAAATGAGATTGGGCGGCCAAAGAGAGAGGAATATCTCTTCATCCTCACCAGCCGTGTAAGGGGCCTGGAGAGGAAGGGCAACAGGAGATTCGCAGTAACTACCCCAACCGGCGACGGCTCTTGAGAACGACAAGGGACCCAGCTCCCGGCCTCCCAGCCGGCGGAAACCAACCGCAAGGACACTTTCAACTGCGACGATCGGGGGGGGGCACGAGGGAACTCTCTTGAACACTCACCACAGAAGGACCGCGAAGGGATCCAGAATGACCCCGGCTGATGACACGATAAGCTGAGACCCCCGGCCATCATTCCATGGGGAGCCTATTCACCACTCAAGGCAGGATCGGATAATACCCAGGCGCGTAGCAAAGTAAGCCTCCGGGCTTACCTATGCACGGATGACCCGACACAGCCCGGACCTACGGACTGTACGCGGTTAGTACCCGGCCGGGGACCTCAAACACCAAACTCCAGGGCCCAGGTTAACTCTATCGCTCTGATTCCGGCTTACAAACTATTAAAAAAAGACTACATGAACTACCTATATCTTACAAAATTGCTACTCACGTTTCAAACGGAACTTATATACCAGCTACAGAATCATGGAAACCTTTTACGATTGACCGCTCGGAAAGGATTATACTGTAAAGTATTCGGCACAAATTTACACATAACAACCTATGGTAAACCGAAATCAAAGCAGGGCCGGGGGCGACTCCGGGACTGCGGACTCCGCTACGCGCCTGGATGGCATGAGAAAATTTGAAAAAATCATTGCCAGACTCAAGGCGCGTAGCGGAGTCCAATTCAAAACACCTCTCGGAGAATTACCAAACCAAATGGAGAGGCCCTTCGGGGGGGGGGGCCGCCCGTATACCATCTCCACGCGTTGTACAAGAAGCTATACGGGCAGTTATCGAACCCGCCCTCGGCTTCGGCTTACGCACCTCTAGTCATGGTTCCCGTCTGAGCCGCCGGTCCTCGCACTGCACTGAGAAAGATAAGAACGAAGGCCCGAAGGGCTGGGCAATCGAAGGAGGGACTTTGACAATATCAACCACCACAAACTAGCTCTCTTCCTCGGAACCCGTATCGAGATTCTGACAGCGGAATCCATTAGAAGTCACGGGATACTCGTGGGAGGACAACGTAGGAGGAGAAGTGCCGCCCTTAAACTCCACCTGCTCGCTCCCATAGAAAGGATCGTAAAACACCTACATGGGAAGGCTCATGTGCCCCGACCGGCTGGGAAACCCGTTAGATAATGGATCTTTTTGGATCACCACGAACTGATCTTAAGATACCAGGGCATCATGAGTGGATACATGAACTACTACTCCTTTGTGGATAACTACGGAATGTTAAAACGAGTGGCGTACATCGTGAGGTTCTCGACAGCAGGAACTTCGAAACGAAAGTTCGAAATGTTGTCTGTAGCAGGCGTCTTCAAAGGGAGTGGGACAGACGGGAGAAAAGAATTATAGGCGGCTACATTCCCCAACTGACTGGAGAAACGATGTTTTCCGTTTTGCAATAAATAATAAAAAAATAATGGAATTCTCCACCAGACTTAGACTCCGAACCCATGCGGTCCTACCTAGCCCCTGCTGTGCGGGAACCAGGAAAACTTGAAAATGCACCATGTGAAGCACCTTCGGAAATCGAAGGCGAATAGCCTCACAAAACTAACGGTCCAGCTCAACCGGAAACAAATTCCGGCGTGTCGGACCTGTCATCCGAAAATCCACCGGGGGGAGTATGACGGCAATAAATTAAGTCTATTCAATAGGAAAGTGTAAGCCCGGGCTACCGGCCTCATATTAGGTGGGAGAGACTCCGGTGGGACTCTCGTAATTGGATTGCATAGACTTCGGACCTACCCGGCACCCCAGCAGCGGGCGCCAAGGGGAATAAGTGAAGGCCACTGATAGTCTGGGTCAAAAGCTCGGCCCAGAGGGCCTTCCAGAGCCCGAGGATCGGATAGCCGGATGCAAGGAAATCTTGCACGTCCGGTTCGGGGGAAGGCCATTGATACCTGACGAAAGGCTCGCAGCTGAATAATTGGGGTTAGTGGCCATCCCTTACCATTTACTTGCTTTAACTACTCATGCTACGGATGTGGGAGCACTAACTCCATTCCTTTGGGCTTTTGAAGAGCGAGAAAAACTTTTAGAATTCTATGAAAGAGTCTCGGGAGCCGGGATGCATGCCAGTTACATACGACCGGGTGAAGTGGCGCGCAAGATCTGCCCTTGGGCTTAAGTGAAGATATTTCCCTATTTACACAACAATTCGCTTATCGTATTGACGAATTGGAAGAAGTGTTAACCAACAACCGTATCTGGAAACAACGATTAGTGGATATTAGTATTGTCACTGCACAGCAAGCTGCGGCGGATTGGGGATTCAGCGGTGTAATGTTAAGAGGCTCCGGAGTATGCTGGGATTTGCGAAAATAAAATCAGCGCCTTACGATGTTTACGACCGATTGGATTTTGACGTACCAGTAGGTACCAGAAGAGATTGCTATGATCGTTATTGTATTCGTATTGGAGAGGACAAAGTATTCGAATCATTACGCAATGTCTTAATCAAATGATCGTAAACTACGTCCCCCAACGGGATATAAAATGAAACAATCCATGGAATCTTTAATTCGACGTTTTAAACTTTATACAGAAGGCCGTACCAGCTTCTTCTACCTATACAGCAGTAGAAGCGCCTAAAGGAGATTCTGGTGTGTTGCTAGTCGGTGAGATGGAACCAATCGTCCTTATCGTTGTGAAATAAGAGCACCAGGTTTTGCTCATTTATAAGAACTTGATTTTATGTCCAAACATCACGCGCAACCTGTTCACGGGATAAGACGATGAGTCGTACCTGTGTGCTCTACTCAGCGTACATCCGCACTGGGATGACAGAGTGATCGAACTGAGTTTTTTATGAAGAGGTGGAAGTCCCTCTTCCCGGAGAACGGGGTAACAGCGTACCCACACGCGTTTGGAGTGGCATCCAAGGGTGTGAGGGGTGGCTATAAAAGGGAAGAAGACCCGGGGAATCGAGCAAGGGCGTGACCATAACCTCCTTGGTTATTGTCCGGGTGAATACACCAGTGCGGGTATTTAACCTCCGAAGGCTAATTAATGAACCGCAGCATCTGAAGCGTCGTCATGGACAAGCGGGGCGGTATTGCTTCCTACTCCTATATATAAGAGACCCCCGCATCCGGAACATCGAATATAGGCCTGAGGGAAAGTAATGTGGTGTCCTTTCCCGTTCTTTCAACGCGCCTCCGGCGTCTAGCGGGAGCTTTACGGCCCAATCCGAAGGGATAAATGGAAAATCGGAACTGGGGAACCCTGAACACCTCTGAGGTTATACGGGCCAACCGTGGGGTGGGCAGGAATAGGATGGGACAAAAAGCTAAAAAAAAAGATTTTTTCCCACCACTCCCAACATTGAGAGACCGAGCCAAACAAACGTGAGCCCTTGTGGCCTTCGAACCCCAATGGGAGGCTAGATTTGGACCTAATAGTTACGGGTTCCGCCCAGGTCGCGGGGCCATCGGAGCGATTTACACATCTATTGATAAGAAAGATAAATATGTACTTGAGGCGGCGGATATACACAAGTTTTTTGATCAGGTTAACCATGAGGCACTTATCGGGAAATTCGAAACTTTCCCACAAATGAGGAGACAAATAACACCGTGGCTGGAAGCAGAAATATTAGACCGGGGTGAATACCCAGAATAAGGAACCGGCGATCTTTGCCAACGTGGCACTTCATGGATCAGAGTAGTCCCTTAAGATTTGGGTAGAAAAAATTTGATGTAGGGACACCAAAGAGAAAGCCGTTGGGCGGAGAGAGAGACGGACCCAGCTCTCTTTTATCCGGTACCCTGACGATTTCGCGGTCCTCCATTCAAATCTGGGATGAATAGTCCAACAAGCCCGTGTGAGAATCGAACGACTATTCCAGCCGATGGGGCTGAAGCTTAAGCGAAGTAAACTCGCGTCTGCCACGGCCAGAAAAAATATTTTTTACCGGCGACTTCCGTATCCGTCAGTACCTTGTGGGAGCCTCACATTGTGGGCGTACAAAACCCTTGTAAGGGCTAGTAAAAAAAGGATGAAAAACTATTTAATGAGGCCCGGCGGGGCACTGTCACGACCAAAATACGACGGAAAAGCGCACATCTCAGAAAACAGGCTCGATCGGATGCGAGGAGCCGTAGGACGGGAAACTGTCACGTACGGTTCTGAATTGGCGGTCAGGTGGGAGACCCCTGGTCGACCATAACATGCTAGCAAATGTTGTCACCGTCATAGGTACTCAAGATATTGTATTGGAGAGGTAGATAGATAAGACTACTAATTGCACAGGACCAAAAAAATCTATATTGTTTTCCAGAAACTTATCCCTATCATTTTCCGCCCTTTTTTTGTCTGACAGTGCCCCGCCGGGCCTCCTGTTTCGAATATAGAAATATATAGATATATCTATATATTTTGCTTGATTGGGATTATCACCAATATGATGCGAATGAAGGCCGCAGGAATACATAAATAAATATATATGTATTTTAAAATCTTCGAACCTGCCCTACAAGCCTCCATAATGCTTCCCTTCGTCGGGCAGCCTTATGTAATTGCCAAAAAGCACGGGAGAGCTTCAAAAAACATGGCCTTTAATGGGTTATCTATCAATAAATAGATGAACCTGAAAAACGGCCTGTGAAGGGAGCATAAAAAGAGAAAAAAAATATATATATATTTTTTGCCTCCGCGCCGTTGCGGAGGTTCGGAGAAGCCAGGTTAGTAAAATCTTTTTTTTGACACTTGTTCGAAGGACACTAGACTCGGGTACGTCCTTCTTCCTATAGTCTCGTGCCCTTTGGTCCAACGGGTTCGGCCCGGCGCGGGGGCTCGGCCCGAACCCTTCAGGTCCTTTTTTCGTAAAGCCGTTCCCCGTCTGAAAGTGTTTACGCACCTTCGGACCCAGGCACGTAGTGCGCGGGGAGCGTGTTCTGGTATCGTGCGCGGTAAAGCCATTTCCGGCCTTCGGCGCTTCTTTCGTAAAGTCAAAGAAGTCTCCTTCGGATCCTGTAAAGCCAAATAAGTTTCCTTCGGGGCCTTCGGACCCAATGGGAAGAACACTCCTTTGGCTTGTATAAGGAAGGGCCAACGGTTTCGGGCCTGCGCAGAGCGAAAAAAAAAGATATTACCCAATATTTTTTTTTATTTTTGCGTGTTTCCGAAAAGAATGCTGCGCCCGAACCAAAAAATATTTCTTCTAGCGAAGCTCATAACGCTGATGAATAATCTATGCTGATTCATCGACGTAGCTTGCGAAGAGGTATATACATAGCGACTTGCTAGATCGCAATTGACAATTTTGAGGCTTTTCCCCTCTGGAGCTCCGCACTTCGTTTGCTTTGCGAACGAGGGGTGCAGCATAATATAGATTCTTTGGGCTTCGCCCCCCCCGCGTAAAGCGTCAGCTTTTCATGGGGGGCGCATGGGAAAGCAAAAAAAATATTTTTTTGCATTCTCTTCTCGGCTTTACCCCAGCATAGCGAATGATGGGTAAGGGTGGAACGATGAAAGCGCCCGAGGCCCATAAAAGCCATCAGGATTATGCCATTATTACGTAATGGCATAATGAAAAACTAAAAAACCACGTGGAATGACTGCCAAAATATGCATCGTTATTAAATCTTTTGAGAATCAAAGGTCGGGGCTTCTGCTTAACACACGCAAGATTGGATTGCCTAAAAAACAAATTTTATATACAGTATTACGATCACCTCATATTGATAAAAAGTCTAGAGAACAATTTGAAACGAGAATACATAAACAATTGCTGGTCATAGAAACGGAAACGCATAAATTGCGTGAAAAGTTGAATTGGTTAAAACTACATGATCTACTTGGAGTTCAATTGGAAATTATCTTTTATTATCAAACCCGTTTGGATAAAGTTTGCAAACCCTAGTCAAATTGCTTTTAAGTAGGGGAAGTCCCCATTTCTAAAAATACAAAATCACACCGCTTTGTCCAAGGGCGTAGCACTACGTATAATCGAATCAGGGCCAAAGGGCTACCAAATCTATGATGTTGTATTGCGTAACACGCGGCGAGACATGCCCGTAGGGCGGCGGGGCACTGTCTGACCGATGCTTTCAAGGAAATTAAAAAACTGACAAAAAAAGGGGGACTGTCAGAAAGAAAGGGAGAAAGAAACTGACAGGGCACGAGACGAAATGGCGAGAAAGAAGGCGCGTAGCGCTTCCCGGAGGCCCCACAAAGTGCTACGCGCCTCCTCTCCTTATAGTCGCGTGCCTTTGGCTGCCATAGGCACGAAGTGCGCGGGGAGCGTGTTCGGGGAAAGAGAGGTGCGTAGCACTCGACCAGAGGGAGAGCGCTTTACGATTAAAGGGCGCAGCTCTACTCGCCAAGGAGAGAGCTGCACCCTTTTTAAATTTGCTCTTGTTTGGTTCGTGTGCCAGCTTTAAAGAGACTTAATCCAAGATCATATGGAATAGCGGCCGCATAAACAAACATGATGCACACTTGGTGTGCTTAGCTCTCGTATGAGATCGTAACACCTATGTAGTTGATTGGAAGGGAGTGCCTGTAGGGCCCCGGCCAACCACAGGCTGAGGGCCCACTTACGGACCTTCGGCCCTACGTGATATATTTTATGGCTAGTAGCGAAGCCATCAATCATCGTAGATGATTGATGACACTGACAGTCGAAGAGAGGTGTACCTACGGTACATTCGGTTTTTCGGTGTCATTGATGCTTCAAACGAAATAAAAAAAGGCAAATACACTATGAGAAATAGTTGCTGGAAGGGAAAAGGTGCGCCAAGTTAGTAATAATGCGTCTCCGGCGACAAGCCGGCACGGAGTGTTCTGTGTAAAGCGTCCCACTATCCTCGCGGGGAAAGCCCAAGGGGTATTGTAGCATGTAGGTGAGAAGGGGAACACGGCGTGAAACCGATAACGCTAAGCCGTTCTCCGAGCTAGAGGTTCTATGGATCGTATCGGAGGTCTACTGGAGGTATTCCACTCAGTCTGGCTGTGGCCTCGGCCCAGCCGTCATGTCGCCAGCGGGAAGCGCGACCTTCTCCCCAGCCACCGCCCCCTGCTTTTCGGGTTAGAAAACGGAGTGGAACACACTGGGAGACAGCTACCGTACAGATACGGGAAATGACCAAAAAGCCTAATGAACCGGCCCGACACACTAGAAACGAAACTTGGGATTGCCTAGGGTCACTTCCGCGGCTGGCTAGCTAGGAAAATACAAATATTTACCATCCTTTGTGTCAGAACCGAGGAAAGGAGGGCAACGGGGGACTCGTAGTAACGGAAATACCGCGAAGGGGCCCAGAGCAAAAGAGATCGGAGATTACTTCGGTAAAGAAGAACCTTATCCCGTTCATCCTGACTGGGAGCTTACCCGAACAAGTACGGGCAACAGTCCCGTGTGGCTCCCGTTAACGGATACTCCTAACCAACCGGCTAAGTCAAAAGGATCGCTTGGAGAGCCGTATGCGGGGAGACTCGCACGTACGGTTCGGAGGAAGGCCTTCCCAGACGAGAGATCATGGGGTTGGTGGCCCATCTCCTACCACTAAAACAATTAACTTTTCATTTAAAACGGAGTTCTGCTGGAAGAAATTCATCAGGGCGTATTACGGTTTTTCACCGAGGGGGTGGATCGAAGCGATTGCAGCGAAAAATTGATTTCAAACGAAGCACTTCGTCTATGGGCATTGTAGAAAGAATCGAATATGACCCAAATCGTTCGTCTTGGATTGCTTTAGTACGATGGATCGAAGGGGTTCTACGCCCTGGGAAGCACCCGGCTTTTTCTAGAGCGAATAGTCGAAGAGAAAAAAATATGTTCTTTTTCGGCCTCTTATTCTCGTTCTCTTCGCTGCCTAGACAAGCTCGGGGAATAAAATACGAAAAAACGAGGCCCGGAGGCGGGCAGATACTGGAAAGTTCCTGGGTCTTAAGGACACGAGACCTTAGGGCCAAAAAAGTGGCCTTAAGACCTTTGGGTCTTGGTTTACCCGGCGTAGCAGTAGCTGGGGCAAAGCCCGCTTTCTTCGCTTTTCGAGGCCCTTCCTCCCTAACGGGAAGAGAGCGCCTGTCGGCCCTCAGGGAAGAAAATACGTTTTCTCGAAGCGAAGGCCAAAGGTGGAGAACGCATAGCGGGGCGCCGAGAATAAAAAGCCTAGTACTCCCTTGGTCCCAAGGGCCGAAGGCCGGAAATGGCTTGACGATTTCCGCACACGATACTGGGAAGAAGGACCGAAGGCCGGAAATGGCTGGTAGATTCCCGCACACGATATTGGGGAGAAGGACACGAGACCCAAGGGAGAGGCACGTAGTGCTCGACCCTTCTTTCTACAAGCCCGAACACGCTCCCCGCGCACTCCGTGCCGTCGGGCCTTCGGGTTCGGGTCGAGTGCTACGCACCTCCGAGCCTTTCACTTATATATTAGCCAGTGAAAAATTGGAAGCAGGCAAGACGGTGATGAATTTTCATTGGTCTAAACCTTCGACCCCGTTAAACTACCATCAACCTTCCCAGAAAGCTAATGACCCTTCGGGCCTTAGGGTGGAGACCGCGCGGCGGGATAGCCAAGCTTGGCTACACGGAGACTACGCTTCTAGTGAGAATAAATACATACTTGATTCATATTATAAAATGGTCGGAAATTGCATACCATTAGCCAAAATACCTATAGGCACGTGGGTACATAATATTGAAAGGAACCCAGGTCAAGGCGCAAAGTTTACTCGAGCTGCGGGAACCTTTGCTCAAATAATTAAGAAAGTTGAGAATACACCACAATGTATTGTGCGGTTACCTTCGGGTGTTGACAAACTAATAGATTCCCGATGCCGAGCTACTATTGGTATAGTTTCTAATCTTAATCATGGTAGACATAAGCTTAACAAAGCAGGACAAAGCCGGTGGTTAGGCAGACGTCCCATCGTTCGGGGTGTTGCTATGAATCCAGTTGATCATCCTCATGGAGGCGGTGAAGGACGCACTAAAGGAGGTAGACCTTCGGTATCACCTTGGGGCAAGCCTACCAAAGGTGGATTTAAAACAGTAATAAGAAAACGCAGAAATTAGTTTATGACACGCTCTATATGGAAAGGTCCTTTTGTGGATACTTGCTTGTTCAAGCAAAAAAAGATTAGGTGGAGAATTTGGTCACGTAGATCTTGTATTTTGCCTCAATTTGTTGGTTGCTATGCACAAATCTATAACGGAAAAGGTTTTGTTGGTTTAAAGATTACTGAAGAAATGGTTGGTCATAAATTTGGAGAGTTTGCTTCTACACGGAAAACCTCCTCCTTGGGTAAGAGAGCTTTGCCCTCGAAAACCAAAATCAAACCAATCAAAAAGGTACGATAGTAAACTATGGCACAAAAAGTCAATCCGATTTCAGTCAGACTCAATCTGAATCGTAGTTCAGATTCCAGTTGGTTTAGTGATTATTACTACGGAAAATTGTTGTATCAAGATTTAAATTTTAGAGATTATTTTGGTTCAATACGTCCACCTACGGGAAACACGTTTGGCTTTCGTCTCGGTAGGTGTATTATTCACCATTTTCCTAAAAGGACATTTATTCATGTATCTTTTCTGGATCAATTCAGCCAATCAAGACATCAAGGCCTTGGGGCAATACCATCTGTCAAGTCGATCGGGCGTATTAACGACAATACAGTAAAACAGAGAAATGAAGTCGGGATTTGGCCCAAAAAACGCCGCTATGAATACCATGAGCGATCGCCATCAATACAGAAGATTGACCAATTACTTCGAGTCAGCGATTGGATGGCCGACATACACTCTACTTTTCAAAGTATCTGGCCGAAAGACGAAAATGATGACAGAAGAGCGTCAGAAGAACGCTATGCGTTCTCTCGCTTCGCGCCTTCCATCCCGGTAGCTGTGCGTGCTGAAAAAAAAAAAGATATTTTTGGGTCCGAAGGAGACTTCTTCGGTTTTACCGGGCGTGCTTCCTTGGATTATTTCGTAATGCAATATTTCTTCAATCTAAAGAATCAAATTCAATTCGATCCTATGGTTAACAGAAGTCCCGTGGCACAGGGCCTAGCTAGAACATCCACGATTGGGGAAGCAATTCCGCCGGCCAAGACCGAGCAAGGAACACAAAGCGGGGAGTCAATTCGTCAACCCAGGTCCACATTGTATTTCGATGCTATCATATTCTTAAGGTATGCCCGATTTAGGAAAGCTACATCTCTTTCCAGTCGTTATTATTATTTGAAAAAAATGCAATCTTTATTTTCTAATCAAACAAAAACTAATACCTTAATTCAGCCAGTCAAAATAGCTTCTGTTTATCGAAGTGCCTCTCTAATTGCTCAAGAAATATCTTGGAAACTAGAACAAAAAAAATCATTTCGACAAATATGTAGATCTATATTTAAACAGATTAAAAAATGCCCATATGTGAAGGGGATCCGTATTGGTTGTTCTGGTCGATTAAATGGTGCGGAAATAGCTAAAACTGAATGCAAAAAATACGGCGAAACATCTTTACATGTTTTTTCCGATCAAATCGATTATGCGAAAACACAAGCATCTACTCCTTATGGAATCTTAGGTGTCAAAGTGTGGGTTTCGTATTTTCTAACACAAAAAAAAGGGACAAGTTGTGCTATATCCAAAACGTACAAAATTTCGTAAATATCGAAAAGGCAGATGTAAAGGTTGCAAAGCAGACGGTACAGAACTTTGTTTTGGAAAATACGGCATTAAAAGTTGTGAAGCTGGCCGTATTTCGTATCAAGCGATTGAAGCAGCGCGTCGTGCTATAAGCAGAAAATTTCGAAGAAATTCTAAAATATGGGTAAGAGTTTTCGCGGATATTCCTATTACCAGTAAACCGGCAGAAGTGCGAATGGGAAAGGGCAAGGGAAATACTAAAGGTTGGATTGCTCGTGTGTTGAAGGGACAAATCTTATTTGAAATGGATTGCGTCAGTCTGGCAAATGCTCAACAAGCTGCTACATTAGCCGCGCATAAACTGGGTTTGTCGATAAAGTTTTTTAAGTGGTCATGAGAAAGAGAAAAAAATATGGCAAAAAGTCAAAATTAGCTCGTAACTTTCGTTACGTTATTTAGCTCTATTGGAGAAGTCCGCCCTCAAGACAAAAGTGGCATTCCGCACGCTCTCTTTCTGGTCGAGTGCTATGCACCTCTCCCCCTGGTCGAGTGCTACGCACCTACAATCAAGATTTCTTTTATGTTCCGATCATCCCTATGTATATGCTCAATGGCGCTTCGCGCCTTTACTTATTTCATTACTGCGTTTTATTGTTCCGACCCTTGTGTCGGCTCGGATTCTGTCAGACAGTCGCGGGCCCTTGTCGAACAGTATCTTGGTTTTGTGGGGTCCGAAAAGTCCGGGCCCTTTCTTCTACAGATTAATACGATTCGATATTGCAAGGTTCGACATCGACCCCGATAGTAGGAGTAGACCTTGCTATGTTCGCGGGGGTCGCTCATATCTCGGGTAAAGCGGTGCCGCCGACACCGACCGGGAAACCCTTGGGAATTGGGGAGGAATCCGACAAATCGGGGGGGGGGCGCTGAACGAGCAAAATTTATTGTAGCTAGTAATGAGACGAAAGCAAGAGCTGCCGAGGCCAAAGCTACTCCGGCCATGTATGAATACGAAACAGAATGACTTGAAGCGGTTCTTCGCACAACCCGAAGAACGGAAGGTAGCCCTTGTTGAACCCTCGGAGACCAAGTATTTGGGGACAACCATCCTGCCGGCCTAAACCAAGGATTTGGGGGGCGTCACCCCAACACAAGGGCTAGAAGCCGCCGTGAATCATTGGAAAAATAGTATGACACCTACCCCAGCGCCCGGGGGGGGGGGGGCTCCCAGCCTCGAAATCGATCCCTTCCTTCCTATTTTGATTGAAGATCACCGTCTTTTTTTGCATCTTACTAGTGATTTTGCTAACCCCACAAATTGGGTCAAGGAGATTATAAGAGCCGGCGTTCAACGCCTGAAATACCCGAAACTAAGAACGTTTGCTCTTGTATCTTTTTGATCGGTACCTCCCGTACTCAAAGTATACTAAGATCTTGATACTCGTATTGTTATATGTACAACTCGGCGTAGTTCTATACGTATTATTCTGCCTTAATCGTTGCGGAAGGTTACTTATTCCTAATCTCTCACAGTGGGAGACCTTATTTAAAGATCTCCCGCTCCCTCTAAGCATCCGTTACCCGCCGGCAAAAAATAAATACATTTTGCAGGCAGATCCTTCTGAGCTAATCTGAGCTAATCATCCGTGACCCATCGCAAATAAATATGTATATATTTTTTTATCGGAATAAAAAAAAATGGAAAAAAAGATGATACATTTGAAATGAAAAACTCTTTGCAAAGAGACAACTTGTTTTCTCCTAATGAACCGTCAATAGTAACCCCATTTTGCTAATTCGGTGTTACTATCGAAGAGGGATATTACCTTTTACTATAAATAGTCGCTTACTATTGGCAAGCATCTCTCACCTTCGGACCCATCGTCACGTAGTGCGCGGGGAGCGTGTTCGGGCTTGTAGATTGAAGCGCTTGTAGAGGCGCGTGGTGCTTTCTTTTGTGCCGCGCTTACCGGTCATTCCGGCTCCAACTTGACTTCAGCCCGGATTGGCCGCGCAAATGGGTGGGCTTTGGCACTTTTCCATGGTTGGTAAACCGGCATAGCTGCTTATTTCGCTAGTCGCACGTTGCACAATATTGTTAATGACTTAATGACTGGGATAACAACGCTAAAAATATCTTCGAAATGTTACCGGACTTTCAGGAAACGCCAGAAGACTTACAAAGGATTCGGACTCAGTCCCGCCAAGAGCCGTCGTTTACGCGCAGTCTTCAGGAAGGGGTCAAGAAGGTCATTATGGGTGCTGTCAAAAGTGCCCGCGATGAAGTAGGTCGAATCTCTAGGGTGCGTGGTCTTAACCTCGCACCATGCCATCAAGTATTACTTTATCTATATCCATCGGGGTGAGCTGATGACTGCTCGCCCTTCCCGATAAACAATTGGGCTGGTACATTGGTTTTCGATGCCCTTGATGCTTCAATTTCAATAAAAAAAGGCCAAATCGAATTATGTTCTCTCCAAATAGACTCGAGTTTCATTACGATCAGGTAATACGTCCAGATTTATTGCTAAAAATTAATTACGAAAACATAATGGAAGTTCCCAGATTGTGTAAAATAATAGTAGTTCCAAAGGCACCCTCAAGTTTCATAAAGAATGTTAAATTAGCCATGGAAATTGTTTGTGGTCAAAAATTCATACAGACACGAAGTAGAGGTTCGACAGGAAAGTCGTTTCGATTCAATAAATTCGTATTAAATCAGGAGTCCAAGAGAGACACAGGATATGTCACTTACCTAGCACGAAGCACTCTACGAGGGCATATCATGTATAATTTCTTGGAAAAACTTGTTACGATAATATCTTTTTACGATTATCCAGTCAAAATACGAAAAAACTCCATTCAATTATCAATGGCAACGTCGTTGTTACGATTATTTCCCGAAATACAGGATCATTTCGAGATTTTCGAGCATATTCGAGGGTTTGATGTAACTATTGTCACTTCAGCCAACACACAAGATGAGACTGTAATTTTGTGGAGTGGCTTTTTGCAAAAAGAGGTTTAGTCATATGTCAAATCAAATTATGCGAGATCACAAACGTAGATTGCTTGTGGCTAAATATGAATTGAAACGAATGTATTATAAAGCCATTTGTCAAGATAGAAATCTTCCTAATAAGATAGTGCGACCTGTTCACAGGTCAAGACGTTAAGTCACGCCTGTGCGCTCTATTCCGCATTCATCCGCACTCGGATGGCGGAGCGAGTGAACTGAGTTTCCATGAAGGTGAAAGTCCTTCTCCCTTGAGAACAGGGTAACAGCGTACCCACATGCGTTTGGAGTGGCATCCAAAGGTGTGAAGCTGGGTAGAAAAGGGATGAAGAACCCGGAAATTTTAAAGCCTTTTCCGCAGTCTTCGCCCCCCCGGGGATAAGCGGGTTTCGCCCCCTAGGAAGTGGGGAACGAATAATCTCTAGCAAGGGCGTGACAAATACCCTTTGTTGGGTATTGTCTGGGTGAATACTACAGGGTGGTTATTCTACCCACGAAGGCTAATTACTGAACCGTAGCATCTGAAGCGTCGTAATAGGAAAGCGGGGTGGTATTGCTTCCTACTCTTTAGGAGACCCCCCGCCGCGTCCGGAATATCAGACAGAGGCCAAGGGAAAGGAATTTTCTGCCCTTTCCCGTTCTTTTAGTGCGCCTCCGGCGTAGAGCGGGAGCCTTACGGCCCAATCCAAAAGGATGAATGGAATCTCGGAACTGTGTAATCCTGCGCACCTCTGAGCTTAAACTCAGGCGGGCTAACTTCATGGTGTGTAGGATTGGGATAGGGCAAAAAGCTAAAAAAAAAGATTTTTTACCCGGTTGTTACGATCGGGATATGCTAAAGTGTCCATGCATCCGAAAGGATGAAGGAGCAGTCAACATATATGCTTCAAAATCGAGGATGAGAGACACAACGTGTCTTTAAGTTGTAATAATTTCTCAATCTGGGTGCAAGGAGCCGTATGATGGGAGACTATCACGTACGGTTTTGAATCAGGGGCGTCAGAGGAAATTCCACGTCTACTGTAACCGTTATGAATATTTTTTTAAGTTGTCTAAGTTGCCAAGAAATAGTTCCAAAACACGAGTAAGAAACCGGTGTATTTTCACAGGGCGCCCTCGTTCCGTATATAAGTTATTTCGCATTTCTCGTATAGTTTTTCGTGAATTAGCTTCTAAAGGTTCTTTAATAGGCATAAACAAATCGTGTTGGTAGCCAATAGAACAAGGGGGGTTAGCTCTTCGAGTACCCATAGGTCTTTCACTGCCTCCCAACCTGCCAAGTATACGAGGCGCTCAGAGGATGAAATACGTTTTTTCCCTCGGTTATGATTCGAACATTTGGTTACTACACGCTAAACTTTCTCCACAGAGAATCTAATAGCTGAATTAGGAATAGAGCGAAAAACAAATATTTTTCCGAACCCTGCGGCCGCCAAAGGCACGAGACTAGAAGGAGAGGTGCTACGCACGGCCCGTCGGCGGGCACGAGACCCAATAGGTGGGAGTGTCCGAAGTCTTCTAGAAATGGCTGAGAAAGAAGGCGAGAGTGCCCGAAGGGCCCGCGACTGTCCGACAAAAAAATCTTTTTTCGGGCACGAGACTATAAGGAGGGGTGAAACCACCAATTTAGATATATGTCTCTTAATAAAGAATAAATCAAACGCCCCGCGAGGCGCGAAGTGCTGTTCGAAAAAATCGAAAAAAAATATTTATTTTATGCATACATTAAGTAATCCTTTATCTAGTATAAAAAATGCGCAAAAAGCTCAAAAGCGTGTTCTTTATTTTTCCTCTTTCAAAAAAATAAGCGAGAGAAAAAAACGCTTTGTCTGCTCTGCTTGTAAAATTACGCCTCGTGTTTTCGTTTCGCGTCTTTGTTGGGATTTTTGCAGAATTCTGTACAATGAGGGTTATATCCACGGATTCTCTCAGGAAGCAGACGGAAGCTTGAGAATAGTCTTGAAGTATCATTTTTCTGGAATAGGTGTAATAAAAAAAATGGAAACAATATCTAAACCAGGTTTTCGGATTTATTCATCAAAAAATCGTTTATCAAAAAAAAGGGAAGGACTTGGTATAACCATCTTATCCACTTCAAGGGGAAATTTGATATGTGATCGTGAAGCACAAAAAACCAATTTTGGTGGCGGTGAGATTCTATGCCAAGTTTAAAAAAAAAATCAAGTAAAGTTTATGGAAGCCAAATTCTTTTGTTTTTTGGAAATAATTGGAGTTGGATATAAAGCCAGTACTAACGCACAAGGCTCTATTTTATATTTGAAATTAGGATTTAGTCATGAGATTCGACTTCAAGTTACACCTTCAGTTCGCGTTTTTTGCTTAAAGCCTAATCTTATTTGTTGTACTGGAATGGATCATCAAAAAGTCACTCAATTTGCTGCCATTGTCAAAAGTTGTAAACCTCCCGAAGTTTATAAAGGGAGGGGTATACAATATCGGAACGAAATTATACATAAAAAACAAGGGAAAAAAAAATAAATCATGTCATATATTTTAGGAACCAATCTAAATTCCAATAAACAGGTGAAAATTGCCTTAACTCGAATCTTTGGAATTGGGCCTAAAAAGGCAATTCAAGTTTGTGATCGATTAGGCCTCAGCGATAAAATTAAGGTTAATAAGTTAACTAAGTATCAATTTGACCAAATTCTAGAAATAATAAGTCAAAATTATTTAGTCGATTCGGAATTGGAGAGAGTCATTCAGAGAGACATCAAACGATTAATTAGTATTGGTTGTTATCGCGGGTTTCGCCATAATGCAGGATTGCCCTTACGCGGCCAACGGACTCATACTAATGCTAAGACTTCTCGCAAATTGAGATACATTTCGATCAGAAGTTGAGAAAAGTTTTTTTCGTTTTTTTCCAGTTCGTACAAAATATCTTTGTAATTAGTGAACGGATTGGATGGATCATAAAAAAACGGAATCGATGGTATCGAGCAACACCAAAAACATTCAATAAACACTCATGCAAGAAAAGCACGGTATTACTAATATGCAAAAAAAACACTGTATTACTTATATTCAATCAACTTTTGGTAATACAATTATTACTTTAACGGATTATGACGGAAATACAAAAACTTGGTCCTCCTCGGGTTCAGTGGGGTTTAAGGGATCTCGTCGCTCAACCAATTATGCTGCTCAAGCAACTGCAGAAAATGCCGCGCGAGCTGCCATTCAACTTGGATTTAAGTTTGTTGAAGTGAGAATCAAAGGATTGGGTTATGGAAAGGAATCTTCGCTACGTGGTTTAAAACTAGGAGGTCTTATTATTACCAAAATTCGCGATGTAACCCCAACGCCACATAATGGATGCCGACCCCCTAAAAAACGTCGTGTTTAAATATCATCATAAAGTGCTATGTCATCATAAAATGGTAAATTGAGGTTCAAGAGTAGAAAAAATTTTTTTAGGGAGGGAGACTACTTCTTTGGCTTCACAGGGCTTAACCCTTCCTTCGTAAAGGCGAAGAAGGAAATCTACAAGCCATGTCTGGCCTTCGGCCCTTCGGACCCACAAAGTGCGTAGCACCTCTCCCTATAGTATCGCGCCCTTGGGCCCATAGGGTTCGGGCTTTAGCCGATACCGCAGCGCCTTCAGCCGGGCCGGGGAAGGGTCGAAAACAAAGAAAAATTTATATATATTTTTTTTCTTTCGTTCTATGCCCTATGGGCCTGCGGCTTACGGCTGCACGGTTATCTCAGGCTCTCGAAAATGAGAGAGCTTGGGTCGTTTTCGTTCGCGGACTGAACGAGTCTCGTCGACTTCAGTCCTATTCAACCATCCGGTTTCAAGTCGAAAGACGGGAAGGCTGGGCGCAGCACAAAAAAATAATTTTGTTCTCCCCCTAGCAATTACTATGCCCCAAAGGCCTCATGAAACTGATTATGAGGGCGCTGCTTAGTCCGAAGGCCCCTATAAGCAAACGAATTAGGTGACAGAAGTACTGAAAAAAGAAAAAGAATAAAAATGAGCTTTAGTCAATTATTTCCCAAATATAATTCTAGTTTTAATCCATTACGTGGGAGCGCTATACAATGTTCAGTGATACAATTACAACAAAACAAGGTCTTGGTGGATACAGGACTGAAAACTCCAATAATTTGTTTCCAACATGAACTGAAAAGAGTGCCAATCACCAAGCAAGCAAAGTTTAATTTTGGAATTGAAGATGTAGAAGTGTTTGGTGAACCAAAGATGCTTTTGCCGAAACCATTAGAAATAAGATGTAAAGGAAAACTAGTTTGGATTGAACTCACCAAGATTTGGCGAAGTGACCAAAATTTGGTCAAAGGATTTATTTTGAATTCAGTGAAAGGAGGTTATGCTGTAGCAATCGCAGGTTATATAGCTTTTCTCCCCAAGAGTCTTCTCAGAAGTAGAAAAGTATTTTATAGTCAATGGAGAATATTCTCCATTTTGAACATGAAACCAGAAATAAGTAATATCGTGGTAAAAGAGATTGGTGATGGCAAAATAGATTATTTCTCGCCGACAAGATCGCATCAGGAACGAACAAAGCATTTAGGCGCGAAGCTAAAACACCGGCGAGACGTGGAAAGGAACACCAACGTCAAGAAAAAAAATCTTTTTTCCGAGAAAGTTCCTACGACCAAAAGGACCAAACGGAGCTTCGAGCATTTAGGTCCAAAGCCTCTCGCCTATACCGAGAAAAAACGTGAAACTACTAAACAATCCACCAAAAATAACGTATTTCGACTCAAAGACCAAGGCCGGGGCAAATAATTAGTTTTTGTTGGTGTGTTAACGCGGTTAAAAACTAGATTCGAAGAAGGGATGTCACGCAAATAATCCATTAGTGCGACTACAAGCGATGTCTCATCGCCCCAAGCCTCAGGTAATGCGGGGGGGTATGCCCACATGTATACTCAGGACCTCAGTAATGAAAAGGGGAGGCTGCCTGCGGCCCTTTAGCTAATCACTGAAAAATTATTTTCTTTGCGTTTTCGGCCGGAATTTCCGGCCCATGACGGAGGACCTCCCTTAGGTTTCGGGCGGGTCCTTTGCGAAGCGAATAAAAGCTCTGCTTTTTTGTTCTGGCCTGATACAGGCATGATTCCCCTGTGTCCTTCGGACCCAGACTACGCGCATGGCCTCGGATAAGAAAATAATTCTCTCCCAGAACGACTCAGAGCGCAGATAAAGTATATATTTTATTTGGCTGGGCGAAGCGCGATTCAATAAGTATTGGAATCGGTAAAAAAAAAAGTTAAAAAAATGCCTCAACTAGATCAATTTACGTATTTGACACAATTCGTTTGGTTATGCGTGTTTTATATGACTTTTTATGTATTATTATATAATGATGGATTACCCAAAATAAGTCGAATTATCAAACTAAGAAAACGACTGGTATCGCAGGAAGAAGTAGGCGCGAAGCAGAGCAATGACCGTGTAGAACAGGATGTGGTTTTCAAAGAATGTTTTCAAGCCAGTGCAAACTATCTGTACTCAAGTGTATCCGGAGCATCCAAGTGGTGTAAAGGAATGGTCCAACTCGCAAATGCTAATAAATTGCAAGGAATGAATAAAGATTATGTATGTTCTTTGGGAGAGATTAGTGTATCACAAGTGATCAAAAAGAACGCACTTTCAACCTTGAGTCCTTCTACTTATCAAACAACTTCTCTAGCTTCACGTCAAACCACCGCTCTTAACAAAATCTATGTTTTACGCGGACAAAAGAGAACTCTGGCGAAGATAAAGAACGGACCAAGAAAAAAAAAAATTTCATGAGATGTAACGAAGGAGAAAGGAAAAAAAATGTTATGTAGAACTAACGTCCTACATCTTCGGCCTCAACTAGATCAATTTACGTATTTGACACAATTCATTCGGTTATGTTTGGTTCATATTACTCCCCATTTCGTCTTATATTCAGTATTGGTTTTTACCAATACTGAATGGCCCTTTATCCTACTAAGAAAACGACTGGTACCGCAGGAAAAAGTAGGCGCGTAGCAGAGCAATGACTGTGTAGGGCAGAATGTGGTTCTCACGAGTGAGCCAAGTGGGGCCGGGAGTTGGAGAGCTCTAAATTTAGCGTACCTGACTTCCATTCGCTTCTTTCCTATTCTTGGTTCTTTCATCCGAGTCTTAAAAGATCAAGTGGATTTTTGGTATATTCCCACCGTGTGTATTTTGCTACACGTAATTTTTATTTTTTTTTTTTACAGTTACAAGAAAAGTATTTTTACTACGGCTCCCACACTCTGGCTCTAAGATTTTCCAAGACCTGTGATTTCGATGTATTTCCATGGAGGATCAATTATTCAAGGAGTACGTTTTGATGTCCTTAATTATAGGATTTAACTTGGGACAGCTGTTTGGTTCAGCTTTCAAAACTACGGAGGATTCCTTCGTGATGTTCTATTCCGGGGCTTGTTTGCGTTCGTCATAGTATATTTCAAGTTAAGGCACGTACCAAACGGACCGGCACCAGGTTCGAATTTATTGACCGATGCCCTGGAGGGCGAAGGCCTTCCACCCACATGGGGGGGTATTCTTCTTCTGGTGCTCGAAGGGTACCTCCTCCCGGCATTTGCTCTGCAAGAGCAAATAGCTGTTGAGCTACCGCCAAGACCTAACCATTATCCTAACAAATCAAATGTGCTGTTTGGTCACTTTCGTAGGACCAGCCGCCACTCCCATATCCCCACGCAAATAAACCTTATGGGGTTATATACCCACTGGGCACTACATTTAGTAGTAGCATCAAAAGGGTGGCCCGAGCGACTCGGGTATCGGTGGCTGACCGCATCAAGTCTCAACCTATAGAAGCCATAAAGACCGTGATGGGGACGACAGCCACGGCCGTGGGGAGCTACCTCAAAGTCGAGTTGGATAAAGCGAAGGCTGCTAACGGGGCAGCTCGTACCGCTAATGGCTTGGAGCGGCAGAAGCTTGAAATAAGCATTTGGAGCCAACAACGCGATTATCTTAATAGTAATGTAACACGCGCAGAACAGGAACTAAAGGATGCTATACGGCACGATGAGTCGCGCATAACAGGGGCGGCGGGGTGGTTTGGCTCTACAGTGAAATACAGGGCCAACAAATTGCAATCTGAGGCTGCTGTACAGTCACGTACCAAGGCCTTGGAAGATAATAAGAAAACTTTGGACGATGGCTGGCAAACCTGCCACATGTACCTGCTCCTGAAGTTACTTCAGGCGTCCCACAGCCTTCAAACGCACCGACCCCCTCCGGCGCCGCCTCTACCGCAACGTCCCGCCGCACCTGCTTCGGATACACTTCAGCTCTTTCCTAACTCGCTACCACCTCGCATTTAGCTAAAAAGTACGGGGTTCGTGATTTATTACCAAACGAAAAACCGGCTATGGGAGCAGCTTCATATTTGGCAAAAGGGAAAGATTGGTGCTGTTGGTTTCTGGAGAATCTCGCGTCTCTTTTTTAGGACTTGGGGCCTATTAAACCAGCAATAAGCTTATAGTTCTATTGGACACGTAGGTTATCTGTTCATTGGTTTCTCATGCGGAACCGTATAGATTTATTAATGACCATTAATGCTTTTGCCATAGTTTTAGTATTACGTCGAAACAGTTTCAAACTATGGTTACAGCATTTTCTTCGATTGCACCTAAAATATCTATTCTTGTTTATCCCTTGATTGGTTCCACCCATCAAGACTTTCAGAGAGGGTGGGAACGAAAGAAATAGATTTTGTCGCGAAACAGAAAGCTTTTATGCGCTTTGCTTATTCCACCGTAGATATCTATGCTATGCCCTGGAAGGGCTTTTGCCAGCAAGACCTAGGGGCCGTAGGGCAAGCACATACAATTGCTCAGACAATTTGGGCTATATCCGGGGCTTGAATGGTAAACAATACCAATTAATAAAAAAATTGGTCTACGCTAGCAATCACTGTCTTTTTTATTACTTTTTCCTCTCCATAAACCTCTCCCTTGTTTTTAGTTACTCATCAAACGGCATTTCGCCTATGTTTATGAGCTTGATGATTTCTCGGGGGACGCATCACAAAAAAATATTTTGTTTTTTCGAAGTATAAATCATTTAGGTTAACACGGGCCGGGCGCTTGCGTTTAGCGGAGACATTTATTCCATTAGCAAAGCCGCGCTGGGTGGAGCCTCCCGCTTTGGCCGAGCGCCCCGAAAGAAACGAATTTCGCGGCTCGAAAAAAAAGGTGAAAGCGATGAAAACTCATAGAGAAACCTTGGGGCATTGGCTTCTTCAAAGAATTACTGCTGCTTTTTTAATCCCTACCATTCTTATAGCAAATGTATCCACTCTGATTCTGCTAAATATCTTGTTATTCTGGCATATTCATGTGGGAATCGAAGAGATTTTGGCAGATTATGTTCACCATGAAGTAACACGAAATTGGATTTTGATTCTTCTCAGAGTATTCTGTTTAATAATTATCAAATATGTTTTTGTGTTTTTTGTTTTTTAAAAGAATTAAGAACCATCTGGGAGTTCAGATGGCGCCTTAAACCAAAGGTAGGCGCGGAGGAGGAGGGCCTAAGTCCCTCTCTTACCGTAGGGGAGCGGGTCCGAGACATGAGACTAACGGCCCAAAGGCCACGAGACTCTAGGGAGAGGGACTACGTACTCTCCCCCCTCCTTATAGTCTTCGTGCGCGTAAATGAGCCATTTCCGGCCTGCCTCATCGGCCCCTTGGCCCAACGGCGGCCCTTCGGGTACTCGACTATAGGGAGAGGCCCCGGGACTGTCAGACGGAAAAGGGAAAAAAAGGGCTTTGGGAATTATTTATTTATCGGGTTGCACGTCCGGTGATTACTCCGGGCCCGGCGCTTCCCCCGGAAAATAGGAAAGAAATATATTTTCCCGGAGCACTTCAACCGAGTTGGCTTTCAAAACAGAGACTATTATTACGGATCTAGTAAAATATTTAACATTTTCTATGATTCTTTTTCTTTTAGGTATTTGGGGAATTTTCTTAAATAGAAAAAATATTCTTATTATGTCAATGCGTGCGCCGCGTAGAGTAGAGTGTGCTCGTACGAAACGTACCATGAATATGTTCATCATGTAAAGCATCCCGCTATCCTTTAGGGGAAATCCCAAGGGGTATTGTAGCATGCTGGGAAAAGGGGAGCGAAACCGAAAAAACAATTTTTTTGCCCCGAGCTATTAGGTGCTATGGATTCGTTCCCAAGTTAGCTGAAGGGTGTAACCTCAGTCTGGTAACGACGACCCGACGATCGTGACTATATGCCGCCAGCAGTAAGAGCGGCCTTCTTACAGCCACCGCCTCTGGCATTGGGGTTAGTTGAAAGAGTGGAAACATACTGCGGGACAGCTACCACAAAATGTGGGTAATGACTCGAATCCTAAAGAACCTATTTTGACACACAAACACGAAACGTGGGAATGCCTAAGGCCGGTGACGGCTAATCTACTTAGGGGGTGACACGCCCCCCCGTCGGCGAGAGGCATCGGATGTTCCGTAGTAGCGATTATCGCGAAGGGATCAAGAGAGAGATCACTTACCGGGGACGACTGGCTCGGATGAGTTGTATCGCCCGTTGTGGGGAAGGCTCGGCCCGAACTAACCGGGACTCGGGGACGGAAGAGAAGAGATAACCCTGAAATCGTCAAGCCGAGGGGCTATAGGCACGTAGTGCGCGGGGAGCGTGTTCGGATATCGTGCGCGGAAATTGTAAAGTCCTTCGGAACCTTCGGCGCTTCTTTCATAAAGCCAAAGAAGTCTCCGTCGGACCCAAGGGGGACTCGACCAGCGGGAGAGGCCCGGGGACTTTTTATGTAATTTTCTGCCCGTAGAGCGGATACTTAAGGGTCTTCGGTCCGAAGGACCTAAAGGTCGGAAATAGCTTGTAGATTCCCGCACCCTAACGGGGAGAACTCAAGCCCACAGGCTAATGGATTTTTGAAAGGAAGAGTTGTGAAAGACACTTGAAAAAGTCGATCCAGCCACCCCAGCGACTATCTAGTCATGGTCATTTAACTACGGACTCCGTAAGAACATTGTGGGGGCCCCCGGGTCGGGTCCGAAGGAGACTCTTTTGGCTTTACGGGCCCTCTCCCTATAGTCGAGTGCCACGCATCTCTCCCCTCTTCCTATGGCCCTTCTTTCGTAAAGGCAGAGAAGTTTGCGGAAATGGCTTATTTCCGCGCACGAGTGCCATAGGGAGAGGTGCATAGCACTTTTTTGTGGGTCCGAAGGACGCTTAACCTATCGGGCGAGCACTATGTGCCTATCGGGTCTCGCGTCCCTCGGACCTGCCGGGAGAGGGCGCAACTACCGATAGAGGATTTGTTTTTTCGTCTCGGAGAGCCGTATGCGAGGAAATCTTGCACGTACGGTTCGGAGGGGGGCCACCCAAGCATAAAAAATATTTTCTTCCCTTACGCAACCCCTCCTCTGGTCTTCGCACGTAGTGCCTCTCCCTATGGGTCCGGAGGTGCGTAAGCACTTTCAGACGGGAGACTGACTTCTTCGGCTTTACGAAAGAAGCGCCGAAGGCCGGAAATGGCTCGACGATTTCCGCGCACGAAGACTAGAAGGAGAGAGCCGAGTGCCCGCAGGCTCGTAGTGCTCGACAAAAGGGAGAAGGTCTCTGCTATCGGGCGGCGGGTGGCCCACCCCCTACCAATTGAGTTAATGTTACTTGCTGTCAATTTGAACTTTTTGGTATTTTCTGTTTATTTGGATGATATGATGGGTCAATTATTTGCTTTATTTGTTTTAACGGTGGCTGCTGCGGAATCCGCTATTGGGTTAGCCATTCCGGTTATTACTTTTCGAATTCGCGGTACTATTGCAGTGGAATTTAGGGCGACCGTTCGCGTCGCTTACAGTCATTGTTTGGCCATATGGAGAAGAATTGCTATTCTGTGCTCACCATATAGCAAACCACGCGAGACCCTATTCCGCGTGCCGGGCATAGAGCTTACCTAAACCCCGTGTAAACGGGTGGGAACCGCAGCATGCTCTAAAAGCGTAGTTGAGGGGGATAGAAGGGAAGGTTGAACCCTTAGACTACTAAGTCAGCTCGCTATTGTACGAGATGAGAACCAGCTGTGACAAATCGAAGTCTCTTTCGGTTAAACTGGACCCGCGGTGAACCGTGTGAATGTGGTGACGCGCACGAATACACGCTGTCAAGCTCTCAGTCTGCCGTTGATAAATTACGGTAAGACCAGAATGGTAACTTCCGGCCTGCAGACATTGCAGAGCCTAAAGGAGGGAGCAGATTACCCAAACTACTGGGGACAAGAGACTAAACGACATCTCGATGCGAAACGGCCTTGTACGAACAACCGGCCAAGAACTGTAGGCAACACCGGTGAAGTCCACTTCAGTCATCTGGACGAAGGTGGACGTCAGAGAGCCCGTAGTACTCGCCTACCCGAAGGGTGGAAAAAATCAAAAAAATATTTTTTCTTTCGCTAATCGGCACAAGGGAAGGGGCTTAAGCGTCTGCTATATCTTAGCAGATCGGATTCAACCAAGTCCTCCTTTAAGTAAGGCTCCCAAGGATCCCGCCGGACGGGTCAATACACGGAAAAATAATATTTGGGCTGACGCGGATCTTTGGATTTTTAGATTTTGGAAAAAAAATACGCTACGCGCCTCCAAGAGGTTTCGGAAATGCACCATGTTCGGGGGGTCTCAAGGGCGGGCTCATATAAGAGAATGCTTGGTTTTATTCCCTCCCACTAGAATCGCGCATGATCGCTATAGTGAGAAAGCAAGTTACTTCATGTTACTCACGCCACTTGTAGGCCCACATAGGTCACTGGAAAAACAAGCCAAGACCTTGCGACAGAAGCAAATCCAAAGGAAGGTTGAATCGGAGAGCCGTATGATGGGCGACCATCTCGTACGGTTCGGAGAGGGCTCGAGTACCAATGCATTCAATATGTGTCTGGAAAAGAACAAATATATATATATATATATATATATTTATCCACTCTATTCAATTGCATGAAGGGTTAAGCACAAAAACATGTGCTTCGCCTCTATTTTTCAAATACGAAGTATACTTGGGAGAGGCAGGATTCGAACCTACGTAGAAACCCTTCAGCGGATTTACAGTCTGTCGCTTTTAACCACTCGGCCACTCTCCCTATGAGAAGTAAGCTTCTATTTTCCGGTGCCACGGGACTCTGGTGAAAAATAGGTCAATCCACGCGTGTAGCGTTGTTCCTATAGACTAATCGAACAAGTAGAAGGATGTACCGTTGGTATATATTATTCATTGCGCACTTTACGCATTCTACAGGATTTGAACCTGTGACCATCAACTTCGAAGGTTGTTGCTCTATCCAACTGAGCTAAGGATGCGGTACATTACTAGCCACTTCGCAGAAAAAGAGTGAACTCCAGAGAAGAAAGAAGCTTGCTTCTTTCTTCTCTCCCGCTTTATTCGCATCGCGAATGAAGGCTGAAAAAGAAAGGGTCAATGGAGTGAAACGAACGAAAAAATATTTTTTTTTGCTTCGCGTTTTCCTGGTTTTGATCAGGTTCAACACACGACGAAATATAATGAATTTTGTATTAAAAACTATTTTGGAGGAAGTTCGAATTCGTGTTTTTTGGATATTGATTTGCTCTAGTTTTACATGGTTTACGTGTTATTGGTTCCCAGAAGAGTTCATTTTTTTATTAGCTAAACCCTTTCCTACTTTGCCTTATTCAGACTCATCTTTCATTTGTACACAATTAACGGAGGCCTTGAGCACATATGTTACTACGTCTTTAATATCATGCTTTTACTTTTTATTTCCTTTTTTAAGTTATCAAATTTGGTGTTTTTTGATGCCCAGTTGCTATGAAGAACAGAGACAAAAATACAATAAATTGTTTTACTTAAGTGGTTTTTGCTCCTTTCTGTTTTTTCTCGTGACTTTTGTTTGGGTAGTTCCCAACGTTTGGCACTTTTTATACGAATTAAGTACAACATCAACTAATTTACTTATAATAAAGTCACAACCTAAGATTTTTGACTATATTATGTTAACCGTTCGTATCTCATTTATTCCATCAATATGCTCTCAAGTACCTGTACTTGTGATCTGTTCGCTGGAATCGAGAGGAGTGAAAACCCTTATAAAAAATCGTCGTTTTTTTATGGTTTTTTCGCTTTCCGTAGCAGCTTTTTTTACACCTCCGGATATCTGGTGTCAAATTGTCGCTTGTTTACCTATTTATTTTATAATAGAGTTGACCATTTCTTACGCATCGATTATACGAGTTTATAAGAGGCAACTAGCCCTTTAACCAACACTAAGCCATGGCCAAATTTCGCTCGCTATTACGCGCCAAGCTTTAACCATTTCTCCTTTTGTCCGGCCAATTTGTTTTGTCTCCGGGTTATGCAGGGGGAAGCGCGGAAGCCCCACAGCGTCTGTTCGCGCTTCGCGCTCACCCCCCCCCCTAGATGGTTTATCGTTTATACGTACCTGGCCAAGCGCAGCGAGGCAATGCGAATCCATCAAGCAACAGAAAAACCCACGTGTTTTGCGTGCCTGCAGGGCCACCGGAAAAAAATTGATCTTGCCCTTGCACTCGCGTATTCGGCTTTTTCGCTTGCGCCCCGCGCATGTAGTGCTTATGGGTCCTCTCCAATGGAGACTTCTTCGGCTTTACGGAAGAAGTCTCCATTGGAGAGGACCCGAGATAAAAATTTTTTTGGTTTTTGACTCAACATCTTTCCCGGTTGGCAGGCCCTCTCACGTTGGTCGAGCACTAGGGGCCCTTATATTGAAACCGGGGCTGGAGTAGTTCATAAAAGAACCAGAATATACCCAATGAATTTGATATGGATATTTCCAATTGCTTTTTGTGATGCTGCGGAACCTTGGCAATTAGGTTTTCAAGACCCTGCCACTCCTATGATGCAAGGAAGTGCGACATGATGACATTGAGAGCAATATGGGGGGGGATTCCCCATCTGGCAACGGTTTCTGCCGGACCCTACTCAAGCATGCCTTGACTCGAAAGACTGGGTTTGAAGCCTTGGGGGTAGGGTTAGCTGATAGAGGCAGTGTAAGCGAATGTATATAAACCTCGTCAATCGTAAGGCTCGACGTGAACGGATTAGCCCCTTTCCTTTGGGCATATCGAAACCGCAAGTTCACCGGGGTAAAGTACAGTCGGAAAAATCAGCAAAGGTTAGGTGCTATTAATGTAACATGGTAAGCCCAGATTTATCCACTCCCTATGGAGGTGCACCCGTAAGGGCACATAACGAGATGTGGGTAGAGGAAGCCCCACGAAGCAAAAAAGGTGGCTGACTTGGGGCGGCATTCAGCACAATGAGATCGAAGCAAGTCTGGGGGCAGCTCGGCGCAAGCAGACTGACGAAGAAACGAGCACGAAAAAACGAACGAAACAGTCAACGATTGCCAAGAACCGATGGTGGTGGCATGGAAGTTTGGAGACCTTAAAAAGGCCTACAACTCCAACGCGGATTAGTCACTAGTCCCAGCTATCAGGCCCGAACACGCTCCCTATGGGCGCGCACTACGTGCCTGGCAGTAATCATGGTGCCCGGGTGTAGATGGTTAAAATTGGGCAACAAGGGAGACTGGAACGGCCTACGCATCAATATTCCCGGCAACCCCGAGTGAGAAGCGCCGCTCGATACAATATACCGTAATGACCGGTGTGTAGTCTTTTTTTGGGGGGTCGCAATGGGAACGGGTGCATCTGCACCACATGAAAGTAGGCGGCTTCTACCCGTGACACAAAATTTGCAAATGAATCTAGAATGCCCTCTCTCTTTGGTCGAGTGTTTGAAGGACACTCTTCGCCGAAATGGCTGAGAAAAGAGGGTCTTCGCACGTAGTGCCTCTCCTTCTAGTCTTCGTGCACGGAAATCGTCAAGCCATTTCCGGTGCGTAGGCCTGTGAAGAAATTTTGAGAACGAAATGGGGAGCTGTATGAGGGTAAACTTTCACGTACAGTTCTTAGGGGGGAAAGCCCGTAAGGGCCTACCTATCCAAACTAATTGACTTACATCATGATATTTTTTTCTTCTTAATCGTTATTTTGATCTTCGTATTATGGATGTTGGTTCGCGCTTTATGGCATTTTCACTATAAAAGAAATCCAATTCCAGAAAGGATTGTTCATGGAACTACTATAGAAATTATTTGGAGGGCGACCGTTAGGTCACCCATAGTTATGTCAATGGGGCTCAACACATGGGCTCTAAACCGCGCGAGCCTATCCTCCGCGCGCCAGGTATACGACTCATCCTTGCCACGTAAGTGGTGGGAGACCGAAGCATGTCGTAAAAGCGGGATTGAGGGGTCCTTGTCGTTCGCAGCTGTACTGTGGAAAGCCCAAGATCATCTTGCTAACCTGCCATCGCTATTCGAGATGAGGAGCTGCTCTGGCGAATCTAAGTTCCTTTCGGTCGAATTGAACCTGATGCTATCCGGATCCAAACCGGTGACACGCACGAGCGCACGCATTCAAGCTCTCAGCCTGGCAATGGTCCAAAGTGTACAGGCCGGAGATAGTGCGGTGCCTACACCCCGCATGAGAGCAGATTACCTACATCACTGGGGACAGGGAACTAAAAGACATCTCGTGGCGACACGGCCTATCGGTGATACCGGTGAGATCCCAGCGTGGTCACACGTCTTGGGAAGTCAGAGGATCCATATGACCTGCCTACTGTTAACGCAGCCTCGTAAGAGGAAAGCGCTTTGCGAACACAAAGCAACGGGAAAGGGATCTAAGCATCTGCCATACCTTTGCAGATTTTACTCGATATCGTCTACGGACTCAGCCCCCTGGGATCCCAAGGTGGATGTGTCCGACTATGTGCGGAATGGGGCTGACGCCCTCGTGGACCTTTGGATCTCGTCTTTTCGAAGGCGTGACTGGATATACCATGATCTAAGCAATTACCTAAAGAGTATGGACATATGGAGCATAGCCTACCAGAAACTGAGACCAAATCCAGAGTCAATGAGCCCTGGGACTGACGGCCCGACCATCGATGGCACGTCTTTTCGTAAGCTTCAAGCGCTGAGAGATGCAGTCCTGGACAGCGAAAGCCCATACGAATGGGGAGGCGCAAAAAGAATTTCCAAGCCGGGTAAGCGCGAGAAAATATCATTTGGAATTCCCTGCTTCCAAGACCGTATCGTGCAAGGGGTGCTGAGAATGCTTCTAGAGCCTATCTATGAATCAATATTCTCTCGGAGATCCCACGGCTGGCGATCGGGGCGTAGCGCGCACACGGCCTTACGAACCCTACGCAGCGACTTCAAAGGAACTAATTGGATTGTACCAGGCAACATTAAAAAATTATTCGACACCGTGAACCATGGCGTCCTCTGCCACATCATGAGACGTAAGATCCGAGACAAAAAACTGCTAAAACTCATTAGTGGCGGATTGGAAGCGAAGATGCACATGCCCTATGGGAACATTGAGGAGTCGAACTTGCTAACCCCGGAAGGCAGAATACTGAGTCCAATACTGTCCAATATATATCTACACGGGTTCGACATATGGATAGAAGAGCGCATCCAGCAATACAACCTAGGAAGGAGGGATAATCGTAGCTGGGTGCTGCTTCGGAACCAGGGAAAGATGCGTAAAGCGCGCCCCCGCAGTGACCCATTCGACCCATTGTATCGAAGAATGGAGTACAGACGATACGGAGATGACTTCCTCATAGCTATCCGTGGTGCCCTGTCCGATGCTAAAGTCATTCGTCAGGAATGCGAAACCTTCCTGGGAGAGAAACTGAAATTGCTACTGAACATGGAAAAGACCCATATAAAACATATATCCGTGGGAATTCCTTTCTTGGGGCACCGTATCGGACGCCGAGTAGTACGCACGAAACAAAGATACCAGACCCAAGAGGGTTGGCGATGGGGGAGAAAAAATAAAGTTATCCTCACCATGGACGCAGACATGAACCAGTTGAAGCTGCGATTGCAACAGCAGGCTTACCTTGCTGGGAATGGGGATCCTTTACCAAACTTCGGCTTGATGAGGTTACCTCGAAGCGAAGCAAACCGACGAATGAATTCAATTTTGCGCGGATACGCCAATTGGTATCAGTTTGCCGGAAACAAACGCCGGGCCATCGCCTATTTGGCTTACGTCCTGCGTTCTTCCCTGGCCAAGATGTTTGCAGCGAAATTTAAACTGCACTCCCTGAGGAAGGTATTCCAGATAGCAGGTAAGGATTTAGGTGGGGCGCTCGAAGCCCGATATCCAGTGAGAGTCACTGACTCACAAGTGGAAGCTTGGCAACGGTCTGTGAGTGGGAAAGGTACGCCTAGAGACATCCCTGGCTTTTGGGGAATCAGCCAACCGAACAGGGTCCGACGAGACTCCTCCGACACACGAAAAAGCGTTGATTGGCCTGAGCGATAAACCGGAGATATATTAACAAGAGCGCGCGAAATTTCAGAAGTACGTGTACAGTCGTGTAGTTCCGACTGACCCAATGACGCGCTACTCGTGTGGCGTTTTGCTCAAAGAGTGAAAAGAATCCCCATGTGGACGGTCTCCGGACAATGTAAAAATCATGTGCGGGGCCCGCCGGCCCTTCGCCCGAGCACGCTCCCCGCGCAATCCGTGCCTATGGGTCCGCAGACTTTTTCGCTTTTACGGGGCCCGGCCGAAGAAGTGCGCGGAAATTGTAAAGCTAAAGGGGTTCTACAAGCTAAAGAAGTATCCCTCGGACCCTTCCGGCCAAAAAAGCGCTACGCGCGTAGCGCCGCGCCTTCCTTCTAGGTGCCCACCGGGCAACTGGCAAACTGGGCCAGCCCCGCTATCTGAACCCGGAAAGTAATCCGAAGTAAGTCGAGTTAGTGAGCCGTAGCACGGTGACGTGCTCATACGGTTCGGAGAGCACTTGAGTAATCTTATAATGAGGTGAAATTTTTACTCTATCTATTTTTCCAAGTATTATTCTGATGTTTATTGCAATACCTTCGTTCGCCCTTCTTTATTCAATGGACGAGGTAGTAGATCCAGCTATTACTATCAAAGCTATTGGACATCAATGGTATTGGACCTATGAGTATTCAGACTATAACAGTTCTGATGAACAGTCACTAACTTTTGACAGTTATATGATTCCAGAGGATGATTTAGAATTGGGTCAATTACGTTTATTAGAAGTGGACAATCGGATGGTTGTACCAGCAAAAACTCATCTACGTATGATTATTACTTCCGCCGATGTACTTCATAGTTGGGCTGTACCTTCCTTAGGTGTAAAATGTGATGCTGTACCTGGTCGTTTGAATCAGACTTCCATTTTTATTAAACGAGAGGGTGTTTACTATGGTCAGTGCAGTGAACTTTGTGGAACTAATCATGCCTTTATGCCTATTGTCGTAGAGGCTGTTTCCTTGGATGATTATGTTTCTTGGGTATCCAATAAATTGGACTAGAAAGCAAACAAAATACCAATTATGTGTGTCCCATTCTTTTCCAAGCAACTCTGTTCAAAAACTTCCAAGCAACTTTTCGAATTTTTTATGAAGGTCGAACCTACTATTCCTTGGTTCTTCCCAAGGAACACTTGGGACTACCGAATTGACATACTCATTATTTGTTTCATTTTCACTTATAAAGACTTCATCATTAAAATGAGTGCTTCTTAACAAAATTTGTGGTTAATTCAACTTCTTATTGTTTCTTATGCTTTAGGTACGTCCTTCGTCGTTTGGCTATTGCTAAGGTCGGCGAGCATAAAAAACTTTATTTATACCGGAAAAGATTTTGTAATATCTTGTATAGGTAATTCCGGGGCAAAAGCCGTAGCGAGAGCTCTTATACCTATAGTGATTGCGGGAGTCGCTGAGGTTGTAGCGCAGGCGACCCAGACAGAATTGAATTATCACGCATGCAAACGATATACCAAAGCCTGTAACGACGCCGACCGGTGAACCCAATGTAAAAATTAAATACCCCGCGAGGAGGCCTGGGACCTCTAGCACGGGACGCAATTGAAGCTGTCCGTGATTTATATTCCAAAAACTAGATGACTTAAAATATTATGTCACTATTGGAAAAAAGCTTCCGTCTTCTATTTTGCTTTTCCGTGCGTTTGATCCCCTTCGACTTGCTTGACTGTTTCATCTCTCAAAACCTACGGGGTGTAACTAATCATGCTTTTATGCCTATTGTCGTAGAAGCTTTTTCTTCGGATGATTATGTTTCTTGGGTATCCAATAAATTAGACTAAAAAGCAAACAAAATACCAATTATGAGTGTCTCTCAAAAACATCCTTTTCATTTAGTAGATCCCAGCCCATGGCCTCTTTTGGGTTCACTCGGAGCCTTGGCAAGCACTATTGGTGGTGTTATGTACATGCACTCTTTCACGGGAGGCGGAACACTTCTTTGTTTAGGCTTGGGAATGATCTTATATACCATGGTGCGCCCGAAGATACATCGTACGACAAGAGGAGCTATCCACTCTTTTCTGTGCCGTTCAGGCTAGCTTATAAGCTAGGACACAGGCTCAACTTGCGGATGAGCCATAGTAACATGGCTTACTTGGAAGCAGCAAGTTTCAATCAGAGAACTGTGGGGCTGCCACCGCTAAGACGCTCTGAAAGAGCAGGAGGTAGGGCTAGGATAACTAACTTGATACGCAATGCTCGCGTCACATAGCTCCTCTTGTCTCAAGCAGAATATTACGGCAAGAGCACGGTAAGTAGGCCTCCTCGGAGGCCGAAACAGTCCACAATACATGGTGTGTGTACAGTACCTGAAAGACCGTGGGGCACTCCGACAAGGAACTAGCTGAGCGATCAGCTAATTGCGCAGGGGCCTAAACCCTTCTGGATCGTTGTCTCCCCAAAGACACAAAAATAAGTACTATGTTGAGTCGGGGAAATAACCCATCGGGTGATGGGGTTCGGAGGGCTCATAATAGCTTCGGAGTTGGCAGTCCAGCCTGGCGCGGTTAAGGAGCCTAGCTATCGATCGCACTGTTCTACCGTAGAGGTGTTGGATGTCGAGACATTGTCTCGTCTCAGCGGCACGGCCAATCAGCCCATAAAGTCGAATGGTCCGTCCGCGTTCGTATCTCCATTATTCGGAACAGAATCAAGCTTATTCTGGGAGTAATCCCAGCATTTAGTTATGAATCCATCCCAGGTAAGCCAGGAAATTTATGCTACAACGCCCTCGGATGGTCCCTCCCATAGAGATTTGAATCATAAGATTTAAAGTTCATAGTTATAAGTGGAGATCGGAGGTGAGAGCCGTTTGAGGTGAAAGCCTCTCGTACGGTTCGGAGGGCAGCTGTGTTGAAAGACCCGACTGACCCCTACTTTGTATGGTGGCGCGATGTTGTACGTGAATCCACCTACGAAGGACATCATACATTTGTGGTCCAATTAGGACTTCGCTATGGTATGATTCTTTTCATCGTTTCTGAAGTCATGTTTTTTTTAGCTTCCTTTCGGGCTTTTTCCCATTCTTCTTTGGCACCTACGGTTGAGATCGGAGCTATCTGGCCCCCAAAAGGTATTTCTGTTTTAGATCCTTGGGGAATTCCTTTTCTAAATACCCTTATTCTACTTTCATCTGGAGCTGCCGTAACTTGGGCTCATCATGCTATACTCGCAGGTTTAAAACAACAAGCAGTTTACGCTTTAATAGCTACCGTTTTCCTGGCTCTAGTCTTTACCGGGTTTCAAGGAATTGAATATATAGAGGCCCCCTTCACTATTTCCGATGGAATTTATGGTTCTACGTTTTTTTTAGCTACAGGGTTTCATGGTTGTGCGACTTGAAGGACATAAGACAATGCGTATAGCCCACCGGACTATATTGCCATCCCCGCCGACGGGATGCTCCTACCTCACCCTGCGCTCCTGGAAACGGAGAGGGCTCGAAGCGTGAGGGACAAAGTAAGAAGTTTATGATACAGCATACAACCCGCTAGGAGTGCCAAGGCTACTGATCAACGCAAGTGAACTGTGCAAGGACGTTTCGTAAAACCGCACCTACGACGAGTTTTCATTGAGTAGGGCCGGATGTGATTTGGGACACGGTGAATCGGTGCGTGCCCCGATCGGCAAATGATCACCGGAGTATAGCACGGGATCTGAAACCTTGCATTAGAGTCAAAATGTCAACAGGGTAACCCCAATGGGCTCCCCGGCGTCGGGAGGTTTGATCGTGAGATCGGATACCGTCCAATGGGCAGAAGACGATTCAAAAAGCCGAGCGAAGTCGGCCAAATCTATTTTTTTCAACCCCGGCCTCTCCTTTCTCAGCCATTTCGGCTCCCGGCGGATCGGGGGCGGCCTCCCTCCGGGGGGGCCCCTACCCTATCGGGCGCCACATCCCCCCCCAAGGTAGGAGGAGGCCCGGAGGGCTGGTTCTACGGGTCTGGAACAATCTACATTTCGCCTTTGGTGCTGACCTGAATCTTGGGTGACGAAACACTGAAAAAGCCACTCACCACGCGAAATTCGGGTGAATAACTGCAAGCAGTGCGCGTGTAAATATTGGCCAATCGCGCAGTTGCGGCATAAGCAACTCGCAGAGTTACAGAACACTTTAGTGATAGCATAGTGCATCAGGGGCGGCGCACCAACAGCCGTCAAGTCGCGGGCCCATCGGTTGGTTAACCGGGGCCTGAACTCTCCGTTGCTTGAGCCGCATGCGGGGAAACTCGCACGTGCGGTTCTTAGGGGGGGGAAGCTTGAAAGAGCCTACCTATCTCAATTTCATGTCATTATAGGTACTATTTTCTTAATAATATGTGGGATTCGTCAATATCTGGGTCATTTTACCCCGAAGCATCACTTTGGCTTTGAAGCAGCTGCTTTTTATTGGCATTTTGTCGATGTTGTATGGCTTTTTCTCCTTGTTTCTATATATTGGTGGGGCGGGAATTAGGGCGAAGCATATAGCTTCGCCCCCCCCCCTCTTTATGTCGGGGGGGAAAGCACGGGGCCGGGATATGGAACTGGACACGGCAAATGTCTCCGGCGGCAGATATACCAAAATTTATGGAGCGGCTGTGACCCTCTCTGGGACCGGCGGATATTGCCCAGGGTGCTCTGAATCCATTGGCCGAGTGGCCCCAGGACGAGCTGGTAGTAGGTATTGATGCTTGCGTGGGCGTTCACATAAACGCAGGATCCAGAGAAGGTCATGACGTTGAACGTCGTAGAGCGCTTTACCCGGCTTATGAGCGTTGGTGTACCCGTCGGACTAATTCCCTATAAGGTGCAAGACTCATCACCTAGAATCATACCTCAAGCCCCGAAAAATAGCTTGGATGCTATTAAGCAATCCGGGACACTAAGGAACTAGGCACCCGGTTATTAGAACTCGGTTACCGATTGATCCACGCCCCCCGGGCCTCCTGTTTTATGGATATTATGATTGGGCCACATCTATGTAAAAGTTATTCAGTCTGTAGACCGGGTACAATCTCGGATCTCATTATCAAACGGATGGAGCACGATAGATAGCTTTTTCGATAAATCAGCGGTGCGAGCTGCCGCTCACTCCGCGATGTTTGAGGGGAGGAGGAGGGATAGGGATCAAAATGAATGACTTCGAGTCTTTGCCTGACTTCCATGATAAGCTCGAAAAGGCTAAAGAAGTGGCGGAGTGTCTCACCGGACTTTGAGAAGGCTACCAAGGCCCTGCTTCTACAGTACCTTCAGTCTCACGAATTTTCTCTCATAACCGAAGCCACCATTCGGCTTAGGGGGAAGGTGCGCAGCACTCGACCAGAGGAAGAGCGCTTGTAGAAAGAAGGGTCGAGTTTCCGCCGAAGGACCGAGAGGTCGGAAATGGCTCGTAGATTTCCGCGCACTTCGCCGAAATGGCTGAGAAAAGAAGGCACGTAGTGTTTCTTTCGTCGCGCGCTCTAACGGTAAAGCGCTCTCCCTCTGGTCGAGTGCTACGCACCTTCCTTTCGTAAAGCGCTCCAATCGTAAAGCCCCAAGGAGTGCGGCCAGTTATCTGTTGAATATTACCTTCGTCTTACTCCTGGTGAGTTTATTACGTAATTTTATGGATAATCCAAGATGACCAATCTTTCGGTTATGCCATTACTACGTAATTTATTTCGGTCACAATAAATAAAAAAAAAGCCAACAAATATGAGAATTTATCTAATTGGTCTTGTCGCTAAGATACTTGGAATTATAATACCCCTGTTATTGGGCGTCGCGTTCTTAGTACTAGCAGAACGAAAAGTCATGGCGTCTATGCAAAGGAGAAAAGGACCGAACGTAGTCGGCATTTTGGGACTGTTGCAACCTTTAGCAGATGGTTTGAAGCTCATGATGAAAGAGCCAATTTTGCCTAGTAGCGCGAATATTTTTATTTTTCTAATGGCACCCGTTCTGACGTTTACACTGGCTTTGTGCGCTTGGGCTGTGATCCCTTTCGATTATGGTATGGTTTTTTCAGATCTAAATGTTGGGGTTTTGTATCTATTTGCGATATCTTCACTCGGAGTGTATGGAATTATTACGGCAGGCTGGGCAAGTAACTCCAAGTATGCTTTTTTGGGAGCATTACGATCTGCCGCTCAAATGGTTTCCTACGAAGTTTCCATAGGATTGCTTCTGATATCCGTCATACTATGCGCAGGTTCCTGCAATTTTAGCGAGATTGTCCTAGCGCAAACACGGATATGGTTTGTTTTTCCCTTGTTTCCTGTGTTTCTTATGTTTTTTATTTCTTGTTTAGCAGAAACTAATCGAGCTCCTTTTGATCTACCAGAGGCCGAGGCAGAACTCGTAGCGGGCTACAATGTAGAATATTCTTCCATGGGGTTTGCTCTTTTTTTTTTAGGGGAGTATGCTAATATGATCTTAATGAGTAGTCTCTGTACATTGCTTTTTCTAGGAGGTTGGCTGCCCATCCTGGATATTCCTATTTTCCAGGTAATTCCGGGCTCTATCTGGTTCAGTATAAAGGTTCTTTTCTTTCTGTTTGTATATGTATGGGTCCGCGCAGCATTTCCACGATATCGTTATGATCAATTAATGAGACTTGGCTGGAAAGTATTCTTGCCTTTATCATTAGCATGGGTAGTCTTTGTATCTGGTGTTCCAGTAGCCTTCGAATGGCTCCCTTAATTCGTTTAGCCATTTCGCGCCACACAAAAATATATATATATATATATTTGGGGCCGAAGGCGCAAAGCGGCGGCGGCGCAGAAAACGCAAAGCGAAAAAATCTATGGATTTTTCCTTCAGCTCTCTCCCGGCCCGGAGGGTAGCCCGAAACCGGGACACTCTTTGTTAGTAGGATCCTCAGAGATTTAATGTGAGGCTGCGCAATTTTATGTATAAAGATATTTCACCATAAACGAGTGAAACAAAAATCTAGTGATAGAAAGTGATGCCTAAGTTCGCAATTTACCAATAAAACTAACTTCGGCCGACGAAGATAGAGCCCCCCCCCTATTTGAAAAAGGGCTGCCCGGACAGCGCTTTGCGCTTTCTCGGACCTTTCAACAAAAAGCACGCTTGAGAGGCAAAAAAATATATATATTTTTTTGCTATATTCTCCGCCCACTTCCTTCGCGTTCGCGAAGCGCTGAAAGGACCTAATCTGTTGTGGGGGGGGGGGATAAGAGCAGACTGCTACAACTTAAGCTCCGATACGCTCCGCCCTCGTTGGACCCAGCCCGCGGCGGCGCCGTATGTCCTAAGATTATCGTAGAAGCTTTTTATTTGGATGATTATATCTTTCGGGTATTCAATGAATTAGACTAAGAAGCAAACAAGGAACCTATTATGCCACATATCCTTTCGAGATTTCGATTTAGCCCTTATTTTTTACTTTCTTTTATAGGTGCTACTCTCCCTCATCGTGTTACTATTGGACAAATAGCCCCAGTTGGTTTTTTATTTTCTTTTGTTATTACGCCCATGCCTGTCAAAAAATTAGAAGCCAGATTAAGTAATTCTCGGGATTCCTTCCTAATTAATTTGAATTGGGTAAAGGCTACTGCTGAGTTTTTCATACGCAATCCTACTTGGATTTTTCCAATTATTTGATGTTTGATTAGTGGTTTATATGCGCCTCTCACTACGGCTCGCACACTGTATGCAGGACGCGGGTAGAAAGTAGTCTCCTGCTGAAAGTAGCGAGTTGACTGAATCTGAGCGTAAACGCGCTCATTCTGAATCCGCTTTAGCTCCTGTCCAGGATGTACCACAACTCAACGGAGGGGGGGCGGCTACCCCTGGCTTATAAATGGCTCCTGGCTTAGACCGGGGGGTCGACGATAACAGGGTACGTACGAGGCCCAAATAGTTGAAATGGAAGTATTAGTTGGTCAGATTTGGTATCTATAGAGCGACTAACCAACGTGTTTAATACGACCCTACACGGCCTCGATTGTGATTTGGTTCGGGCTGCCATGCACTGCGAGCCCGTACTCGGAATGTACCTACTGCAGGAAGATCATTAGTCAGTCGCATGGACTGGTCTTGCTCTAGGGACCCAGGGGTTGGCAACGGGACAACACCAGCAAGCCCGAGACGCTTGGAAATGGCCCGAATTAATAGCGATAATCAGCCATTACAAAACCATCATGACGAGACTATGGCTCTAATAGCGGCCCGACGTGAGGAATATCTGGCAATGCTACAAAGACGGGCTGGGCCGACTAATGATGCTACTGTCCCTCCATGATTCCCTCTCCATATGAGGAAATCGGCGGGAATTCCGTTCAATTTTTGTTGCAAATTTTGGAGCATCCAGAGACCATCGATATCATGACAGCCTCCTATATTTTCTTAGATGAATTTTTGGTCACTTGTAATTTTTTACTTTTATTTGCTCCAAGTTCGCAAATTTTCGGATTGGTCTTTGTCGAAAGAATCCAGGTGATTGTGGCCAAATATAAAACACCCTGACTACAACGGGCACTGGATTGGTGGGCCTCGAAATAGGGATCATTTGTTTGAAAAATGATCACAGTTCTACTCCTATATTATGGGTTATCCCTAATCTCAAGCACCCCAAAATGGGTTTTAAGCACATATTTCATCGTGGGATAGCATGAATCTTTGAGGGACGCCATGAGAAGCAGGCCGTGTCAGCTCAATGGATCTCGTCAGCATCTCAAGCGGGATCGTTATTACGCTCCTGGAAGACACGCTGGCCCGACGTGCTTTTCGAAAAACATAGGCAAGAACAGTGCATTCCGGGCCGAGATGAAAAACTTAAATATAAAAATAGAGAGTGTTTATTTTGTTTGGTTGCGCCCGTAACCAGCCTTTAATCGCATTAGTATATTATAAACAGCGTGAACGAATCGTTCGAGAAAGCAAACTACGAGGCAAAAATACCAGAATTGAATTGAGTTTTCTATCGCGTAATGTGACTTCTGAAGATCCTAATTCTACTTATACCAAAGAAAAGATTTATGAACTAATAGCGGATTACCATGATGGCAGGAGCTCTTGTTTTTTTTATGGAACCACTTGGCTGATACTGCCAATTCCACAGAAATCCCGGTTGATCGAAAATCTGGAAAAGAGGTTTCAGCAATTTCGGCAAATTGGTGGCGCTGCTGGCTCATGGCTTTCGGAATAGAAAGCGGATATATAGAAAAAAGCTTGTCGATTTACGAAGATCCTATGAAAACATCAGGACCTTTGGATAGGATATTTTTTGAGGTGTCATCGATCGGAGATATTACCAAAAAACTAGGCCCGGAGCGGGGCTCTGAGACTAAAAAAACATGGCTCACTAATTGGAAATTGCTCATATTTATGGGAAGATTTCTAAAATATTAGTAATTTTGGGGAGGAAAACTCGACAAAAAACGGGATTGGGGTGTTGGCTTTTTACCTAATTCAGTGAAGTAGACTATGCATTCTGTTTTTTCATGATTCTTACTGCTCCGTTCGATTCTTTTGTAATGGCCCTGTCGGCCCGAGGCGTGAACCAGCCAAAGGCGACTAATGGGTAATATGTTGGGCTTGGGAGGGGCATTCGAAATGGCCGAGAAAGTCCTTCGGAAATACTTATTTGGCTGGGTCCTCTGGCCGACTCGACGATTTCCGCCCCGAAATCCTGCCGGCCTTGGGCTTTCGGCAGAGGGCCTTGGCCTTCGGCGGCTTCGGCCTTGGGCCTTAGGCCTGCTGCTTGTGGCCCTAGCCGGCCTAAGGCATGTAGCCAGCCGAAGGCTGCCCCTGAATGGGGTTTTAAGGGTTACAAGCCCTCCAGCATTTTAAGTAAGCTCGCCAGAAGTTGATATTTTCATCTGAAATAAAAGCCAAAAAAGACGGCAAGCATGGTTTTATATTTAATAGATCACCGGGTAAACAAACACGGATTCCGCTTTTTTGTCCTTTTGCAAAACTAGATTCTTTCAATACTATTTGTATTATTGCCTTCGGCTGTAGGAATGGTTACGGGACAACTATTACGGGAGATTTCTACTTGTTTCTATGATAGCATATGCCATGATAGCATATGCCATTACGTCTTTATTTGTTGAACTCGGGGAACGAAATGAAGTTATTCATATATATAGCATCAGTTTACTATATAAGACTCAGGTATAAAATTCTGAATGATAATCAACTCCAATTTTATAGAGCTTATAAGGATTCTTGGGGCGCAGGCGGTTTGAACGATGCCAACCGCACCCTTTAAAATCGTTCGGATTTAAATGGCAACCGGATACCCAAACGTAACATGGGGCGCTGTGGGCTAGCAAACGCAGCGCCCAAACATGCCCCATTGCCAGCCGCTACGGGTACGGGCAGACTAGCCACAGTTGTGGCTGGAGGGGCGGTCGGCATTGCAACCACTAAGATGATCGCGGACCCGAACGGAGAAATCCAGAAGTCAAAAATGGCGCTGACGGAAAACAGAATTTGGCCAATATGGCGTGGCATTGGAGCTTAAAATGAACCCGTCCAAGCACACGGGGACAAGTTCTCAGAATTTGCTTGAGGACGCACGGGCAGAGTTGGATATTGCACGCGCGGCACGTAACGGAGCTAGGGCAAACTGGCAGAGCTTCATCGTATCGCACTTGCAGACACCCGTACCGAGTAAACATTCAAGTCAAGAGCCTTTACTGCCTGAAAAAGCTATTGACGCCGGAGCGACCTTTGGGCCAGGTGCGACATCGTAGATATCCGTTTCCTCCGCCCCCCCCTACCCCCCCCCCCGGCCGGTACTCATGTCCCGAATCCTTTAGAGCTATACAATGACCTGCTGCATTTTTTTTTCAAGCTCCTGTCGGCTTCGGATTTTTTATATAAAAAGGGATGAGAAAAACGAATCGACCGCGGCTCCGCGATAACGATCCGATTTATGTGAGGCTCGGCAGAGGAGGAATTCGATATATACATATAAAACGTAAATTTATCGAATTTGGGAATGCGGCATTAAAGATAAAAAAGAGGTAACAGTAACTACGCCAAGAATCAACGGGCTTCGTTTCAGCGAGGTTTGGAGCGAGAATCCGAATCTTTCTCGCCTGGATGCCGGATATATCAGCCCATGGATTTAGCACTTTGCTTTATGTGAAAAAAAAAAATAATGACCTCTATTGCGACCCGGAGAACCCCAAATCCTTACTAATCAAACGCTGCGTCGTTTCGGGCAATAAATTAAGTAATGACCTAGTAGACGACCGCGAACAAATAATAACAGAAGTTGTTTCCAATCAGATTCAAAAAGAGCCAAGCTATCCCAGCCCGCCGTAAAATTGCTTCCAATAGATATAGTACCCGAAATCTCCCCGCTAACATGAAGGAAGCATTGCTAAATGACTAAATTTCGCTAATATGACTAAATCCCGAGGATTTGTAGAGAAATATATATAATTAATACTCCGGAATCCTCATCGCTAATGACACCTTCGCTAAATGACGCATATTTAGCTAATATGACTAAACCTGTTGGGGATCTGTAGTATAATACGGAGAGGAATACCCCTTAATTAATATGGAATTAAAGGGTCAGGAAGGGAATATATAATAGGAATCTCTATGGGATATGGAAGAATTCCATAGAATTGGGAAGAGTTAATCAATTGAATTAGAATAAATAGAATGGATTAAGAAATAAAATAAATTCAAATATATATATATATATATATATATATATATATATATTTGTGTATAACGGAGGAAATGCATAAATAAAATAGATTCTATTATTTATAGGAGAGACTATTAAATTCATGTTTATTCTTCGCCCATCTTCCAAAAGAAAATGAGCTCCTATTTTTCTTCTTCGAGAGAGAGGATGAGCTGCAATAGATATATCTATATATATCTATATATATAGATATATATAGATAATTTATAGGTCAGGGGAGATAGCCTCGACCTCTAACCTTTGAAGATACTGAGGGCCTGGATCTTCCCTACTTGGGTTACCACGTTCTTGAGATCTGTTACATAGGCCTCTAGTTTTCCCTCGGGAACGCCCAGAGACTTCCATCGTGGAAGTGACATAGGAACTCCTCCTCCGGGCGGGGATCATGGCACTTCTCATAGAACCTTAGGGACGCTTTTTCGCTAGGAGCCCAAACTGGACTGAAGATAGGAAGCATAGATCGGGGGGGGGAACGTATTTTCGGTCACGCGGTACGTACGGCCTGTAGGTCCCGTAAGCATCTCGTCCTTATGGAGTTTGTAAACGGTGTCCGCTATATTCCGAAGATCAGGAATTATATTTGGTTGTTGGTTGCAGGGCGGGGGACTTGGTTTTGTCGGACACCACAAAACCGAAAAACTGTCCGACAAAACAAAGGGCACTTACGACCAACTCTGCCTCGGAATACCTTTCAGTAACCTATGGCAACTCCTTCAACTTATTGATGGAAATGCCTAGGCCTTTCCTCTCAGCTTCAAGAATTCCTTGAATCATAATAGCTTTATTCCCTCCTCGGAAAAGAGAGGATTGGATTGCAATATCTAAAGCTGGCTAATTATATAAATCTTCAAAACCTTTGTCCTTAAATTCCCCATAGTCCCAAAGTGATCCTTGCGTCAAGGCTTCCATCACCGGCGGCGGGGTCCTTCGGATAGGAGCCTGGGAGTATCATCGTATAGCACGACGCTGAATCGACATCTACGAAGCGATACCCCTCCCTGAGCAATTCTGGGCCTGGGGTTCTTAGGTACTTGTCCCTGATACGCCGCTTTACCGAGTTGAAGGAGTCCTTATATAGTTAAGGGTAGCGCTGATTGCATTGATCGAATAATAGAACCGGGTAACAACTTTTTGTATTATCTAATGGACACTTGTAAAGGAGAAAAGATTTGTGAATTAGACCGCGTAGATTTTTGTATTGATTCCGACTACGATTCGAAGGGCTGGGGACTGTCTGACAAGAGAAGGTGAAATGCACATCGCCAAAGAATTCTTTTTATTTGCTCTATGGACTCCGTCGATGCAGGCTTAAGTTATAGAACGAAAAAAAAAATCTATATCTATTTTTTTCAACCTAAGGCCCCGTATTGATGGGTCAATCCTGCCCATGATGTATAACGTCAATCATGAAGAACACAAAGTTTCCATGATCCGCGAAAAGGAAAAAGGCACGAAATTTATGGCAAGACGACTATCGATTCTTAAACAACCTATATTTTCTACACTCAACAATCATTTGATAGATTATCCAACTCCGAGCAATATAAGTTATTGGTGGGGTTTTGGTTCGTTGGCTGGTCTTTGTTTGGTTATCCAAATACTTACAGGTGTTTTCTTAGCTATGCATTATACACCTCATGTGGATTTAGCTTTCTTAAGCGTAGAACACATCATGAGAGATGTGAAAGGAGGCTGGTTGCTTCGTTATATGCATGCTAATGGAGCCAGTATGTTTTTTATTGTCGTTTATCTCCATTTTTTTCGTGGTTTATATTATGGAAGTTATGCGAGTCCTAGAGAATTAGTTTGGTGCCTTGGAGTGGTAATTTCAGTGCGCCTAGGAAGTCTCGTTCAAAGATGCGAAGGTTGAAAGCGATCGCCCGGATAAGACTCCTAACCCGAAGCGGGACCAGACCGCAGGGAACTAAAGCATGGGGCCTATCCGTTGTTTCGCCGCATGGCAAAAAAAATATTTTCTTTTCGTACGCAACAGGGTCAAGCCACAGCCCCCCTCCTCCTAACCACGGGGGTCCGGAAGGCAAGAGGGTCCATAAAATATTCTCGCGCGAACAACCCTCCGGAGGTAACTGTAACTAACAGGAAAAGTCGTACACGGTCCTAAACGGCGAGCAAACGAACAAACGTGAAACCTAGGGATCACCCAAAAAGACTCTATAAGGACCCTGATTAGAGAGAAGCGGGAACCAGTCCCAAGAGCACAAGGCTTTGGCCAAAAATGTATGGGTGACAGATCAGCCATAAATGTACTCCGAGAGAAACACCGGGCAATTAATGTCGAGCATACGACGAAGCCCCAACGAGTGAAATGCTCGGAGGAAAGGGCTGTAGATGATAAAATGCTATGCCGGAAACACGCGGAAGGGCTCTCTGATAGTAACTGACCCCTTCCACGTAGTGAGGGGTGAGCGCTCGCCGCGCCTGGAGAGCACGGCGGAATCGGATAAAGCAAAGTAAGAGTAGAGGCTGGCTTACTGGGGATTTCGGTCGAGTTTCGTGTGAGACAAACCAATAGCAAACCTCGAGGCTGGCTACGTTTGAGCGGAGGAATTGGCGATGGACCCCAGAAACTGAAAGGGCAAGAAACAAAGGTACCTTATGAGGTAGGGAAATAAAAAAATATTTATTGGAATTTTTTTTCCCTACAACAGCTACAATCCCAACCTGGATGGCGTATAGCAGGTTACTTCGGTGCTGTCTGAAAAGGAGGACTTACAGGAGACGTGCCACTGAAATCTGGTTTCCTAGGCGTATGCCGCCCCGGACATGCTTAGTAACTCCAGAATCCAAGGGAGTGGCCCCCCTGACTTGCCATCTGGGCATCTCGGCCTATCCGGACAGGACCTGCCTAAAGCCTAAAGCCCCAATGTAGCAGACGTGATGCTCCAGCCTAGGTGCTTACGGGCGGCGGGTCCCCTAAAAAATCCAATCCGTCCACGCTGGATGTCAATTTTGGAGCCTTTAAACGAAGCTTACTACGTCGAAAAGTCCAACCCTGTCAGACAGTCCCGGGGCCGCCTGAATGGGGGATGAATGCAACAACTGGTAAGCCGTTACGCGGCCTTCTCCTTCATTTGGACTTAACCAATATACCCCGAATCAGGATTTTCAATTACGGCGGCGGAATATGCCCTGCCGGATGGGAGATATCGCTTATGCGGGCCACGAAGGCCCGTAAAACCTGAATAAGTTATCATGGACGAGCCACATGCGAGAAAACTTGCACGTGTGGTTCTGACCGGGGGGGGGGGAAGAACCCTATCGGTATTTATCAATGATTATAACAGCTTTTATAGGATACGTACTACCTTGGGGTCAAATGAGCTTTTGGGGGGCCACAGTAATTACAAGCTTAGCTAGCGCAATACCTGTCGTAGGGGACACTATAGTAACTTGGCTTTGGGGTGGCTTCTCCGTAGACAATGCGACCTTAAATCGTTTTTTTAGCCTTCATTACTTACTTCCTTTTATAATAGCAGGTGCTAGTATTCTTCATCTGGCTGCATTGCATCAATATGGTTCCAATAACCCATTGGGTATCAATTCTTCTGTAGATAAAATAGCTTTTTATCCCTATATTTACGTAAAAGATTTAGTAGGTTGGGTAGCTTTTGCAATCTTTTTTTCTATTTTTGTTTCTTATGCACCTAATGTATTGGGGCATCCCGACAACTATATAGGGCGACCGGTCTAGATCCCGCACGATAAAAAGCACAAGTCCATTTCTGTGCAAAGGCGTTGCACTCATTCTTGTTCGGCAACGAACACGGAGACCTTAGCATGTGCAAGAAGCTCTGTTGAGGGGGTTTCATTTACCTCCTACCCCGCCGGGGGGTAACCCAAAAGTATGGAGCAAGCCGGTTCTCTTGTATTTAAGATGAGGTTCTGTACCGGCGAATCGGAGACTCTTTCGGTCCTTGTCAACCAGCAATTAACCATTGGCACCTGAGCTCTGCAAATGGCGAGGCGCATGAACGTACGTTGCTCGCTCCATGCCTATTGATGGTATATATCAACCAGGTCATAAATGGTTTGTCCTCTACCTACTCTCTCGTGTGGAAGGATAGAGTTCAAGATGGAGCGGATTACCTATACTACTAGGGACAGGAGTCTAAACGACATCTTAAGCACAGGGCGTTCGAAAGCGAAGGTTTTTGGACGAGAGCCGTGTAGGAAACAACGGTGAGGTCCTAGGGGTCGCTTTTATCCCTAGGAAGTCAGAGGGCCCGTATTACCCGCCTACCTGAAAGGGACCTAGCAATAGGAAAGCGCTTGATAACAAGCAGCAGGGAAGGAGCCTATGTACTTACTGAATGGTTACCGTTTGGCAAGTTTCACTTTGACGCAGTCTATCAGGCCATCTTCCAAGGACCGTGTAATAGGCGCTCAAAAGAGAGGGAATGTGCGTTGAATAGACCTTCCGGGTTTGAAGAAGCTCCGAAGAAAGTCAGGTTAGAGAGCCGTGTGATGGGCGACTATCCCGTACGGTTCGGAGAGCACTTGAGTAGCCCGGATCGGTTAACGGGGTAAACCTGGGGCCGTATAGGGTGGACTCTTGACTCTATCCCGCAAATCCCATGTCAACCCCGGCTCATATAGTGCCGGAGCGCGGTTCGGACCCAGCAATATCCGCTACCGACGGAAATCGGTGCCTTGAGGGCGTTAAGGCTAATCCCTACCGAAACTGGGGAGTGAGTGACCTCCTCCCCAGGGCAAGCTCTTTGGATGGGAAAATGCTCTTTGTGGTTCCTGATACAAGCCCAAGCCGCCTTCTTACTATAAGGGGCTGCCGCCTCCTCCGCCTGGGCGGGCCGGCGGTCACGTCGTTTTGCCGGACTCACGCGAGTACTCCTAATTCCGGGGGAGGAAAGGGCCCCTCTGAGGAAGGACCAAACAAGACGGCGTCGCCAAGTTCGCAGACTGGTAAATGCTTAGGGAGGACCATACTGAGTGCTTCGGATTGGCTGGGACCGAAACAAGATTGGCCGGGGGGAACCCCGGAACTGATAAGCGAAGCCTCGAATAAAGCCTTAGGCCTTTATGAGGTACGGGCCCAAGATGAGGCGAACCCGATCCATGGACAGATGGGTGGAGCGATTAAGAATTCGAATCTTGACGTTCCTCTTAACCCCTTGGAGTTTTCACATCTGGCCCAACTTGTAGAGAAACAATTCATCGATGGCAAATATCGCCATCTGGTAAGGGAGATTATATCTAAACCGGAAGTGCTACTTACGGCCTATAACAACATCAAATCCAAACCGGGGAATATGACCGGAAGTCCAGGGAGCGACACGCTCTTCCTTCGTCGAGTGGCTTCGCCCCCCCCCGGCATAAGCCTGAAATGGTTTCATGAAACGGGCCGGAAACTGAGGGAGGGTACATACGAGTTTGAGCCAATTTGGAGGTGGTCCGAAGGACCGAAGCCGGGTGGAGCTGAAAAGCGCCCCCCAACGATAGCGAACCCTAGAGACAAGATAATACAGGAGGCTTTCCGGATGGTACTGGAAATTATCTACGAACCAAGGTTCCAAGATATATCCCATGGCTTCCGAAGGAACAAGGGTACTCACTCAGCCCTGAGGGACATCAAAATGCGGTGGAAGAACCCATCGTGGTGGCTCGAATTCGATATTCGGAAATGCTTCGACACTATCAACAAGAAAATACTAGTGTCAATACTAAGCGAAACCATTCGAGATAGTAGACTCGAAAGTACCTTGAACCAAATGTGGAACGCGAAGATTATGGATGTCGAATTGGGAGGCCCGACGGGGGGGGGGTTTCCCCAGGGGAGCGTTATATCCCCCATCCTGACCAATTTATACCTCGACAGACTCGACAGGGAGATCCTAAGGATCCGAAAGGAACTCGAAAAGGGCTCGCATCGTCGAGCCAATCCCGTATATGAGCGACTGCTGCACATCCCGAAAAACTCGGTGATGAAGATGAGACCGGCAGCCTTGCTTCGAGAGAGGGGGGGACGGCTTAAAATTGTCAGAAGAAAGGGTATACCCTTTGCGGATCCCAAGGACCCTAAATTCGTGCGAGTCTACGCGTGCCGCTACGCCGACGACATTCTGATGGCAGTTTCGGGGTCGAAAGCTTTGGCCCGCGAAGTCATGGAACGAGTCTCCCGGTTCCTCAAAGACGTTCTCCACCTGGAGATAAACCCAGAGAAAACCCGTCTGGGACACGTAGTGGAAGAGAAGGCAACCTTCTTAGGTATGAGTCTCTCGGGTCCGAAACCGAGTCAATTGCACGTGAGGTCAGACAAAGCGACTCGGGCCGGGAAGAAATATCGGGGCCGCGTCCGAAAGGCCGCGTCGGAGCTTTCGAATGGGTGGGAGAAAGGGCTTAAGAAGCTCGGAGAGAAGTTACTGGTGTGCGCCCTCAAGAGGGCCTCGAAGGAGGCCGGGAGAAACCTTACACTTATTAAACCCGACCAAGAGGTGCGGGAAATGCTAGAACAAATTTGTCGAGAAATTGTGAGTGAGGTACAAAGGCCAGCGGGGATTCGTCGGGACGCCATGTTCCGGTGGGCACGTGAATTGAGTGAAGGGGACATCTTCACGAATATTATTGAGCGGGATGGACAGGGAGTGGTGAGAGAATTCGACGAATTCGTCGTATCGGTGCACGAGCTCTTATACCCAGAGTCCAAGGTTGAGCGGAAAGAAACGGGTCCAGGCCCCGCCGAAAGGGACGCGAAGGATGTCCCCACGAACCAACGCCAGGCGTTCCGAATACAGATATACGCACCGCTTTCGCGGATACTAGACAAGTTAAGGGCCAGAGGAATAATTAACGCTGAGGGAAGACCAACCTCCGTACCTGTCCTCGCGACCCAAGACGATGTCACTATCACGCAATGGTACGGAAGTGTGGCGCACGGGTTCTTAAGTTATTACCGATGTTGTGATAACTTCTACAAGGTCAAAAAGGTGGTAGACTATCAGCTCAGATGGTCCTGCCTACACACCCTATCACACAAGATGAAAGCCAAGGGCGTGGGTAAAGTCATAGACAAATATACCCACGAGCTGCGGGTGGAAACGGCGAAGGGCCCAAGGGTATATTTTCCTACACCTACTGAACTGAGGGTTATGGGGAAACAATTCTTGGTGAAGAGCATCAAAGACCCGGAGAGAATCCTTGGTCTGATGTTCTTACGCACCACTAGGCACCCGGCCGATAGATGCTCGGTTATAGGTTGCCTGGAGAGTAAGATCGAAATGCACCATATCCGTGCGCTGAAACGCAGTGGAGCGGGCGCCCTGTCGATAGTCAACTCTAGCAGCGACCGAATCAGTGGGCTAGAAGCTCTTCACGCGGCGCTTAACCGGAAACAAATTTCCCTATGCAGGGAGCACCACAAGGCGATGCATGCGGGGGATATCAGTCTGCAGGATATAGATGTATCTGTGGTTCTGAACCCGAAACCAAGAAGAGGGCAGGCCTGTGACTCTCGATGATTAAATTCTACAACGAAAAAGATTGGGGGTGGGAGCCGTATGAGCGGTAACGTTCACGTACGGTTCTGTGAGAAGGGTTGGGGACGGAAATGGCCCCATTCCCTTACTCTCGATGGTATTTCTTACCAGTCTATGCGATTCTTCGAAGTATACCTAACAAATTAGGGGGTGTAGCCGCCATAGGACTAGTTTTTGTGTCATTATTGGCTCTACCTTTCATTAACACTTCATATGTACGTAGTTCAAGTTTTCGACCAATTCACCAAAAATTGTTTCGGTTGCTTGTAGCAGATCGCTTGCTTTTAGGTTGGATTGGATGTCAACCTGTGGAAGCACCATATGTTACTATTGGACAAATTGCTTCAGTGGGTTTTTTCTTCTATTTTGCTATAACGCCCATTCTTGGCAAATGTGAAGCCAGATTAATCAAAAATTTTAATGCTTGCGAGGCGCGTAGCGTCCTAGCAAGCTTTCTCACTTCTATTGGCTTGCTTCGGTGGTGAAATCCAAAGCTACCAGCCCTCCGGGCCTTACGCAATTCTCCCTTTTTTGGACCAATAATAATATACCTTTCCCAAAGGTTATTAGTTGCACCAAGTATATCGCACTTTGATGGGAGCTACCGAGGGAGACGATGAGATCCCCATGAGAAACCTGATGATGACAGCACTAGTGAACGTAGTACTAGTGACAGCAGTACTACTGCTGAATCCGGAGGCAACGATAAGAAAAGGATGCCTCGCTCATCTTCTGGCCTCCTCTCCACAGGAAACCCGGCAGGGGCGATATGACCGGGAATAAAAGCACTACGGGACTTCGCCGTTCGTCGTCCCCAAAATATTTGACTCCGGATCTGGAGCTGGTGATAAAAGGTTCAGGGCCTTTTGCGAACCTTTAATCCAAGCTTGGTTCCCGAGCATCGTTCGAACGTTTCCTTCCCTACTACGTTGAGAAATAGCAATGATGTACCTTCGGAACTTCCCAAAGGTGATGGGGGTTTCTTAAATTATTGAAACTGTACGGCTTCTATACGCTGTGTTATTCCGAAATTACCACTTTTCCGTAGGACCGACCCCGACCCGGGCTGTGAGTTCAGGAATTCTCGCCCTCTGGGCCTCGTGGAGAGTGCCAAATGTAGGGTGGTAAATATTATGCCCGTTGTCCGGTGAGAATATAGAGTCTACACCAAGGATTTAACCTTCTAATTCTTATGACTCCTTTTTCGAGTCAAATTGTGTGCGGATAAGGCGCTAATTGATCAACAGCGGACGCTTATTGATCAATTACCTGACCCCGAGCCTAGTTTTAGGCGGTTGAGAAGCTCGTCATATGACACGCAGCGAAATGCCTGGTATAGGGGATTGGGGTAGCGAGCCCCACGAGCCAGTCCCCGGACTAATTCGGCGGTTAGGCACGTAGTGCTCTCGCTTTGGTCCGAAGGGTCCGAAGGCAGGGTCCAAAGGAGACTTCTTTGGCTTTGCGAAAGAAGCGCCGAAGGCCGGAAATGGCTCGTAGATTTCCGTACACGATATTGGGAAGAAGGCACTACGTGCTTCTTTGGCTTTACAGGGTCCTAAGGGCCGGAAATGGCTCGTAGATTTCCGACCTCTCGGTCTTCCGGCCTTCTCTCGTTTACGGCCTCTGCGCTGCCCTCGTCCAGTGAAAGCCAGTGAAAGGAGGAGCCTAGCCGCTTTTCACCTATCAGGTCGAAGGCGCTTAAAAATTGCTATATATATCAATTTTTGAAAAATATATATATGAATGAAAAACAAATATATAAATATCTACCAGTTTTACGAAAAAATAAAGATACGATTTATGGATAACCAATTGTTTTTCAAATCTCTAATAGCTACTTCACCGAAAAGGATACATAAATGTCGAAGGGTACCTAAAGCACCTAAAAACTGCGCGAAGATGCCCAAGAGCATCCAATTCCGAGCATTCGGTGGAACCGGTGAACCATTTGTACGTTTGGATTTCCGAATGGGGCAGAGGGCCTTTAGCTCTGAAAGGCAAAGGCCAAGGGCCTTTCTAAGCTTCAGCTCTCGCCCCGGCGGAAGAGGTTCGGCTTGGACCGAGCGTCTTCGTGCCCTTTGGAAACACTGTCAAAAAGAGCAGTTCAAGGCAGAAGGCCTGTTTCGGCTCATGAAAGACATAAATCTGTGGATAGCGGCGGCCGCCTATAAGAAGCTGTCACCAGGCTCGAAGAACGGTGGTGAAAGGCCGAAAGGCACCTCGATCAAAGCACTAGAAACACTGAGAGACTCTGTGATAAACGGGGGGAGCCCTACGGGCGGGAGTTGGCCCAAAGGGCACGAGACTCTAGGGACAGGGGGCAAAGCCCTGGGTGAGGGTCCGAAGGAAACTTTTTTGGCTTTACGAAAGAAGAGCCGAAGGCCGGAAATGGCTGGTATATTTCCGCACACTTCTTCGCCCCGTGTCCTTCGGACCCACAAAGTGTCTCGTGCCCTTTGGGTCGTAGATCCTTCGGACGCTTCTTTAGCTTTACGGGGGCTTACCCAAAAGGACAAGGATATACTGGTACAGGAAGTGATTCGCAGCATCCTAGAGACGGTTTACGAACCGTACTTCCTTTCGTGTTCCCATGGATTTCGACCGGGCCGCTCCCAACATACCTGCTTGAAGCAGATACGCCGTGACTTTGTGGGTACCGTCTGGTTCGTAGAAGGTGAAACCTCGCAATGCTTCGATAAAATAGATAAGCAAGTGCTTATAGGCCTCATGCGGCGAAGAATTCGAGACAACAGATTCTTGAACCTGGTTCAAAAGGAGCTAGAAACGAGCCTAAAGGCCGCCGAGGGCACCACCAAGGCCAAAGGGGTTGGCCCCCTTCTATGCAACATAGTGCTGCATGAGCTAGACCTTTTTGTTATGCGACCGAAACGTATTGTTGACAGGGGACGGCGTGGGGCAGTCAATCTGGAGTCTAAGGAATTGTGGCGTCAGTCTGCGGCTCTAACCGACCGCACTCCGGCACACAGAGCCAGGGTGACCTTCTCCTCCGGGGGGGCCTTCGGCCTCGGTCTAGGCCACCCGCAAGAAACCCGGCAAATAAACTATGTGCGCTTCGCAGATGATTTTCTCATTGGAGTCATTGGTCCACGAGCTCTGGCAGAAAGGATACGCGGCTTGGTTACACGATTTATTGAAGTGCGGCTCAAGCTTAAGCTTAGCCTGGATAAGACGACCCGTAAACCCATTCAATCTCGCCCGAACACGCTACCCGCGCACTACGTGCCTATGGGTCCGAAGGAGACAGGGCCGAAGGCCGGAAATAACTTTACAATTTCCGTACACGGGGCTCCGGGCAAAAGGAAGAAACAAATTTTTTGCATAAGGGGCGGAGCGAAGAAGATTGCTTTCCTTGGATACCTTATTAGTCGCGATTCGACCTACCTTAGACGGGGACGTAGGTACGGAATACGTAGATCTGGTGGGCTTAGTTCACTTGTAGATATGCGGAAAGTTATAAACCGTCTGGCGGAGAAGGGATTTTGTGATAAATCGGGTCACCCAAAACCTAATTTTGCTTACTTTCAGTATCCCCAAACCTACTCGGTTGCCCGCATAGCCTCCATTCTACGCGGCCTTGCCAACTATTACCATCTCGCAAACTCCAAACGCCGATGTGTCACGCGCTTGAGCTACATACTACGTACGTCATTGGCCAAAACATATGCGGCCAAATTCAAACTAGGCACAGCAGCTAAGGTTTTTGCCAAGGGTGGCAGGAACCTGTCAAAACCAATTAAGGCTAGGAAGGGCCTCAACAAGGCCCCCAGGGTGTCCAATCGTAGGGGGGCGGGGAGTGAACGCCACTTCTTACCAGCCATTCCCTACACGCGATATGGTCAAATAAAGCTACCCGACACGAAACCGCTAACCAAAAACTGGCAACCGGGCCAATTCATTGCCCGCCAAAACCGGGGAAACGCTTAGAGGCATACGATTGTTTATAACCACGGGTAAACTTGAGTCGGAGAGCCAGGTGATGGCTAATCATCCCAGCACTTGATGATATCGTGAGAGTGCACGGGGAAAGGCTCCGCAATTGAACTCTTTATTCTATGTATTCTGTTGTCCCCGAGAAAGAAGTAATTACGATGATAAAAAGAAGAAGATTTTTTAATCCCGCAGGATACATACTTCTTCGGCGAGACTTCTTTGGCTTTACGAAAGAAGCGCCGAAGGCCAGGGTCCGTAAAAAGAGGAGACTCTCTCCTACGCGCTGCCTTCGTTCAGTGAAAGCCAGTGATATGAAAAGGGGGCCGCTTTTCACCTATCAGGTTGAAGGCGCTTAAAAATTGATATATATCAATTTTTCAAATATATATATATATATATATATATATATATATATATATATAAATGGAAAAAATATATCTACCGGTTTTACGAAAAAAAAGAGACGATTTATGCATAACCAATTGTTTTTCAAATCTCTGATAGCCACTTTACCGAAATGGATACATAAATGTCAAACATCGAAACATGAAAATATATTATATACCAACCCGAACAGTCTATTTCAATTATTATATTTTCTGAAGTATCATACCAATACGCGTTTTAAAGTTTTGATTGATATTCGTGGAGTTGATCATCCCTCTCGAAAACGAAGATTCGAAGTAGTTTATAATTTACTTAGTATTGACTATAATACGCGCATACGTATATTAACAGGTGTAGATGAAATCACTCCAATTTGTTCGGTAGTCGGTATATTCCCATCGGCCGGCTGGTGGGAACGAGAAACTTGGGATATGTTTGGTGTGTATTTCTCCAATCATCCCGATTTACGACGTATATTAACAGATTATGGTTTTGAGGGTCATCCATTAAGAAAAGACTTTCCTTTAAGTGGATATGTGGAAGTACGGTATGATGATTCAGAGAAACGTGTGGTTTCTGAACCTATTGAGATGACTCAAGAATTTCGCTATTTTGATTTTGCAAGTCCTTGGGAACAAATGTCGCGTAGTGACGGATCAAATCAGAAGTAAGCCAGCACCAAAATATTTCATGTTGCTTAAAGCCTGAATGACTACGGAATCGCATGCTTGGCTCGGTAGGCATCCGCTTCGTCTTTTTCTCGCCAAACTAGGTCTTTACAAGTTGGAACAGCTCAGCGAAGCTGAGCTTTTGAGTCCGAAGGAGACTTCTTTGGCTTTACGAAAGAAGCGCCGAAGGCCGGAAATGGCTCGTAGATTTCCGACAGCGGGATATTTCTGCGCTTCGCGCCTTTTGCCATATGGGCCTGCGGCCTGGAGCCTTTGCGTTTGATTGGCCCTAAGGCGCTGGGGCCCCCCCCCTGTCTCGATTTATCATCTAAGATGATAAATTGGTCACAATCTTAAGGTTCAGATTGCGGAATTATGGATTAGTCGATGTTTCCATTCATTTATGAACAAATTGGCTGGAGCTGAACTCTCCACTTTATTAGAACAAAGAATTACCAACTATTACACCAAATTGCAAGTGGACGAGATCGGTCGAGTGGTTTCAGTTGGAGATGGAATTGCACGTGTTTATGGATTGAACAAGATTCAAGCGGGGGAAATGGTTGAATTTGCCAGCGGTGTAAAAGGAATGGCTTTAAATCTAGAAAATGAAAATGTAGGAATTGTTATATTTGGTAGTGATACTGCCATCAAAGAAGGAGATATTGTAAAACGCACTGGATCTATTGTGGATGTTCCGGTAGGAAAGGCCATGTTAGGTCGTGTGGTTGATGCGTTAGGAGTACCCATTGATGGAAAAGGTGCTTTAAGCGCTGTAGAACGAAGACGTGTAGAAGTGAAAGCCCCAGGGATTATTGCACGTAAATCTGTGCACGAACCAATGCAAACGGGATTGAAAGCAGTGGATAGCCTGGTTCCTATAGGTCGTGGTCAACGAGAACTTATAATAGGAGACAGACAAACTGGAAAGACCGCTATAGCTATTGATACCATACCGAACCAGAAACAAATCAACGCACAGGGCACCTCTGATAGTGAAAAATTGTATCGTGTGTATGTAGCGATTGGACAGAAACGTTCAACCGTGGCACAATTAGTTAAGATTCTTTCAGAAGCGGGTGCTTTAGAATATTCCATTATTGTAGCAGCCACTGCTTCGGATCCAGCTCCTCTGCAATTCCTGGCACCATATTCAGGTTGTGCTATGGGAGAATATTTTAGAGATAATGGAATGCACGCATTAATAATCTATGATGATCTGAGTAAGCAATCAGTGGCGTATCGCCAAATGTCATTATTATTACGTCGACCACCAGGTCGTGAGGCGTTCCCAGGAGATGTCTTCTATTTACATTCTCGTTTATTAGAAAGAGCCGCTAAAATGTCAGACCAGACTGGTGCGGGTAGCTTGACTGCACTACCTGTGATTGAGTGCGCCCCGACGGGACGTAGTATGATTCAAACAATGGTTGGAGGGGAAGTCGCTGGCAGGTACTACCAAACCACGACGAGAAGCAACCCGAAAGACCAGAGCGCTAGGAGGATAGGAAGAGCGGATATTCACGGGGTCCAGAAGCCAAAAAATAAGCCTTCTTCGCCTGTTATTAACCTTGTTCAATGGGTGAACGCAGCATCGTCGAAATACGATGAGAGCTCTGGGTATAAGCATATACCTTACCCAAGAATCCACTCTGGCAGCGCTCACCTTACGAGACAGGGGCGTCTACTACGTCCGAGCGGGGTTGTTACTGAGGGTTATAGGCTGAAGGCTCACGCTCTCGGTACGAGGAATTATTCCAAAGACAGCTTTCAGCCTCCGTTAACTGAAGGCGTCCATACGAATGAAGGTACTGGAACGAATTTCGAGCTCCTAACAGGGCTCCAAAACAGATGGAAGGTGAAAACAGGAAAATATGAAGACATCTTTTCGCTTATCGCGAGTGAAGATAATCTAATCCTGGCATGGAACAGCATAAGAAGCAAGCCAGGTAACTTAACCCCCGGGACAACTCCCGATCTAGATGGTATCGACACCGAGTGGTTCCAAAACACTAGTTCGAAACTAAAGAGCGGGACTTACAGGTATACCCCGGCGAGGAGAGTTTATGTTCCAAAACCCAACAAACCCGGGGAGACGCGTCCCCTAACAGTTTGTAACCCCCGAGACAGGATCATTCAGCAAGCGTTCTTGAACGTATTGCAACCCATCTTCGAAGGCGGCTCCGTCTGGCGAGAAAGCGAGCAATCGACCTACGAAGACCACTCCCGGGAATACACCCAATGTCATCCCTCCCTAACCGGAAGGAAACTATCACACTTCAAAGGTGAAAACGGTAGCTATACCAAGAAGTTCCTGACCAGACATTGGCTATTATCCCCTATATTCCTTGACGTAGCCCACGGATTCAGACCTAACCGAGGCGTTCACTCGGCGCTTAAAGAAATCAAGCAATTCTGGGGCGCCCCGAATTGGTTTCTTAGGTTCGCTGTTAAGAAGGCCTTCGACAATACGAACCATAACCTGATTGTAAATCTCTTGAAGCAACACGTTGCGGACCAACGTGTGGAGGACGAGCTTCGGAAAATGTTGAAGGCCCGCGTCATCAACTTCGTGCTTGGAGAAGAATCAACTATGACCTTAGGTGTGCCTCAGGGTTCTGTCTTAAGTCCCTTCCTATTCAACGTAGCCATGCATCATCTGGACGTGTTCATGATCGATCTCAAAAAAAAACATCAGGTGCCATCGGAAAAAATACCCAATAAGGTGTACGTAAGCGAAAGACGTAAATTGCTAACGTTAGCAAAGAAACAAGAATGGGGCATCAGAAAAAAACTGAGAGCCAACAGGGACTTAAGAAAAGACCTCAAGCGCAGGGGGATTAGCCTTTTTGAATACAAGGTTCATCCCCGTAACATTTATTATGTACGATATGCGGACGATTTTATCGTCGGGGTCCAGGGGGATAAAGCCTTTGCCAAGGACACGGCTACGTCGATCTCCAATTTTCTTAGGAGTAGTATGCACTTTGAAGTCTCGGAGTACATATTTCACACCAAAAGCGGGAAAACTCCTTTCTTAGGGTTTCACCTATCGGTCAGACTCCTTGGCCCCTCGGTAAAGGGTAAAATAGCAGAGCGCTTTGCACGGCTCAAGGCACGAATCCGAGGCGCGCGCAGGGGGGAATATAAGCAATACCTCAAAATGGTGAGCAAGGCGTACACCAAATACTATAGGAAGGTCCTAGAGGGTCACCTTCGACAGGCCCATCAGACTATGTTGTCTAGCAAGCTATTGAGGTCCGGAGGCTTTACTCCGGCGCGCCAAAGAACTATCGACGCATTGGAAGAGACGCCGAACCAGATCAAGAGGGAAGCGCAGCTAGGCTCGGAGGGCCGCCGAGGGCCGGAGTGCTTTCCGACGGGCGTTTCAATATCAGACCCGGCGGCAGCCCGCAGGGCCCTCGGGAATCCGCCTGCTAACTCTAGGTACCAAGAGGCAGAGGAAGAATGGGATAAGGAATGGGGATTCTTGATCTCGGCTTGGGGTTCGAGGGCCCTATCACTAGCCAGGATTGAGCCCGACAAGGAGGCCGACCTGTTCAACATCATGGGGAGGGAAGACCTTAGCAAACTGATTGGTCTGAGAGAGCAATACCATAGCGCGCTGGATGAACTCCTGAGCAGAGAGACCTCGGGCAAGATGGTTAAATACGTTCAGGGTGAGTTCGCGGCCGGCGGAGGAAACGCTATTTTGGCTTCACAGCTCACTAACAATAGATATCGCAGTACGGTTTATCTGGAGATGCCTTATTCAAAAATTAGAGAGAAGCTGCGATCGGTTGGATTCATTCGGGACGAACAGGGCGCATTCCCTAAATCCCTGCCCCAGATCACAGAGCTTGAGGATATTCAAATAATCGATTTTTTTAAGCAGAAGGCCTATGGCCTGCTTAACTTATACCAATGTGCGGACAACCGATGGGAGCTTATCAAGATCGTGAATTGGATGCTTAGATATTCTCTCTTGCACACACTAGCGCACAAGTATAACACTACTGTGTCCAAAATAATGGGCGTATACTCCAAATCTCCGAAAGTCTTCATAGAATCAGGGAAACCTGGCGAATATTCCATGCTCACTGGTTTTCCTACCCCACTGGAGATAAACACTAGGCGCAAAGAATTCCTCGTTTCGGGGGATGAAACCTCCGAAAGCTTGGAAAAACTCCTTGACGATACGCGGACCCTTCTCACCCAATCGAAGGCGAAGTTCCATAAATGCTGTGTCGCTGATTGCCCCGAAACTAACATAAAGCTCCATCACATTCGGAAGCTGGTAAAAGGGTTCGAAGGCAACATTGTCACCATCAACGTTGAGGGCAAACGCACCGTGAAACAGGATCTGGACAAGGTGCGTCTTTCAGCCCTATCCAGAAAACAAATCCCCCTCTGCCCCAAACATCACTCCGACTTTCATGAAGGCACCATAACATTGGAAAACATAGATATCAAGTATTCGTATCCTAAGACCTTATATGTGGGCGGAGAACAAGGGGGGAAGTTGGTGGACGTAGGAGACGTCACCAAACAACGTTTTCTGGAACAAAAAAAACACTAGTTTTTTTTACCCCCCCTTTTTTTTATCCCGGGGATAACTGCAGGGCCTCGTTTTCACCCCCCGGAATGTTCCAGTAGGAGCCGTATGATGGGAAACCATCACGTACGGTTCGGTGACGGCCTGCGGGCTAGTTCTACAACACAAGCTGGAGACGTATCCGCTTATATTCCTACCAATGTGATTTCCATTACGGATGGAGTGCGACGTGACGTGTGTGGGATCGGTGAGTCGGGGGCGCATCGTCGTCCCCGGCGACAGAGCCAAGGATTAAGGGGTAGTTGGACCCTTCCTACCCCAAGTAGCAACACCGTAGGCGATCTTAACAGAGCTTCTTCGGGGGCCGAGACTCGAGTGGAAGCCCCCTACCACGGTTTGTCTGTTAGCACTAGGCCGTATCCTTTTGATACTGTGAGTCCTAGCCCCGATACGAAAGCCCAGGTCCATGGGCGGTTTTCGGGAATCGGTGGGCGGTTGCCCGCAGGGATTAGAAGCTCGGCGTTAAGAAATGTCGATCCTCGTACGAGCGCGGCGAGCTCCTTCGGCGGATCCCTCCAAAAACACAACTACAGTTCGCTGTACTCGGGGGCCGCCGCGGGCGCGGAGATGGAGGTGGAAAACCCCGAATTAGCCGGTCGATGCGCTGAGAAGCAGAACCCGGTCGACACGGGACCTAATACCTTCTGCATGGAAGATGTGCAGGTTAAAGCGGGCGTGAGCGCGTACTTGGAGTCTACGGACTCCGTAGCAAAAGTTCTAGCCTCGAAAAGGAGTGATAAAGGCAAATACCAAGATCTTTTCGGCCTTGTAATAAGCCCGGAGAATTTGAAACAGGCGTGGCTAGAGATAAGAAACGAACCAGGCAATCTGACGCCCGGTGGCACGGGCAAACCCGGGGAAGACTGGTTTACGGAGACCAGCATAAGCTTGCACAGGGGAATCTATAAATACCAACTAGCCAGGAAAGTTGGCATACCGGGCGGGCGCCGCCCCCTTACTATAGCTTCTCCCCGGGACGAAATAATTCAACAGGCCTTCAAAAGAATTTTAGAGCCTATCTTCGAAGGTTATGCTGTCGGGGTTACAGCCCCTCGGAACCAGGGCAACAACATGGTTAAACACTGGATCCTCCCAGTTGTCTTTAGCAACTTATCCCACGGATTCAGACCCGGAAAAAGCGCCCACTCGGCGCTCCAACAAATGCAATTTGGTTGGAGGGACGTACATTGGCTTCTCGACTACGACGTGAGGAAAGCTTTTGGTAACGTTAACCACCACGTACTGTGTGCTGCGCTGGAAGAGCAGATAGCGGACCGTAGGGTTATCGACGAGATTCGCAAGATGCTTAATGTGAAAGGGATAAACTTTGACATCCGGGAAAACCTGGGCACCCCACAGGGGTCCGTTCTATCCCCTTTCCTGTTCAACGTTTACATGCATAAATTTGACCAATTCATGCATAATCTTATAGCACACCACGACCGTTCGGGCGAGGGGTTAATAAACCCCGAATGGAAAGAAGTGAGTCGAGTCAGAGCTGATGAGAAGGGCCAGCTGTCGAACCAGGCTACTAGGAACCTATTCCGGCAGAGACGTTTAGCCGCTGCCCGCAAAGGTATCAAGCGATACATCTACCATCCGGCCAATATCAAGATCCGATATGTCCGCTATGCTGACGATTTTTTGGTAGGTATCGAGGGCCCGAAGGACTTGAGTAAGACCATTAGAGGGGAAATCAACGATTTCCTTCAATCTGCCCTGCACCTGGAGGTAAAGAAGGACAACTTGGTCCACGCGCGTTCCGATTGGGTTCGTTTTATAGGCTTCGACATTCAAGCTAGAATGACAGGTTCCTGCCTTACCAAGGGTAAGGAGCTAGAGGCTATTAACAGATTTAAACAAAGAGCCCGTAGGGCCAAAGAGAAGGCACATAAGAAGTACCAATCTATGATGAACAAGGTGGGAGCCTCGATCCAACGCCGAACCATAGAGGATACCTTTGCTAGGGCTGAGCAAACCTACCTTAAGCAAGTACAGGTCGCAATGGGAGCCGCAACCCTTAGTCGATCGCAAGCTTTGGACGCTCTGCAAGAGTCGCTCAATGTACTAAGACATGGGTACTCATGGGAACAGGGTAACGGCCCAGCCCGAATGCCTGAGAATTATCGGAACACTGATTCGGCAAGCATAAGGGGAGTAGCTGGGCAGTGGATTCGAGAGGCTAAATCCCTCGGAAACCTCAGGGTCGAACAAGAAGTTAGACAAGCCCTGAAAGATCTATACGGGGTAGACATTGTGGAGAAGGTGGAGGAACTCAGTAAGTTCTTGGACAACTTAGACTCTGGTCGAGGTAAGATAACACGGTACATCAAAGATAAGTATAAAGGTAAGGGTGCAGCTATAGCCTCGGTCAACCTTTATATAAGATGCCCGATACCTCACATACTGGAATGTCTGCGGTCTCAAAATATTGTAGCCAAGAATACCCGAAGACCTATTGCGGTCGCTGCTATTTCCAATCTGGATGATCTAACTATTATCGACTGGTTCAAATCCAAAGCCCATGGGATCCTAAGCTATTACAAATGCGCGCACAACATCTGGGAAGTCCGAGACCTGGTCAACTACCATTTGAGATATTCTCTCCTTAGCACCTTAGCCCTCAAGCATAAGTCCTCAATTTCCGGGATTATAAGAGGGTACGGTAAAGCCCCGAAAATACGAACAATTAATGAGAAGAGCCAGGAGTCCTCCGCAGAGTTCCCCACAGTACACGGAGTGAATGGCACCCGCCGAGGATTTAACACCAAACCAATAAGCCTAATAACGTTCCAGGATTTTCAGGATCTCCTGATGAGACCGTGCGTGGCGCGGAAACGGTACTATGACCTGCTTCATGCAGGTAAACGCCAAAATCGGTAGTATCGAATCGACCCGATAAAACTACTGCAGAACTGGGAGACTAGCCGCCACTGGTCTACCTAGATGCCTTTGATCATTCCTCTAGTCTCCTATGGGAGCCGGATGAGAGAGAAATTTCTCACGTCCGGATCTTTGAGAGCCTCCGGGCTACTCTCTCAAATCTTTTTGGAAACAGAACTCTTCTATCGTGGAAGTCGACCTGCTATTAACGTGGGATTATCTGTGAGTCGCGTCGGTTCTGCGGCTCAGTTGAAAGCCATGAAACAAGTATGCGGTAGCTTAAAACTAGAATTGGCACAATATCGTGAAGTAGCCGCTTTTGCTCAATTTGGTTCAGATCTTGATGCTGCGACTCAGTATTTATTAAATCGTGGGGCTAGGTTAACTGAGATACTTAAACAACCACAATATAGCCCAATTCCTATTGAAAAACAAATCGTGGTTATTTATGCAGCTGTCAAAGGTTACTTAGACCAAATACCCGTCGTTCTCATAACGCACTATGAGCAAGAGCTATTGAAATCTATCGACCCAGGTATACTTTCCGCTATTGTACAACAAAAAAACATCACTGAGCAAATTAGTAGTCAACTGGCTACCTTTTGCCAAAAATTTACGGAGAGCTTCTTAGCAACTCATCAATCATAAAAAAAGAAGAGGGGCGAAGCTATTTGCTTCACCCCTCCCCCCTCCGGTTACCGGGTAGCCATGGCTTATGAAAAAGGTAGAGCATGGGCAGGGGTGGGCGGTTGCCCGCAGGGATTAGAAGCTCGGCGTTAAGAAATGTCGATCCTCGTACGAGCGCGGCGAGCTCCTTCGGCGGATCCCTCCAAAAACACAACTACAGTTCGCTGTACTCGGGGGCCGCCGCGGGCGCGGAGATGGAGGTGGAAAACCCCGAATTAGCCGGTCGATGCGCTGAGAAGCAGAACCCGGTCGACACGGGACCTAATACCTTCTGCATGGAAGATGTGCAGGTTAAAGCGGGCGTGAGCGCGTACTTGGAGTCTACGGACTCCGTAGCAAAAGTTCTAGCCAGGAGCGTGATTTCTTGCTACAGATTCAGTCTTTTTCGAATCTTCGGAGCTACATTTATCTCTTTCATTTTATCTCCTTGATACACGTGCCTGCCGAGCCTGCTTCGACTTGGCCGAGCCTTCCAGAGCCCGAGGATCGGAGAGGAGGAGCCGGATGCGAGGAAATCTTGCACGTCTGGTTCGGGGCCCTCGTATGGGTTAGAGAAAGGAACTTCGGGCAGGGTAACACCTGTTTAGGCACATAGGCTCTTTCCCTTTATTCTGTCGGACAGTTCTTTGGTTTTGTGGTGGCCGACAAAACCAAGTCCCCGGGCCCTGGCTCCAACCCTGCAGTGAGACGCAAAAGCTGTTGGAGCAAGTGCAAGGGCATCGGTGCGCGGAGCGCCCCTTGCACTTGCTCTTTTTGAGGGCAAGTGCTTCGATAGGAAATGCTAAGATTCGAACTTAGATTGGTTAAGGATTTGTTAAGAACCAATAAAGCCTTGCATGCAATGGCTTCTAACTTCCGGGTTATATCAAAAACCCTATGATTTTTGATATAATTTTTTCCCGAATTTCCATTCCGCCATCGACACGAAACAATAAATTAAAAAATTTATTAGTGTTTACGTTTTTTTCCATGCTATGCTTTGGAGAGAGCTAAAAAAAAAAGCTTTGAGTTTTGAAACCTCATCCTTCTCCTTACGTTGCGGGTCAAACGTTCCATAGACCCGAGTCAATTTTCCATTAGGATCAGTCTGTACTTGATGTTGAATTTTATTTATTAATGCGTCAAATCGGCTAACCAACGTTGGATCTAAGGCCAAGTCTGACGACAAGTCTGGCAATTCGCCCGTAGGCCAGGCAGATTGCATAAATAATTTCCGTATTTCATTTATTCGAATTCGAGCTTTCCTCAGACTTTTTGCCCTTCACGTATTTATCCTCCACACTATCTGATTGAATCAGATCTACGGTATGGAAACTCCGCTCCTTGAGAATGAGTTTGAAAAAACCGATACTTTTAGGCCCAAGCAATACAGCAATTCTGCGCGTTTCGAATTGTTCCTTCATTTCCGTGCGCCTCGCGAACCTACCCAAGTTCATAGAAATAACGTCTAGGCGGTCCTTAGCCCGTAGCCGCTCAAACTCGAAATCACCTGCATCCGTATACCAAAAGGCTGATAGAGGTTCACAAACGTTAATATTAATAAATATTAACTTCCTTTCTGGCAAGTTTAGCCCTATTATGATAATTTCCATAGAACTTCCAATATGTTTTTTAATCGGAGTGAAATCAACTTGGTCGTTCTTCAAACTTTGCAATTCCAGTCCGGTGTCCAACTAATTATCGTTGCGGATTAAACCTATAGGTAACCGTCGTACCTATTCAAAAAAATTTCTTGCATCATACTGAGACTTGTGAAAACCAAGTGTATAAAAGTTAGTTTTTGGGTTGTTGGTTGGGCCAGTACAATACTCTCAAAAATCTTTATCGTACTGGGCAAACCAGTCCGAATTCGGAATTACAAGTTTCAAAATATCCATCCAATTTGCGCTCTTGTTGTCGTTGCACACGCGAAATAGTCAAAGAGCCTTTGGTTATATATTTAAGACTTGTTATTCCAAAATCGGGTACGGCCGCAGAAGCAAATATACAGGTGTCCATTTGGCAGCTGTGAACAAATCAAAACATATCGAGTTGGAATTGAAAGAAACATTATCTGGGTAATAACATCTTTTTTTTCAATCTGTTCCTCGTTTTCCGGAAATGGTTCTTCGAATTCGTCCGCATATTTTCTTTTTTCGTTTTTTAATATTGTCACGAAATTTCTTAAAATTTCAAGCTGCTTTCTCTTTTACGCTGTACGGAAAGTAGCTAATTAGGCTAGGTTTAAAACTGGCTAATATATAAGTTATCCAATGTTGGACATCAATATGCACATTGTTTTAAATTTGCCCTATACCCTTTTTCTCTTCTAAAAGCGGTCGGAAAAAACGAACTTCTGTATCATAAAGATGTCGACAAGAATCTATAGGTGAATGGACTTCTTCCGAAATAAATTTAGCCATTTCGAGGTAACCCCCTTTCTCTGGTCCTATGGGTGGAGTATCAAAATAAGAATTCGTCGACGTTAGTCCGTATGACATTTTAAAAATCCCGGTGTCTCCCAATTCTTTAACACTTACCCTACCATTACAAAGTTCCAAGTCATTTAAAGCTTCGGATTCAATCGATTCCAAAGATCGAGCAACAATTTTTTGACCGTAACGTTTGATACAAATTCGGTTCCAAGGAATAATTCTCACATTTTGTTGGAAGAGGGCCTCGTCTATGAATAACTATATTTTTTGGCTAAAGCACGTCATAAGTGATGTATAGGAAACTAAAGTTGTAGAATAACCGGAAGTAGGAGTGTAGCTCCGAATGAATTTGTGGCTTTTCACTCCGGAAGTAGCTAGCTGTATAGCGTTTCAGGAGGCTTCAAGGTCTCATGAAAAATAGGTCTAAGTTCTACTATTTCATGGTCATCTCTAAGAATATGCTTTATGAGTACGTCGCGACTTTGTATTAATAGTTGTTTCGTCATAAAAGCTGAAATGGATATTTTGCCCGCTTTCTTTACAGCTACTAGGAGAGCTTCGTAGGTTTTACCACACCCCGGTGGAGCTGTAATTAATGCGACCTTGGCCTTTTCATAGTATTCAGAAAGGGTTGAATTATCCGCGGCGGGGAAACTATCTTCCTGTTCCTCCATGGCGGCGGCATTGTGCGATGGTTAGAAATAGTCGAAATTTCTGAATGAAACATGCGGTACTTGTTCCGACAATAGGCATGTTTGCACTCCGATATAGGTGTAGAATGAGGTGGTTGTAAACCCAAATAAACTTGCCGTATTATCTTCGCGAAAGATACAAGGGCCTATGAACTCTGTATTAGAGTTTCTTCCGGTATAAGTGTGAATTGAAACCGAGTGTTTAACCATTTCGCTATTTCCGACATTATAGCGGAGGCCCTTGATACAACCCAGCGAGTTTCCTGCTGTGTTTGTTTCTTCGGTGAAAGGTAGCCCTTGTTTGTTCTTCTGGTGAGGTAGCCTGCGGTTGTTCTTCCGGTAAAATAGGGATAGCCGGCCAATCTATATTAGCAAAATATGTGCCTTCAACCCTGTATCGCACGTTTGGGGTTCCATCTTTTTTTTTTTTAGTAACTAAAACCCGTGAAACTCTTACTTTTTCATTTTGATACTAGAAGTGCCGGGATCAATAAAAAGCTTAAAGCCCCTAAATCCATAAACCGTGTAACACCCCCATAACGTCTTGCGTTCACGCGGACGGGTGTTTTGACGTTTTCTGGCGAGTCTATGTCCATGCATATCATCCGAGTCGCATCTCCGCACGAAGCAAACAAACTAGTGGGTATAGTCCAGGTTTTTTTATAAATCTCAACTGAGATTTTGGATTTTCACGAACCTTTTTTACATCTTTGAATAATTCCTCTCCCCGCAAAACCCAAAAGCTTTTATCAACAAATCCATGAGCTTCTTTTATTAGAGGAAGACAGTCGGGCCTTCGTGATCCAATAACAAATCAGGATATTCCAGATTTGTTTTCAATTTCATGTTACGCAAAATTTTTTGCATATCTATGCTATACGCTGCGAAGCAAACATCTTCTGTAAACATAGGCATTGTATCTAAGGTCAGGGTAATATTAAGACTTTTAGCCATCGTGGAGGTTTTCCCTTCAGCACCATTCGTCAAACTCGGACCTCCATAGTTAGTTGGATTTTTGGAAATATAGTATCTAAGTATTTGGGTGTTTTTACTTCTGATATATGGAAAATCCAATATATCGAATTTCTCCATTTGGTGCAAGAGATCCCCGGGCTCCTTATTTCTAAGGTGTTGTATCGATCAAACCCATTATTACTTTTTCGAAGCAAGCGGAAAACACTGAAATCCTAATATTGCCACTGGTTGCTTCTCTAAGAACATATTTATTGACATGCCCTAATGGGAACAAGGTCAATTCTTTTTTATCCCCAAAAGTTATGTTAAATCGTTGCTCAATAATTTTGAAATTGTTAAAAAAATGGTTCAAATGTTTGCGTTTTAATCGTACAACAAACTAATCGGTATTACACCATAAAAGATCATCAGGCACCGTCTTCTAGCATAATAAGTTGCCCGCAAACACTTCGATGTAAGCTAGGTTCATGAGGGGTGGCGGAGTATATAGAATTGGTTCGACCAGAAATATCATTTAAAACAATTTTTAAACTCAAAGCCCCAGGTTTGTTGTTTTCTTCTTTAGCCCATGTTTTACTGGTCCAACATATTCGGAAACTCTGGGAATCTCCTTCGGACCCTTTGTTTACTAAAGCATGAAAGATCGTAGGATAGCACGAGCTAATATAACAGTAAATAAGGGTTTGCTCTTTATTACTGTGAGGAAAAAGTCGGTGGAATGGATTCCTTGGCAGGGTCCTATTTTTGATGGTTATTTGTGGTATATCCGTCAAGTGGTCTATGAATGACTCTAATTCCTGGAACTTACAAAAAAAATCGGTATACATTTCCCCGTGGCGCCTATAACAGTAGAACAATAGCCATGTCTTTCCAATTGCAAGATTTCTCAGATCTGTTTTAGCCTTTCGGAATACCGGATTCCTGCTTACAAACATGCTCCGCCAATCGTTGCCGGGTAAGAGGCACTGCTCAGATAAGTAATAATTGGAACAAGCTTTCGGAGCAAGAAAGAGTCATACCGGGGGCTACACCCATCTTCCCTATTTTCGCAATGTAATTGGACTCGGCCATAATCCAGTAGGAATAAGTCTTTCTCTTCAATAGCATTGCGAAAGTCCACAGGCATTGACGTTATTGGCATACCGAAGTAAGCAGCAAATTTGTTCAAAGAAGTAACTAGCTTATCACCATTCCACGTGGTTATCCATTTCTCTGCGATTCTAGAGGCATCAATCGTACATACTTTTGACCAGGGGGCTAAAATAATGCGTTACATCTTTTTGACAGTCCGGGGGGGGGGCCTTCAAGTGTTTCGCTATTGGAGGTATAAATCGTTTCCACTAAGGGTAAACAGTAGATTTTGACAAAACTTTTACCTTAGAGCTATACTTGCCTGTGTTATAACCCACCAGCATTATTTGATTTTTAACCAAAATGGTGGCTAGCCTCTCTACTTGATTCTGCATCTTTCTCATACTTTCTTTATTACGTTTAAAGGTTTCTAAAGTATACCTTTTCTTCTTATTTACGCCAACTAAAAAATAATTACAGAAGCACTCGATATCGAAATAGACTATGCGGTCACATAGCTTTTGGAAGTTCGCTAGTCCCTTCCATTGAGAATAATTCTTCGTTCTCATTCTTCTCATATGTAAACTGAAAGCATTCTTCATTCGTGGCTTCAGCCGCTGGCTCTGGCACAGCGGCTGAAACCACTGGTTTAGATGTGGCTCCTGGGTCTTCAGATGCGGTTCCTGGTTCTTCAGATGTGATTCCTGGTTCTGTGACTCCTGGTTCCAAGAACTCGACATCTGGAGTATGATGAGGAAGAACAGACATGGCGTACCTTTTTAATTCAATTTGGGTAGGGTGAATTTCTATAAAAACATCCCTCCGGGGCTTATGACTACTATTATGTTTGACAAATCCCAATATTTTATTTTTCAAGTGCAGCAGCTCCAGGTGCTTTGGATAAGATTGAGCTGGTAAATTTATAAACCAATTTTTCTTTTTGATCCAAAAAACTCGCGATACAACCCAATATATGTAGTATATTTAGATTCCTTATATATGATTAATCCGATGATTCCGATTCCCTATTTTGGCAAGTGCAACAGGCTGAAGCCCCTTCTTGCCCTTGCTCTGGGATAGTCTGGTGCCCTTTTCGGTTCTTTCAAGGGCCCGAGCCGATTTCCGCGGACTGCCTAGGAAAGGCCTGCTGCTTGTTGACCTGGCCCTTTAGTGGTGAGGAGCCGAAGGCAAGGCCATGATGGGTAACACTATAGTACATAGGCCGCTTATGCGCTTTGCTATCCGGCAATTCGGTTAGTCGAATTAGCAAACCCGATAATGACAGAGCATACTGTCTAAGTAAGGGAACTACTACGCACCTCAGACAAAAACGTCATCGTAGGTATTGTTATATGTGTGTGTGAAAACGTTTTTTAAGATTTGCGAAATAGTCATCGTCGAGCACCTCCTCAACAAGTCCTTCGAAGAAGTTTAGCTAAACAATCTATCTCGAGTATATACATCATCCCTTATTCGTACTCCTTCTATAAATATCCCCCCCAGCTTTCCCTGCCTTAGTAATAACTGAAAACTCTTCTTCCAATCCATGCCCGTATACCTTCCGCTATGCGCCTTTGGGACGGTTCACCCGAGTTTTCAAAGATAAAGATGTAATAGATACATAAAATATGACATTGTCATCAAATATACAAATAGAACTCGAAGGAATGCCAAAAAATACAGGAAGGGGGGGGGTAGGCGCCAGCCAGGAGGGCCTGGCGGCGGCTCGGTCAAGTCCCTAACTTTCGGGGGGGCGGGCTCCGCCCTATAAGGACTAGGTCTGTATAGGGCGGAGCGGATCGGTGCTTAAGTTGCACAAATTGCTGAGACGTCTAAATGCTTTCCTTGATAGCTGGAAGTTCTTCAAAAGTATGAAATGCCGGAGGGCTTGGGACCATCCATTCAAGTGTCGTTGAATTCTGTTCAACAGCCCAAGGACTTGGAGCACACTTGTTTTCACTAGTTAGAGTAAGAAAAACCACTACAAAGAAACAAAAAATCCCTACTACAGAAACGTATGAGCCAAAACTACTAAAGGCATTCCATCCAGCGTAAGCATCTGGATAATCAGGAATGCGACGTGGCATACCTGCAAGCGGTTTTTTCCTTATTTATCAAATGTTAATGGATTGTGACTAAATATTTTTCCTTTGTAAACTTCATCTGGAATTAGTCTTTCAGACGTTTCAGTGTGTTTAAATCCCAATGTTGAATCAGTTCTTTTATTGGTATTAAGAACTGGTTCATAAAGATCGAAATAGTACTGTTCTCGAGTTAAATAATCCTTTTCAGTAATAGTACCTGTTGAACCACATGACTCAATAATAACTAAAATTGTCATGACCATATTTCCAAATGGAATTATAAATATATCTGTTATCAGAGAATTTAGAAGGATGATAGTATTCAGCAAGTCTATCGCTTAATTTATAACCACTACCTACATATTGTTTCCCATTAACTGAATTATGCCAAAGATAGATTCCAGTTTCCGTTAGATAATCAGAAACGATTTGCTCTCCATTTAACCAAGCGTTATCATATATTGAAAGTAAGTGGTTTCCCTGGTAAATTATCAATAATTAATGGGTGATTAATCGAGAATTTATGATCTAATTTGACTGTAATTAGTCCGTCAGAATTAACGATAGAATTATTTCCAGAGCCTTTTGGCTCTTCTGAATTACCATTAGACCCGGACTGATCGCCAGTTTCAAATCTTTTTCGGTTTAACATCGGATAATTATAGGGACTCTCGAATATAATTTACGCTCAAGTTAAGGTTATCCCGAATAGTATATCCTATTAGCAGCGAGTTACCATTTCAAGAGTCTACTACTAATTCTTCTTTTCTGCCTTAAAAGGCGAACTAGTCCAATGATAAATAAGGAATATCCTTGATATTTCTAACGAGGCCGGACTATATCTTCACCCTAATTGTATGGGGGCATCACGTGTAGTCTCTGAGGATCTTATTCGTCGGCGTTGAGATTAGACTTTGGTTTCCTGCTGATTGTCCAATCCCTGAGATGGTTACTGCTCGAAGTGAGTACCAAGGGCTCTAAGGAATTTCCAGCGTATAGTGATGTTTCACTCCAAATTTTACTTTGGAAGTGGGCCTAATATTGACCTAGGAAATGCATAGGAAAGAAAGTCAGATTCACACCAAAGAAAGTAATCCAAAAATGAATTTGACCTAAAGTCTCTGGGTATTGAAGACCAGTTATTTTACCTATCCAGTAATAGAATCCCGCAAATGAAGCAAAAACGGCTCCCATAGAAAGAACGTAATGGAAATGTGCAACCACATAATAAGTCAACTTTACCTAGATATTTTCATATCCACTTGGACTATATCATCGCTCCGTCGATCCCACCATTGACCAACAGATGCGTTTGGCCTATAGTCTCTGAGAATCCTACTCCCCATAAAGCGCAAAGGCCGTAGGGCCCGAAGGGTCCGAAGGAGGCTTCTTTGGCTTGTAAGGGCCCGAGGGGCCTCTCTCGTTGGTCTCGGGTAAATAAAGCCCGGAAATCGTAAATTTCCGGAACGTCCGCCCTTTTTTTGTCTGACAGTGCCCCGACCTGTCGGACAGTCTCACGCCCTACGGCCCTTTTTTTTGGGTTTGGTTTCCGGCGGATTGTCCATTTCAGTAGATTTTAGATCTACGTCATACTTAGGATTATTACTGAAGCCCTGGGAAGGGCAAGGCCCGGAAAACGTAAAGCCAGAAACTTCACAGTATCTGCCCTTTTTTTGTCTGGTTATTTCCCCCTCCTCCGTCGGACAGTACCTGGTCCCGTCTGACAGTGCCCCTTCCTACGGGCGGAAACGGCTTGACGATTTACGGGGCCGTAACGTTTCGCGCGTAAGAAGGGCCGAAGACCAAAAATGGCTTGTAGATCTCCGCGCACGATATTTGGCCAGCGCTACGCGCGTAGCGCATAAACTTAACAGTTTATCGCCCGCGGGTATCTCCCCGATAGGTTATAGACCCGGAGGCCGGCCGATAGACCCGGAATAAAGGGCTTTACTATTTACGGGTTTACGTTTTCTGGGCGCCTTCGGCGCCGGAGCGCAAAAAAATATATTTTTTTTGCTTGCTTCTTCTCTCGACCTTTATTCGCTTGCGAATGAAGTGAAAGGCCTCTAGTACTCAAGTCTTTAGGAATTTCCCGCATACAGCCAAATTTAGCCATGACACTTTTGCACGGGCTAAAGCCCCTTTTTGTTTTTATAAAAAGCCGATATGAATTTATGAAATTGGAACAACTTCTCTCCACCTAAACTAATAATGTCATTACGACTAAAGAAGTCTATAACTCTTGCTAAAGAATTACGATTATGGGTCCCTATTAAATAGATAGGTTTCCCATTTTTAACAGCGATTAATCTAACTTGATTAGGTAGACTGAATTTGGTTTTTACACCCTCCAGAATATAATGATCGGAAGCTTGAGATATACTGAATGAATGTGAACCATTCAATCTAATACAGGAACAACCTTCAGCAGTTGTAAAACCTACGAACCAATTATCGAAATAAGATAGGTTAGTTAACTCTAATGGAGTCAACTTTCCAAATACAGGTTCTAAGAAATGCTTCATAAACTGATACTCTTTTAAGGAAATTCTATTTAGAAAGCAGAATCGCGGAAATAAATAACGAGTATAAGCATTAGTAGTTACTAAAGGATAATCTGTTAATATACCTAAAACTACCTCTATTTCAGTTTTGTGATCTATTTGTAAAAGAACATATTTTTTTTGGATATATATCTGACCTATATTTAGAACTTTTGATAGTTGCTTTAACATAAGATGGTTGCCTCCTGTATATTTCAATTTAATAATAATCTTAAATTGTAATATTGTCTCTCTCCAATGATTAACTTGAATTGAGCCGTCACCGTCAATAAGACCTACAAAAAATTGTTTCATAGCTTCTGTATAATTGACATTCCGCTTAGGGCAAAGTTCGAAGAAAGCGATAATAGTGCATAATAGTTTATCATGTAGAGCAATATCTAGCCCAGAATTGGCCGATACTATTCCAGTAAGCCCCCCTACCGTGAACAAAGATATGAACCCTACAGCGAATAACATGGGTGTTTTGTATTGTATTGACCCCCCCCACATGGTTGCAATCCAACTAGAAATCTTTATTCCAGTAGGCACGGCTATAATCATGGTAGCCGCGGTGAAGTAAGCACGTGTATCAACGTCTAACCCTACAGTAAACATGTGATGAGCCCATACAATAAATCCAAGAACTCCAATACTGATCATGGCGTACACCATGCCTAGATAACCGAATACGGGTTTTCTTGAAAAGGTAGAGACGATATGACTAATGATACCAAATCCTGGCAGAATTAGAATATAAACCTCAGGATGCTAATGGACTATATCTTCATCTCCAATCGATTGAAACAATTTAATAAAATGAAACAATTTGTTTTGTTTAGCTGGATCTAGATGATCACCTCTCTCCAGATATCTTAAAGAACGCTCGAATCCTTTTTTTGCCTGACAATGCCCCGGCCCTTTCGATTTAGCTATCTTATAAGGGTTGCGTAATGGATGAACGTATGAATAAGAAATCATTAGCTCTAGCTGAGTCATACCCGAATACCACAAAACCCGCCCATCCCGGCTTTTATCATAATAGATAGATCCACCCCATATTGTGGCTATATCTTTCAGTATCTTTTTATCTTTCTGACCCATACCCAAACTAGGTTGGAAGTTTATTCGGTTAATGTTAAAACGGCCATCTCCAAATCCTGAAACCCAAGCGTTCTCTACCGTTAGAGGTTTTGGTTCAATAAATTCTATTATCATAGCATAACAGACTCTTCGCATTTGTTTTTGCTTGCTTATTGTTCTTATTCTTCCATTCACCAAATCAACCAATCTTTCTATAGCCGATCTATTATGCAATTTTCAACGAAAGCTGTTGGAGTGATCTCCAATCCGATGGACCGAATAAAAATTCTTTTTTTTAAACCTGCCCTCATTTTTGTTTGAAAAAGTACAGGGTTTGTACTTCTTTCGTATGCATTGTTACTTCACAGCTTATATATCCAGCCTTTGAAATGACCCAGCTAACCAATTTCATTTATACTCATCATTTCTTGTTTCAATGGGAGATGCGCTGCGTGTAGTCTCTGAGGATCCTTCACCTGTTTGTAAAGTCAAAATATTTGTTTCATTCATTTACATTTTCCTTCTTTTTCGAAGTTTCCTGCTGATTGTGCATTGCCTATAGAACTGAAAATCCAATTCAGATCTATATATAAGCTTTTCACAGGTTCGGGCGTAAAAAAATCTATTTTTTTGCGCACTTATGAACCGAGTACTTAATGACATTTAGCCTTTCCAGCAAATAGCGGCACTATTCAATTTGGGATTGCTCCCAAATGCGGCCATCCCGTGGTTATTTTTTGACCGAAGAACCAGAAAAGATGCTGGTATAAAATGGGATCCCCGCCACCGGCAGGATCAAAAAAGGTTGTATTAAAGTTTCTATCAGTTAATAACATGGTAATTGCCTTTTTTTTGTCTGTTTTTTTCTTTTCAGTCTTTTTTTCCCCTCCTTGTCTGACAGTCCCGGGCCCTTGTCGGACAGTATTTTGGTTTTGTGGTGTCCGAAAAGTCCGGCGGCGGGGCCCTGTCTGACAAAAAAAGTGCTTACACCGGAAACTAATATTTTCTCTTAATGCCCGGCGTGGTTTTGGACTATATCTTCATCTCTTTCTATTCATACCTGCTTTGATGCGCGCAATCTCAGCAAACCCCGCATTGGTCAGATGTGCTTTGTGTAAGATCATGCCATAGATGCATCGCCAGTCACGCCAATCTGCTGCCCGCATCAGAGTAAGCAACCACACGGGCATTGCCTGCCACGCTGCATGTGCGACTACGCCAATTTTATCTAGAAGCACTCACGTATCACTTGTGCCCCAATTTGCTCAAGCGTCGGTCTAGTATCTATTTTCGTTTGTTTTTGCAGCCGACTCCATTCTAGCTCAAACGAAATGGTAACGCGCCGATATCTACTGGATATGGTGGTTCGAACCTGAAAGCTACCATCATCTCCCTCGGCAGAACCGCAGAGCCAAGCATTGGAAAACAAAGCACTCGGATCCTGCGGGATAAAATAGAGTGTTGTGTCATATGCGTGCAACCAATCCATCAATCTGTGAAGTGTTTCGTGCTTGGAAGTACGCATAAAGCCATTGATTTCATGAATAACTCGTATACCATCTAACGCATTGATAAAGAGCACGAAAGCGCCGTTTTTTGTTTCGGTCTGGATCGAGCCTGAGCCTAGAAGCGCACGCAGCGATTCGGCCCGGACAATGTCAGACAGGGCCCCAGGGTTTGTCTTGAAAACTTATTTGAATGGAAAAGGGGGTATCGTCTCTGACCACGAGGGGTTCGATTTGCATAAGGTATGACCATGCAGCCATCCCAATCAAGCCGGCCGGCACCAAACTAATGTTTGGGTGGCAAAGGCGGCACGAAAGGGGTTTTGGCCAGAGATGTTTGGCGTATAGTCTCTGAGGGGGAACCGTCATGGTTCGTTCCCTGCTGATTGTCCTTGCGGAGTTTCCAGCATATAGTCAAATTCGACCAAGGCATCGCTACCTCATCAGGCGCAAATACACCTGCCAATACTGGAAGGGATAATAAAAGTGGGAAAGCTGTGACTAAAACAGACCACACAAATAGAGGTAATCTATGCATGGTCAATCCGGGGCCCCTCATATTGAAGATAGATAGGGTCAGTCGATGCTGCCCTCCGAACCATACGTGACAATTTCTCGTCATACGGCTCTCCCTCAGAAAACTTAAATTGCTGAGTTTATTGTATCAAGTCTATCTCTATAATAGATGGGTTACTTTATTTATAGAGGGGGCCAAGCTCGGTTAACCGGGTTTACTAATAGGATGATATTATCTGAATTTCCTCCCTATTGAGCTCCCCCGCATGATAAGCTTGGTGGTGAGCTCCACATAATGGAATCTGTCTTCGTTCGTACGCCCCTAACCATTCCTGGTCAGTTGCCTTATTTATTCCAATTTTGGCTCGAACGTCTCGAACAGCCCTTACGTGAAGCATCGCCACGTTCTTACTTATCACCACAGATGGCGCAAACCTGCCCTAACCCAGACTTGTAAAGTTTCCCAGCCCAAGAAACCTGGATAACTGAATCCGGAGTAGCCATTGGACTCTCCATTTTATAATGGTGCAGAACCTTATAGTTATTTGGAATGTTCAGGCTGCTCTTGGTATTCGGGCACAGAAAATGAGTTCCAAATTTATTGAAAACGCCTTTTTTCTAGTTCGGAGCTTCCATTCCAACGCTAGGGTTAGAGCGCATGAGCCCTATCACTTCTTGCAGATTTCCTCTATTACCCGCAAAAGAGTAATAGTTAAGCAGTCCTCTAATCCTATGATTGTATAAAGCCAGGATATCAGGGTACGATAGTCCCCCACTAGTCCTCTCATCGCAGTTGGGTACATTATAGTCATATGGTTTTTTTTTAAGAATCCCCTTTAATTTGAACAGCAACTCTTTGATGGGAGCATCGTTCGGGTCTGACCTCTCCGTGTGATATTGGAATCTTTGATTGTGTAGAATGGCCTTTCCTTTCTGGGGTTCACATTCAGCCCCTATAAAGAAAAGGCCATTTGCTACTCAAATGTGTGATGAGAGTCTTATCCACATTTAGCTCTAGACCGCACGCTTGTTCAAGGAAGCTCTTGATTGATCTCCGCTCTTATTTTCTCGGCCTCATTTCTGGTGCCGTAGATAAGAACTGCGAAATCGTCAGCGTATCTTATGTAACTTAATCGTCGGAAATTAGGATCAATCACATCATATTTAGGATTTCTCCCCATTTCCATCAGCATAGCTTTTCGAACCGCTGGATTATTAGAATATTTTATTTTCCTACGGAAGAACCTGTAGGTGGTTCATCACGTCTATTAATCCCTTTCTCGAATCTGTTTTACATACTGAGCATGAATTGATCCAGTTTGTGTAAAACTATGTTACATAGGAGTGGACTCAAAACACTACGAGTACCCGAATGGATGACCTTTTCCTAGCTCGATGTAAGCTGCTTTCAGGGTTTTCATAACCAGTTCTAGGGTCCGTTGACATTTCAGCAAGGCCGTCAGCCTTTTCATGATGGTGGAGTACGGTATCTTATTTAAGCCGTTAGATATATCCCCTCGAATAACCCATGGTGACTGCCTATCAAATGGATAAAACGGAGGGCAGAGTGACATGATCTACCCGGTCTGAATCATCCGTGAGAGCTGTCTAGAAATCGTTCTTCCCATATGTATGGCTCCCAAGACTAATTGGAGTGCTTTTTGCACTATTCTTTCTCTCGGAGAGGCGATAACAGCTCCCGTTGGTTGAGCACTACGTGCCTCTCCCTAAGGTCTGGTGCGTAAGTTTCGTTCTTTTCTTCTGCGAGTTTTTCCTCCTTGTCTGACAGTCCCGGGCCCTTGTCGGACAGTATTTTGGTTTTGTGGTGTCCGAAAAGTCCGGCGGCGGGGCCCTGTCTGACAAAAAAAGTCCGGCTTTGGGGGCCTTCGAACCCAGGGGCTTTTAGCGGGCTTAGGTATAAGTACTCTTCGGGCAGGTTAAATTTGGATCTGACCCTTGCTTATACGTTCCGCAAGTTGTACGGACGAATTCCAGTCTAGCCCATCTAAGGTTTGACCATCTGATCCTGGAGTCATATTGCCAATCCTACCTTTGATACTCTCATAGCAGTGAACCAGAAACATTGGATCCGGTATAATTCTTATAAGTCCATTATAGCGTCCCTGGTTAGCTTTACAATTGTTCACCACTTTCTTAGCATATGTACTGGCGTCGCTCTGCCAACAATTATTCTGGGTAGGCTGACGAGAGGATTTGCCCGAGACATTTGAAGAACTATGGATCGTGTTCTGACTAGTCGCCTTCGTGGCCTGGCTGGGTTGGCTTCCCTTCCCCTCACTACTACGGGACCTCTGAGCCCGCGCATCGTCTGTTGGACGATGTGAAGCGGTTACTTCCCGTGGTTGCTCTATTTTCGTGTTTTCGACCCGACCATCCTCAGGGCACCTAGTGGTGTAAGGTCCTTGCGCACTTGCTTGATTGCTCAAGTCAGTTCCTATGCTGGAATTACTTGTGACTGTCCGACAGCCCCGACCGCTAACAGCATCAGTCAAAGCTTTCGCCCAGCTGGATCCCTGGGTTACTCCGCCACACACATACCGACGTATTCTGCTTGGGATATGTAGCCCCTTCTCAGGCAGTGAGTGCGTATCAAGTTGGTTAACCTGACTTTGACCACCCCAGCTAAGAGACACCACCAAGAGGGGCAGTCCCCTTTGGCGTCCCCTTCGACCAACTGCTCGCAAACATGATGGATTATTAGCCCAAGATGCCGCATTGGCCTGCTGCACGTATTTCCCTATGGAAGTCAGACATACGCGCAGGAATATGGGTATTATTCCTAACCGAAAACGAGCCTCGCACGGCGCACTTGTTATAAAATTAATAGAACCTAAAATAGAGGAAACACCTGATAAATGAAGGCTAAAAATTGCTAAATCAACAGATCCTCCGGAATGACTGGTTATACCACTTAAGGGTGGATAGCATATGTGTTGGATAACCTCAGCGTTGTGATTGCTTAACGTTATACGCCATATATCTCTATATGGATCGGACTATACCTTTATCTATCACCTTGCCACGAAGCCTTTGGAGAATACTTCGGATTTGCTCGAGCTTTTCTCGATCCTTCTTATAGTAGACGGCTCTCGACCAGAGCTTCAGCTCCAATGATTTCATACCCTTGAATCGGCCTTGGAAGAGTTGGCTTATGCCAAGCACAGCCCTACTGTGAGTAGTCTCTAATCGATAGAAGTGTGGCCTTTCGATGATCTGAGTAGGTATGTGTAGCCTACGTCTTATAGCCTCCAATAAAAGCCTGTCTAACTTTTGAGTTAAGCCGAACGCGATAGAGATCCGTTGTTTGCCGTCTCTATTATACAAGGAGAAGGACCCTTCTGCCTCGATAAAGCCAGTAAGCCAATCGATGTGAGCAGCCATATTTGCCGTCCAAACGGGATTGACATATGTCTCCGGAAGAGTAGCACTCCGCAATTGTTCACAAATGGAATACTTGTGCTCTGTCAATAACTTTGGATCTTCCAAGATCCGATGAGCTTGACGAAGCCTCTGGTAATGGAATTGCTTGCTCGTTAGGCATGGGTATTGATCAAAGATAGGAAATATTATCTCTGCTAGCTCCCATTTATCCCGGATCCGATACACTCCTATGGTCTTATGCACATTAACGGACCCTACACCAAGTATCTCCTTGATGTAATACAAGATCCGTAGATTGTACTTGCCTTGAGCAATGGAGAAGTTGAGGTTGTACTTGCCGTTTCGAAGCACAATGCTGAAGCAGCCATCTCCGTCTGTCATACCAACAAGCCATCTGCAAAATGATAGATATTCTGCGTTGAGTCTCTGATGGGGGGACCCCCCCAGGCGGGTTGTCTCCTTGTAGAAAAGGTTTTTGCTTTTGGTCTTAATCGAAAAGGCCTGCGGCCTGACTGAGCACTTTTCTCTGTAGTGAGGATGTTCCCGCATCGAGCAGAAATATTGTTCCCTATGTCTCCACAGGGTACGGCCTATTTTTTGACCGTCCACCCCGAACCGCACATGGAAGCTCCTCATGTAAGAGTCTAATCGGCATTTAGCCAGTACAGATTTGGAAAGCTAAAATCTTTTCGACCAGTAGTCATAGTAGCTTTCAAAGCTATTCTTTTTTGGGTACCCGACGCGCTCTTGTGAAGTTTGCTTCTATGCAAAAAGCAAACGCGTGACCAATCACGGAAGTCGAGATATTTGGGGAAACCTCGGAAAATAAGTCTCTAACAGGTTTCTTGATTCCAGGCTAGTGCCATAAACACGGAAAACCCGCTCTCCTCCCTGCTCACGGGTTTCAAACTCCGGGATGGTGCAGCGCATTGCCCAAGCAATGGTTGTCATAACATGTTGCAACAAAGCGAGATCTGATACGCCTTTCGCACTTTGCGTGGAACGAAACCGTATATGCATGTGAATGCAACAGCTTTTTCTTCACTGATGTCGTATTGAACAGCGAAGTGGCCATCCGCCTCGAACATCCTCGAAAATCAACCATTGGACAAAATGGGGCGCTGTTTATCGATCTCTAATAGAGGTCGCGGAGTACCCGTTCAATCATACGGTGAAGCGCTTCAATTTTTGGGGTGCGCCTCTTGCCGTTGATGCGGGTGACTATTCCGAATACTGCAGGCATATTGTGCACCCGATCCATCCGCCTAAATGGTTAACATCGCATAACACGGTACCTCCAATCCTTGCGCGAAGCTTTGGAACGAAAGGCGGCTCGTCTTAACAACGGAACACAATCTTTACGTTGGGATACCGATTCCCACAGCCCCTATCGCTTTCAGGAGTTATTAGAGAACCATCCCATTAAACCAGCCAAATAAGCATCAAGCTTATCGCCTGGTGCCTGATATTTGCCCGAACTAGACTCTTCTGGAGTTTCTTGGACTATTTCTTTAAGCTGGAAGCTTGCTTCACGTATAGTCTCTGAGGGGGTATTTTCTACTTCCCTGCTGATTGTCCGGAGGATTTCCAGCATATAGTGAAGTTTTTGGGGTGGGCTGCGGCTTTAGCAACCCACCTCTACTAAGGCTGAGCTTAGAAGAAGTAACAATGACGGTGGCAAAAGCCAAAATGAAATATTATTTAATCTAGGGAATGCCATATCCGGACTTCCTATAAGAATGGGAACGAACCAATTACCAGAACCACCTATCATCGCCGGCATAACCATAAAGAAGATCATTAAAAAAGCGTGAGCTGTTATTAACAGTAGGGGGTCAGTCGGGTCTTCCGACACAGCTGCCCCCAGAACCGTACGTGAGGCTTTCACCTCAAACGGCTCGCAACTCCGGTCTCCACTTATTGCTATGAACTTTCAATCTTACAATTGAACATCTCTCCATGGATCGTGTACAGAGACAGTGCTAACATTTCCGACTCAGATAACTGGCCGTTGTTATACGCACTGTGATGGTGAGAACAGAGGGGGATCTGCTTTTGTTTCAAGGCGCCCTTCCACTCGGAATAAGCGTAAGTGACGTATCGGATCCTGGCCTTAACGTCTTTGACATAACGGATATGATGCGTCCCGACTTTCGTTGATCCGCAAAGAGCACATGTTCTAAAAAGAGCGGCTCGGGTCGACCTCCAGCTAATATCAATAACCTGCTCAGCCCGGGCAATCGGATCAGGATTGTATAGGTGTATGGCTTCGTACGCACTTGGTCGAAATAGACTCATACCCGTGGCAGGACAGGCAAGGCACTTACCAAAGCGGTGAAAAGTCTTACTAGCTGTCTTCGGTTTGTATTTTGAAGCGAGGGTCAGGGCACAGGACATATGCAACACATGTACAATCTGATTAAGACTACTGCGATTCGACGCGAACGAGTAGTAATTCAGGGTTCCCCGAACTTTCTGATTGTAGAATTCCAAAATGTCTGCATGAGCCCATGGGGTTAGATTACTCCTCGCCGTGGGTACATGTTTCCCCATTTCATTCCGTTTTACAAAACCTTTTTCTTTTAACTTGTAAAAAAGTTTCGTAATGGGGGCACAAACCCGAAGACGTTCTGTTGAACGCTGCTTAATCGTCTTGCCTCTTACCGTGCGCACATGGAGGATCCGATGACTAGATCGGGTGCGTTTGCAGTATGCACCTAAGAAATGGAATCCCTTGTTTGCAAGGTGTGAGACCATGGTTTTATCCAAACTAAGCTCTAACCCAAGACTCCGGTGCAGAAAGTTTTGTAACGACGCTTGAATCGCGAAAGTTTCTAACCGAGTTCCACTTACTAAAATGACAAAGTCATCGGCATATCGTACATATAAAATTCTTCGAAAGTAAGGGTCCAAGGGATCTTTCGACGGGATTAATCCGCGCTTAATCAGGAGAGATCTATCCTGTCTGTTCGCATTCATACGACGAGTTAATAGCTTGTACTCTGGGTTAAGTCTTCCACTTTTGCCCTTGTTAAATCGATCACGAAGTTTCATCACGAATTCGTCGAGGTGATGTAGTATGATGTTGCGGAGTAGCGGACTCAGCACCGAGCCCTGCGAAGTGCCTTCGTCTAAACCTATGACCTGACCGGAAGGAGGATCCTTGTAACCCGCACGGAGAGCCCTTTGGAGTAATTCGAGCGTACGATGACACTTTACCTTTTGCGAAATTTTGTGAAGGATCGCTTTATGAGGTGTCGAATCAAAAAACTTTCGAATGTTTCCCTTCACAACCCAGGGATAGTGACCTCCTTCTAAGCAGAGCCTCTTTAATGCTGTGTGACAGCTTCGGTGGGGACGAAATCCATGCGAGCAATCTAGAAAAATAGGTTCATAGATGGCCTCAAGCACAAGCTGTAAGGCCTTTTGTACGATCTTTTCCCCGTAGCACTTTTTTTGTTTGACAGGGCCGCCGCCGCCGTTGATGCCTAAGGGCCGCTTCTCCCTCCTGCCGGGCTTTGTAATTCCTCGCGCGGGCGAGAACTCAAACAGGCCCTTCTTAAGTTTCTCACCTACTTGTACAAACCATTCTGGACCACCCAAAGTTTTCGCATTAGACCCGGGGGGGGTCCCTGGCTTACCTCGGATGGATTCATAGCACAAGGCCAAAAAGGTAGGGTCTGATATGACATGAATCAGCCCATTGTATCTATTGTCCGGGCCTAAATAAGCTTGAATCTGTTCCGAAACGGACATACGGACACGGTCGGACCAGTCAGCCTTGGGGGCTGAGCCGGCGGAGCCGTTGGAACGAGACGACGATGTTTCGTTATCCGAGACCTCCGGGATAGAACAGTACGATCGAGAGCTAGGCTCCTTAACTGCCAGGCTGGATTGCAAAAATCCGAAGCTATTACGGGCCCTCCGAACCCCACCCCGATTAGGGCGGGTTATTTCCCCGGCTCCTACATAGTCCTTGTCATTCGTGTCCGGAAGACACTTCGATCCTTTCTTCGTAAAGTCGAGAAAGATCTTAGATCCTGAAGGGTTAGGCCCTTGCGCAATTAGCTGATTACTCAGCTGGTATCTGTGTAGAGTGCCCCACATTCTTCCAGGGACTGTGCACACACAATGTATTGTGCACAGTTCCGACCTCCGTAGAGGCTTACTCATCGTGCTCTTGCCATAATGTGCTGCTTGAGACAAGAGGTCTACTGTAATACGAGCATTGCGTGTCAAGTCAGTTATCCTGGCCGTACCTTCTGCTCTCTCGGGGCGTCCTAGCGGTGGCAGCCCAACCGTTCCCCGATTTAGACTTGCTGCTCTCGAGTAAGCCATATTACTATGGCGCCTCTGCAAGTTGAGCCTGTGCCCTAGCTTGTTAGCTAGCCTGGATGGCACAGAGAAGAGTGGATAGCTCTTCTTGTCGGACGATGTATATCCGGGCGCACCATTATAAAGTTGATGATTTCCACCAAGAATTTGATTGCCGGGTTGTGCTAATTCCATACGAATTAGTACTGAAAAGCATGTACCCATTACTCCAGCAATGGCACCGAAAATTAAATATAGAGTACCTATATCTGTCGAGTAAAGGATCAGCCCTTCTCGTGGAACCGTGCTTGATAGTCTTCCATCACACGGCTCTCCAAGAGCCTACTCTCGATTGGACGTATGCACCTGGAATTTTATGGGGCCTACTCCCGATCCAGTTCCCCAAACTACAATTACCTCTTGTGCAATTCATCGTGATGTACACGAAGGTATTTGCTTTCTATTGATGGCAACCTCGAACGCTTACATTACCGTAACCCTCTTTTTGGTCACTACTGTTACCCCCAAAAGCATCCAGGTGCCTCTTGCGCACATGGTGCATTCACATCTTATCCTCGGAGCGCGCCTCCACGGAGCACCGCAATGCACGGGAGCGCCCGAACGTGGCGTAAATACGGTCCAGAGTCCGCATATCAGAGCCACATTGGATGCCCCTCAAGAACATTCTTCCCATCCGTCGAATTTCGTTGGAGCTTAGAAAGCTTATTGTTTTTTTCCCCTCGTCATCCTTTATGACCATATCTATCGAGAATGCCCCGATGAGCTCCGTCGCCGATGCCTTATGCTTCCCGGCCATTGTGTGTATCAAGGACCAGCGTAAAAAATAATCCACGTAGTCTCGTACCTTGTAGAAATTGGCACAGCAACGATAGTAACTCAATAGGTCTCGGGCTACGGAGTTAAACCAAAGCACAATGTCTTCGTCGTTGAGTTGAATCAATCTAACCACACAACGAGGTTTGTTATTCTCCGTAATAAGGCCCCGCGATTTGAGCCTTTTCCTTATCTCCTTTAATGGGGCCAAAATTTGCAGGGATAGCGCCTCGTATCTTCCCACGCGCTCTCGTCGCCCCCTCTCTTTATCAAAAGGGGTTCGGACTTTACACTCATCGCACCACTTGTCGAGTTTCCTCTCGAGGTTATCCATTGCTTCCCGCGCCTCATCCGGGGCAAAGTCTAGCCTGCTCGCTAAAGCCAAGTGGAAGTTTTTCTGCGAGTCCCGAATGTCGGTTACTAGATCGTTATCGGCTTGCATTTCTCTTAACAAAGCTTTAGCTAACTCCGCCATTTCCGGGTATTTAGGACTCAGGAGTTTTGTCAGCCCCGCAGAGTTCTGCTTCCTCGACAATTTACCCAGCGCCCTAACCAAGGCATCGTGGACCAAGGAGTCTTGGCGTTTGCGTTTTTGTACTCTTAGGGTAGAGATACGGTTCCTAACCCTGCGTCGCTTCTCCATGGCCTTGCCGAATCTCCTTCGAAGTTTCGAGGAGGGCACAACCTTTATCTCCATTCCCAGAAATTTCGCGCTTTCGGCGCTTATGTGGGATATATCACCTTCGGCGAGTTCCAGGTGCAGCTTCGAATTAACGAACTGCACAATCCTACTCTTGACCGTGACCACCAGTTCCTTGGGTCCGGCAATACCTAGGAGGAAATTGCCCGCATATCGAACGTAAAATGCGCGTGCGTAGTTGGGGTCCTTCCAATCAGTCGGGGACAGTCCCCAGGCGGCCTTTCTACGGACCGTCATGATTTCCGCCTGCGGCGGCGGGGTCAGCGCTCTGAACGCCTTCGTTCTGGGCGTCCTCCTCGTAGCCGCCGTGGTCCTTTCGTCGACTCTTCGCTTGCGGCTTCGTGAGAGTTCATTAGCCATCTTGGCCACTTCTTGGTCCAATTCGTGCAAGTAAATATTACAAAGTAGAGGGGCGAGGGCCCAAGGGGGACTCGACCAACGGGAGAGGACTGATCCTTGAAGGGGGTCTGGACCGCCGCCAACAAGTCCCGCGGTGAACAGTTTATGTACGAGATCCATCCACCTCTGATCTTCTATATCCTTTTGTAAGATGAAGACCAGCTTGTGTCGATCCATGGAATCGAAGCACCCTTTTATGCCAAATTCAAGGAACCACGACGCTCCTGTCCATTTCAGGCAAATTTGTTCTAAACCCGAGTGACATCCTCTTCCGGGACGGAACCCGTGGGAGATGTCCAGGAATCTAGGTTCGTATATATGTTCCATGACTATTTTCATGGCTTGCTGAACAATCTCGTCGCTCCCGATAGTTAAAGGTCCGAATTCCCTGGGCTTGTTAGGCGTGGGTATCCTACGTGCGGGTTTGAAGCGAAACTGTTCGCTTCGAAGTAATTCGGCGGTTGTTTCGAACCACGCCCGATCTAGACTTTCCGGGGGGGGGGGGGGCGGAGCCACTCGACGAAGAAAGAGGTTTTCCCTTTCCTGGCCCCCCTCCGGTATCATGTTACCTGTGTGGGACTTAATCTGTTCATAGGCCGCAATCAAGAAGTTCGGGTCCGTGCATATGGAGTAGATGTTTCCAAATTTACCGGATTTTTCGTTTCGTTCGAGAGTTTCGAGTTTCCGCCTCCAACCACCACCGTCCATATGGACGGTTACAGCAGGGGGTTCATTACCCGACCGGTTCTCAGTTGAGTCACTATCCCGTCCGCCATTGGCATGGGGTTTACAACTCATCCTGGGGCGTGACCCAGCCCCACCCTCGCCGCCGTCATGCCTAAATCGCGCAGAATGGCTTGTCCTACCTAGCGCATCAGGTGAGCTTGTAGCATCACCGCAGTACGAGCGTTTCGTTCCGGTTCTCAGGGACGCTCCTTTTCCCCCACAAAGTAAGATATTCGGATGAGAACGGCACTCGTAAGCCGTAGGCAGGAAACCGCCTACGCTCCACAGAAACGGAGGGCGCATCGTTAGTATTCGTTTCCCTAGACTTACCAGACCGTCTACCCCAACGCAGGACATCACTCTCCTACTAACTTTCGGCTGAGTTGCGTGAGGTTTAGCACCAGTCGTCCCGGCGCGGTTTGACCCAGCGATTATAGCATGCATAGCGTCGCACTTGTGGTTCGTGGAAAACAGCCATCTTTGTGCAAAATTGTTCATTTCGGAACCCCATCTTTCAATAATACCATGCTTTGTTGAACTAGTTTTGACTGATGTTTCCGCAATTTGGAAAAGCGAAATTCGTCACAAACTGTTTCGCGAAAACAAGTTACTATCTTCTCCTGTAAACTGATACGGGAATGCTCTTGAATAGCTAACAGTGTTTTCAACTTTTGTTCTATTTGTTGGCATAACACAGATTTCACTGTCTGTTTGCACTTCGGCGCACAGCGCGTAACCATATCATTTATACATGATTCTCCAATCATTTGTGTACTTGAACGCAAGCTTATACTACGTAATTCATGCTGTTTCTTCAATTCGGACAACATAGCTTCTTGATAACTCATCCATTGCTGTAAATCGGAAAGGAGAGCTTCGCTTCTCGCATCAAGAGTAGCTTTTATAGTTTCACCAAATGTTTTTTGACTAAATATAACAAAACACACAAAACTTAAAGCTACAATAACTTCTTCATTATATATTAGGATTTTTTTCGAACTCAAAACGCTAAAGCTTGAAATTGCAAATATTAATATTTCACGCATTCGTATTTTTCCTTTTTTTGATTGCAATAAGGATTTAATTATAATAAATCATGGGGAGTGTCACCACGAAACTCCAATGAAGGAGTTTAATGGATAAATCAGAACTTATCAATATATATCGTCCTACAGTTTTGTGTACCTGACCCATTATCATTTGCGTGCCCGGAAACACAATCAAAACCTTGGTTTTGTCGGACAGTTTTTTGGTGTCCGACAAGACCAAGTTCCTTGGGGCCCAAAGTTTTGTCGGACTGTTTTGTCGTTTCGTTGTGTCCGACAAAACCAAGTCCTGGGTGCGGAGGTGCGTAAGCACTTTCAGACGAGAGACGGATTTACAGGGTCCGGAGACTTCTTTGCCTTTACAGGCACTACGTGCTTCTTTGGCTTTACAGGGTCCGAAGGAGACGTTTGGAGACCCACATAAATTTACCCGAAACACGATTGCTAGCTTGTGATAAACCAATATCTCCCAAAGAACATAAATATTACGTTATTGGAAAATCTCTTTGTTGTCATTCAACGTACTAAATACCAGAGAGAGCGTATACGAATTGGCACGAATCATACCTATTAAGAAAATACGATACACGTATTTTTGAATCCG